ATGTAAAGACGGTTTTCGGTGCTAGTGATCCAGTCACAAAAACGACTCCATAGGCTTGCGCTTTCGCGTCTTTCTAGAATTGCGGTCATGGTTAGAACTTGGTTTATTTAATCATTAGAAGCTCCCAAGCATACATATAAGTAAAGCTTGTTATTCAACAGTATAACATGGTTGATATGTCTATGTCAACCAATATTTTATATCTTTATGAATAAAAAAAGATTGAAATTATCTATATTCTAGATAGATTGATGTATCTTAAATGGACTATATGCTTATTTCGTAAGCGTATATTTCCTTTGTACGTATATTTCACACACACTATTTATAATATGTATGTATACACACACATACATAGCTATTATATGCCCTATTCTTTTTCTTTTTTTTTTTATGGAACCATAAAAAAGAAAAAGAATAGTTTTTGAATAAGAGCTTTTTATACAATAAAAAAAAAATTGTATATTATTGGATCCGGAATAAAACGTAGACAGAGGTACCTATGGGAATTGGATCCCATTTATATGGGTTGCCCGGGACTCGAACCCGGAGCTCGTCGGATGGAGTGGATTATCTGCTCCTCTTATAAGAGCGAGAAATCTCTCCCCAAACCGTGCTTGCAATTTTCATTGCACACGGCTTTCTCCATGTATTGATTTCATAATCATTTGCGTTCCCAGGTGGAAAAAAATTAAATAGGATCATGAATTGATCCTGGCAATTGCTGAATAAGCATTTCATTGGTCAAATAAGTTTTCTATTTTTTTTATTCTGTATCTTTTGCCAGGAATTAGCCAAGGGAATTATCCGGAGAATATCTAAATGCCAAATTCGTTCTCTCTGCGAACGAGTCTTTGAAAAGAACGAAGAAATGAATTCTCGTTCTTTTGAGAACGATTTTGTGAAGAGTTCCGAACCTAATTCTTCCCGAACTACGCGTATCGTACTTTTATGTTTACAGGCTAAAGTTTTAGCACATGAAAGTAGAAGTATATACTTTATACAATATAAACCATCTTGATTGATGGATCCACTGTAATAATTAAAAAGATTCCTCCAAATTCGATCGAATCGATCGAGGATATAATCATCTGATAAACTGGTCCAAGCCAATTTACTAATTGGTCGCCCTGAGATGTCGCAGAACCTTTCTTTAGCTAATAATCCTATTATGGATCTAATAGGGGCTATTGGATCCAATTCATTCGTAATGATATAGGTAATCATTAAATCATCTACCTTTTTGGTCCTAACCATGAGAGATTTCATTTTAACACTCAGAAAAAAACCTAGAAAAGAGGAACAATTCTTGGATAATTCAAGAATCCATACCCTATACGGTTGGAACCAAAGATGGAAATAACATTGCCAAAAGTTTAGAAGATGATATCTACATTTTTTCACTTGAAGGTGAGTACCCTTCAGAGCTATAAGGGATCTTTCTCCATATCTCACATAGTGAATGAAAGGATCCTTTAACAACCAGATCTTTTTCCTTGAATTTTTACGCGGAAATATTAGAATATGTTTGATCTTTCGATCAAAATGAGTTCGATCGGGAAAAGATCCATAGGACAACGACCGTGAATGAGAAGATCGTTTCAGAAGAGGAACTAAAATGGATTCGCATTCATAAACATAAGAATTCCATAGGAACAGGTAGAACTTCGTATTTTCTCTCAGGACAACCAAAATGGCTTTCTGCAAATTTTCTGCATTAGAACTGTTTTGACATTCATAAAGAATGCGTCGTAATAGATGCAAAGAAGGAGCATCCCGGATCCAGCGACGAAAAGCTCGAACCAAAATCTCTGGATGAATAGAGTAGGGTACTCGTATATCTAATATATAATTAGAATGTGGGAATTTCTCCTCCATAAGAGGAAATAGGCTATGGGCGGATCGGAAACTCTTCCATCCATTCATAACTTCTAGAGAATGTTTTAATCGCATTGAAAACGAAATTTCCAAGACCACTACCAAGCCTTCTAATATCAATTCAGAAGAAGAACTCCTATTGCGATCAATCCATTGATTTCGATCACAATTCCAAAATAAAACAATTGACTCATTCTGTTGACGTATCCGACTAATCGAACGTTTTACAGTTAAAAAACTAAAATCATTGGAAATGCAAATTTCCGCCGGTTCAGAAGAACTCGATCTATCTAAATGATAATCATGAGCAATTGCATAAAGATCTTCCTGAAAAAAGAGCGGATATAAAAAGCATTGTTGCCAAGATCTATGTTTGTTTCCACCTCTTTGGAACTCATTCATTAAAAAAACCTCGGCTATGGCCCTATAATAACTTCTTGGATTATGAAATTTTACATGGTGCGATCTGGTCGGGACAGAATAGAAAATCCCTATCTGAAGATTCTCTATTCAAAGATCTCATTCGTCATAAGGAAGAACAAAAATCTTTTATATTGGCGGTTCGATCGCTCTCCTGACTCATGGAATAAATTGACCTGGTCAGTACACTATTTCTCTTACACATTTGTACTCGAGTACTTAGGAATCATTGCGGGTGTATAAATCCCTAATCTACTCAGGGAAAAACTTCCCCCTATCGGTTACTAAAATGCTCTTAACTTCTGATTAGCAAAGGGAATTCCTCGTTAAAATGAGGAACAGAAGCTCGTTCCTCTGGTTTTACTTATGATTCAAGCTATCTAGCTTTATCCATTGACTCACTCGACTTAACCACGAATTTATTCGCATTTTACTCCAAAAATTATAACATTGGTTTGAACAGATGCGCATATTATATATCCATCTACGGATATAATAGATATTTCCCATCTATTTGATTCCTTGGATGAAATCTGGTTCTGATCAAATACGATCAAATCAAGTCATCAAGTCAAGATTGTTAGAACGACATGCTGTTTTTTCCATTCATTTCCCTTTCAGGATCAGTCGTAGTCTTACGAACTTTACCGATGATATGGACGAATTTTTTACTTCATCCGAACGTGTAAAAGACCTTAGTCGCACTTAAAAGCCGAGTACTCTACCATTGAGTTAGCAACCCATATTTGGAATCTATTGAAGATAGAAATAGAATTGAAGTGGAATACAAAGTTATTCCAATTAAAGGGATAAACCTGTGGAAATGACCAACAAATAAAGGATCAAGGATCCAGAATTGAAATCTACCATTTCTGAATCAAATCAAGTGATCTCTCCGGATCAGGTTATTTCTGATCCAGAAAAATGAATTCTTCATTATTGAAGAAAAAAAATATATATATATATATATATATTTTTTTTTTATTGATATAGAAACTAATTCTATGGCACAACGTGCCATTGTAAATCCCTCCAGTTAGAATATTCTATCGGCACGATACGCTATTGTCAATCCCGCAATGACAGAGAAATAAATGAATTTTTGGATTATCACTACATTAATACAAAATATTAGACACATCAAGAGAAGATCCTAGGCTTATTTATGGCATATAATAAAAAACAAGATTTTATTATTCATTAATAAAATCTTGTACAAAACAGGATTTCAAATTTTTTATGGGAAGTCTCTTATTTCATTGAGATAGAAAATGTTCTATCTTTGCCCATATATAGCGTCTCGCATAGTTTAGAAACATTATCACATAGTATAGTACGGGAAGACCAATTACTAAAAGAATATAGTATATGAGAAAAAAAAATGGAAAATAGAATATATACTTATATATTGGACGAAAATATACAAAAATTTTCCTGAAATTTTTCACCGCGTAAATTTGATATCTTTTATCAAATTCCCTTTTGATTAGAAGTTTTGTTTCGTTCAGGATGTCCAGTAGGTCCTTCACTACTTTCAATAGTTTCATTAATTGAAATTGCATTATTTTCATTACCTCCTTAAATGAGTTTCAATTTGTTAAGAGATAATTTCCCTCTCTTAACTATAATTAAGTTTGCCCTCTTCAAAATATCATAAATATTTTTAAGGAACTTAGCTCCTTTTTTAAGGAAATCTAGAAAAGGAAGGAATATTTAAATAAAATTCCTTTTTTTTTCGATCATAAAAACCCACTACCCAAAGAGTTATTCTTTCTCTTTGAAACTCAAAGATCATTACAACAATTTTATAGGTAGCTCATTGGGCTAGATAGACAATAAAAATACCCCCTCGGATAATGTATACGAGGTTTTATCCTCGTACGGCTCGAGCAATAATTTTTTGTATAAGATCTACCTCCCCATAAGTTATCTAAATATAGATACCTTATATACAAAAATTAGTTATTCATCTTAGTCTTTTGACTTCTCGAGGAGAAAGAAAGAGAGAGTTTGTACTCATAACTCAAGTATGCTTTTTAATGTTCAAAACCCAGAGGATCTTACTAAATAGAAAAAGTAGAGTATCTCTCTCTCTCCACTTTTTGAACCCTCTTTCATCTATTTTCTCTCTTTTTTATATGGAATATATTCCATATTATGGAATATGGATCATTTGAACGACCAATAAAATTGGATTTAATTGTTCTGGGATCAATTATCTTTGAATGATTAGGTCCAAGCCTTACTCTGGTGGTCCCCACTTTATGGTATGGATGGGACGCAATGTAAATTGCGCTCCACATTGCGGAATATAAATAATTCCTGCTTGTAGCATTGGATCTACCTTTTATCGAAATCTTTCTACCTAGATCGATAATCGTTTCCTTATTCCAATTCGCTGTTCTAATCTTTAATAACAATGTAGACTTACAAAATGATTCTAGCTCATTTATTTCATATACACTAACTCTAGATCCTATCCGTCTCCTAATTGAAAAACAAATTGATATTTCCTTCCTAGTGAAGGAACGTTAAGAAACATATCTTTCTTAGAATAAAAATGTTGAACTAAGAGTATCTTAGTTCAGATCGATAATGGCGAATGTCATAATCCACAGAACCCATCGTGTCGTTCAAATCGCACGTTGCTTTCTAGCATATTATGTTCTACCCAAGTTTTAACCTAAGGTAGGTACCCGACCTCAAACAAAATGGATACGTAATTACGAATAGTCATTCACTAAATTTATACAATACATTTTTTTTTTAATATACATTTCATTGCCCTAGCTAGCTACTGAGCGCTTCTTTAGCTGCGTACATTACTTTGACAGTAATGGTTCCAATACCCTTTTGTCGTGCGAATTTCTCAGTATTTATCTCTACCTTTTCCCTGACAAAACGGGGGATTTTACGTAATTCTAGTTGACTTTCAGGATTCCAACTTAAGCCTATATTCGTGGATAATGATTTAGTCCTTATTTCTTTAGTATCATGACCACCAAAAATGTCTAGAAGATGTTCCTCCATACCCAGAGCAAATGAGTTATAAACTAGATCAGCTATTTGATTAGTACCCTCGTAACCCAGAAAAGGTCGGTATCCCAAGGGAAAATTTTGGATATGAACTGGTGCAGAAATAACTCCACAAGGAATATCTAGACGTTTACCAATATGACGTTCCATTTGAGTACCAAATATTGCAGATGGTTCCACGCGAGCGATCATATCTCCTACTTCAGCATGATCGTCTGTGATCAGTATCTCATCACAGAAACCTTGAATTTGCTCTTTGAACCATTCCGCATCATGTTTACAAAAAGTACCTGCACAACTTACACGAATTCCCATCTCTCGAGCAAGTATCTTAGTGATTGAAGCGGCATGAGTTGCATCACCAAAAACCACTGTTTTTTTACCCGTCAAATTCTGACAATCAATAGATCTTGAGAACCAAGCAGCTTGGGAAACAAATCGAGTTTGTCCATCAATATAGGGTTCATAATCAACCTTTTTGCTCGATGAACTAGGAGCCAAGGTATTCACGTTTTTGTGGATCTGTCGGATCCACTCTGCTATATCTACAGCTCCCATGGGAGCTGTGGATATATAAGGCATTCCAAATTCTTTATTCAAATAAATCGCTGTCATTAAACCCACTTCACGATAGGGAATTAAATTGAACCAAGCTTTTGGTAAATCTTTCAGATCCTCAACAGATCCTCCTTCAGGAATTATTTGATTAATTTCGATGTCCAGATCTCGTAATAAACGTCTCAACTCACGACAATCGTGTTGATTATGAAAGCCCAATGTAAAAATCCCAATTATATTGACAGAAGGTGCATCTGTCACAAATTGATCCAATTTTTCTTGTCTATGGCATCTATCCAAATAATATCGAACTACCTGTTCTAAAGTTCGATCTGCCGCCTGAATTTCATTCACTTTATAATGATCCACGTCCGCAAAAATGACGTTGGAATCAGAAACGATAGATGCTCTATCCACAAAGTTTTGTAAATCCTCTTGCAAGATACTAGAGGTACATGTAGGTGTCAATATGATCAGATCAGGACGTTCTTCCTTATCTTTGCGTAAAATATTATCCACAACTCTTTCTTGAGATCCACGTGCTAGTACGTGACGATCCACTATACTAGCAGTTGCAGCAGTAAACTCTCTTTCGCGCTCTAACATAGAACGCATTACATTAAAATAATCATCTCCTAGAGGAGCATGCATAATGGCATGCACGTTTTTGAAGGAACTAGCTACTCGTAGGGTTCCAATGTGAGCAGGACCAGCATACATCCAATAGGCTAATTTCATAAATTAGACTTTCTCTCAAATTTATCCGTATTCCCATCCTATACCATAGAAATATCCCTTGCCATATCTATACCTATTGATATCAATTTTACCTTTAATAAGTATAGTCTATGAAATGATGAGAAATCAAAAGTAGAAATCAAACGAAATTTTGATTTCTCATTTCTTTTTCAACAAAGAGGTACTATTTGTTCCAATCCAAATAGTCTGGGACGGAAGGATTCGAACCTTCGAAATAACAGGACCAAAACCTGCTGCCTTACCGCTTGGCCACGCCCCATTCCATTTGATACTCATTCATCATAATAACCTCTTTTGATCATTATGTCAATCTATAGAGATTCCAGATTTGTTCTTTTGATCTTGCCCATTCGGTCTAGAAAAACTGGAGAGATTATTTGATTATATATATTCTTGAGAGAATCGGACATACACTATAGGATAGGGGGAACGGAAAAAGAAACAAGAATAACCATTCATTGGTCATTCTCTAGCAGATCGGGTAAAATATTGTATGAAGGAATGATCCTTTCTAACCCAAAGACCAAAAGTCTAATCTTGCCAAAAGCTTCGATTGATTGGCAAAAGACTTTTGGGTGGGGCTTTACATCATTTTTATTCATTGGAGAATCAAAATGCCAGTTATGCTCAATATTTGTCTAGATGGTGCCGCCTTTCATTTGAATACTCCCCTTTTGGCTAAATTACCCGAAGCTTATGCAATTTTCGATCCAATTGTTGATGTAATGCCAGTTATCCCTGTGTTCTTTTTTCTCTTAGCCTTTGCTTGGCAAGCTGCTGTAAGTTTTAGATAATTTTCAAAAAATTGTCTTGATTCCCTTTTTGTAAAAAAAAAATTCACTTGATACAGAACCAATTATGTAATAGTGCAAGAGTTTTATTCTATTTTTATTCTATATATATCTATATCTATAGATATATATAGATATATATCTAGTCCCTGTAATTAACCCAATTTTGTATGACTCTTTTCCCTTGTTCTGCTTATTTTGTGGGGCATAAATTCCGTTCTGGGTTCCTCCAAAAATACCAGATAAAAATGCCCCAGGTTCCTTTTTCATTCATCTTAGTTAATTCTGACTCCATCACAGGTGGACTTCGGGCTATTAGGTATTGATACGAATGACGTATTCCCATAAATAGAAGTTATATAAATCTTTGTTAGATTTATAGAAAGAACGAGTATAGGGGGTGGGAATTTTATATGTATTCCATTTTCTTTACAATATCTTCTCTTTCAAATAATTGGTATACTTGTTTCTAGTTTTTGTAGAAAAGGTCAAATTGTTGATTGCGACGGCCCTAAACTTAGTTGGAAACCTATTAGTTGAACTAGGATGGGTTTGAGTCCCTATTTCTCCATTCAATCCCAAGCGGGGAGGAAAAGAGAAAAATAAAAATTTAACACGAAAAGATCTATTTTCCATTTTCTTTCAAATGAATTTCCGCACATAATGTATGTGGAGATCAAAATTGTTTTATTATTCATAAAAATGAATACTATTGCTTGGTATTTCAATACCAAGATATGATACAAAGATTGATGATCTATTCCGTTGTAATTCTAACAAGGATCCCGGAGATTACGTAATGCTTACTCTTAAGCTGTTCGTTTACACAGTAGTGATATTTTTTGTTTCTCTCTTTATCTTCGGATTTCTATCGAACGATCCAGGACGGAATCCTGGACGTAAAGGATAGTGAAAAAAGGGTATATAGGTCAGAAAATGGGTCTTTTCTGTAAAAAGACCCAGAGTCTATCAGTTTTGAGAAGTCATCCCAAGTCACTGAACGGAGAGAGAGGGATTCGAACCCTCGGTACAGATAGTCTGTACAACGGATTAGCAATCCGCCGCTTTAGTCCACTCAGCCATCTCTCCGAGATGGGAAATATAGAATGAATATAGTCTTTGTCTGGGTAAGCACCAACATTTGTGAGGATCTAATCATATTGTTCATTTCATTCAACAATGATTCTTCGCTTTCCCTAGCCCGGCCAATATCTGGCCAGGCCATTATCTTTCGTAGATAAGAAGAATCGAGCGAATCTTTAATACAGCGCTTTACCTAATCTGAAAGCTAAAAGAGTTGTTATAAAAGCAGCAACAAGGGCTATCCCAATTTGACCATCTGATATCATCTCTTTATTTCCTCCCCCCACTTTTTTTTCTTCATTTTGCCCATATATACATGAATGGGCTCTCTATTTTTTTTTATTGTAATAATTACAGCTGCTCAAGGCTAGAATCTAGATGGGATGGTTTTGATTGAAACTGACTGGACAGATCAGATTGGGATAATAAAAAAAAAATATATATTTGAAAGAATAAAAGAAATATGGAGAATAAGAGAATTGTGCAAACTGATTCTTAAAAATATTTCATTAAGAAATGAAATATTTTATTGAGTCAATAGGATTATAGACAGGGGGTAAAACAACATGATTTGAAAGGTTATTGAGATCATGATAATAATATGGCCCATTATTAATTGCTCTATTAGCGCTTTACCGTAACGGAATTCTAAATTCCGTTACGGGCCCTCTCCGGAAATTCAATTAAATACTTTAAAAGTATTGTATGGAATTTCCGGGGATGGAGATCCAGAAATGCATTGATAGGAACTTGCAATACATTTTCACTAGAGGTTAATAACCCCTTATCTTCTTGTTGGACAAAAGATCAATCTGTATGCTACAATCAAATCGTGGCGGGTATAGTTTAGTGGTAAAAGTGTGATTCGTTCCATCATTAACTCGCATAGTTAAGGGATCTTTCATTTCTCATCTATGTTCCGATTTAAACTATATTTCTATATAGGTTAAAAACCTCTCCTACGAATACCATGGTTCAGGAAAGGAATTGTATACATTCTCGTAATTTGGATTTGGAATGAGAAAAAGGAACACATTTTTTCAATTCCATCCAAGATGGCGAAGCAGAATCTTTTTAAGATTAGATCAATCTTTCCGATTGGATCAATCAAAGATCCATGGATATCAAAAGATTACTTTTTTCATCGTAACTAAATCTTCAACTTCTGGAAAAACAAACCAAAAGTTGGAGTCGAATAGCTAGAGAACGGTGACTTTGGTTTACTGGGGTCACCGGCATTTCGTTCGAGCTCGGTGGAATTTGTTTTCCTGGAGGATCGGAGTCAGTAGAAATAGGGAACGAAGTAACTAGAAAGATTTTTTATTCCAATATCGAGACTTTTCAATTTCCTTCTATCTATAAGGATCATCTATAAAAGTAAAGTAAAAACAAAAAAACTAACATAGATGCTATGGAACCAAAATTTCTTGATGATAATAAGAAAAGAGCAAAAAGAGAGGGTAAAAAAGAGGAAAATGGAATTGAATCTCCTTTCACAATGATTTTCTGTGAATACCCTTCTTCTTCACACCCCTTTCTATCTCTCTCCCATGGAGGAGCCGAATGAAATGAAATTTTTATGTTCGGTTCTGAATTAGAGACGTTAATCAACGTCGACTATAACCCCTAGCCTTCCAAGCTAACGATGCGGGTTCGATTCCCGCTACCCGCTCACATTCCTTATTCAAAATATTTTTCGTGGACAATCTCTCATTCAAAATGAATGTTTGATTTCCATGTAACATATCTTCTATTCTTTCTTTCCTGAACTTCATTAACCTCATTTTGGATGGATAAAAAGGGGATTTGTCCTCGATAAAGTATCCCAGATAATAATGAAAAAAAAAAAAGAAAGAGCGTCCATCGTCTAATGGATAGGACAGAGGTCTTCTAAACCTCCGGTATAGGTTCAAATCCTATTGGACGTAATACTCTCTCTTCAATATAAATTGTTCAAGATTGTTTTGCTCAGAAATGATGTAGTAAATTTCATTTTTAAGCTCAACCCCCTGTTCCGTTGAACAAATTTTAAAAATACTTATTTTTGTTCTCTAAGTAGAAAAAGTTCGGTATTTTCCTGAATAGCTTCTTTCAAAAGAGCTTCTGCTTGTTCCGTGAATGTCCCAGTAGAACGTATAGTTTCTCCAAACTGGGGTTTATTTTTTAATAAATACTTGCGCAACTCACCGAGAAATTTTCTCACTTGTGCGATCTCTAATATATCTAAATATCCATTCGTTCCCGTGTAAATCATAGCTACTTGTTCTTCCACTGTCAAAGGATCTGATTGAGATTGTTTAAGCAACTCGCGTAATCGTTGACCTCTTGCCAATTGATCTTGAGTAGCTTTATCAAGATCAGAAGCAAATTGCGCAAAGGCTTCCAACTCTGCAAGTTGGGCTAACTCTAATTTTAATTTTCCAGCTACTTGTTTCATAGCTTTCATCTGAGCCGCGGATCCTACTCTGGATACGGAAATACCCACATTAATGGCAGGTTTCATTCCGGCATTGAATAGATCCGCCGATAAGAAGATTTGTCCATCGGTAATGGAAATTACATTAGTAGGAATATAAGCTGAGACATCTCCAGCTTGAGTCTCAACTATTGGTAAAGCAGTCAAACTCCCCCCACCTAATTGAGAATTTAATTTAGCTGCTCTTTCCAAGAGACGGGAATGCAAATAGAAAACATCTCCTGGGTAAGCTTCCCGGCCAGGTGGTCTTCTTAATAGAAGAGACATTTGTCGATAAGCTTGTGCTTGTTTGGAGAGATCATCATAAATTATTGATGTATGTTGTTCTTTATACATGAAGTATTCAGCTAAAGCTGCTCCTGTATAAGGAGCAAGATATTGTAATGTAGCAGGAGAATCCGCATTTTCCGCTACCACAATTGTATATTCCATTGCGCCGCAGTCTCGGAATGTATTAACTAGCTGAGCTACAGAAGAAGCTTTTTGACCAATAGCTACATAAACACATATTACATTTTGACCCTTTTGATTGATAATCGTATCTGTAGCTACTGCTGTCTTGCCAGTCTGTCTGTCCCCAATAATTAATTCTCGCTGACCACGTCCTATAGGGATCATAGAATCAATAGCAATAAGACCCGTTTGAAGAGGTTCATATATAGAACGTCTCGAAATAATACCTGGAGCGGAAGATTCGATCAATCGAAATTCGGAAGCTGAAATTTTACCCTTACCATCAATAGGTTGGGCTAGAGCATTTACAACACGACCCAAATAAGCATCACTTACTGGTATCTGAGCAATTTTTCCTGTTGCTTTCACGGAGCTGCCCTCTTGTATCGTCAAGCCATCACCCATTAATACAGCTCCGACATTATTGGATTCTAGATTTAGGGCAATACCTACTGTACCATCTACAAATTCAACTAATTCACCTGCCATTACTTTATCAAGACCATGAATACGAGCAATGCCATCTCCTACTTGAAGTACGGTGCCAATATTAACGACTTTTACTTCGTTATTATATTGCTCGATCTGTTTGCGTATCATATTACTAATTTCGTCGGGTCGAATAGTTGCCATTAAATTAACACTAGTTCATTCTTTGAAAAATAAGACCTATATAAAGCAACTTATAGATATATAGCTATATTACATATAGCTATATATCTATATAAGCTAATAAATTATTCTTTTTTCATGAAACCTATATAGCTATATATATATAGCTATATATATATATAGCTATATAAGCTAATCAGTTATGTTTTTCATGGCTCTAAGCAGGCCGATATTATGATCGATCGTACGTAAATGTAACTCACTATTCAAACGAATATTCAAAGTTCCTAGAGCTCTTTGGACAGCTTGGCGAGAAACTTGCTGTCGGACCTGCTCAATTGCTCTTTGTTGTTCAAAGTGAACGGTCTCATTCTTGGATTCCTCTAATTGTTCCAAATTTGCAGAAGCAGCTTTGATGAAATCCTCTTTTTCTCGTTCTATTTGGGAGTATCCATTTAACCGGATTTCGCCCGCTCTCTTTTCTACTTCCCGTAAGCGAGCTCGAGCTTGTTCGAGCTGATTGGCAGCTCCTTTACATAGTTCTTCTGAATTCCGAATAGTACTCAATATTTTCTGTTTACGATTATCTAATAGATTACTTAATGAAAGTAGATTATCTATTCATAAATTGAACAAATTTATAATCTCTTCCCAAACCGAACACGAACCTTTCGATTCATTCGGCTCTCCTGCTTAGTTTTTTTTTTTATGGGACAACGTATAAATCCCTTTTTTCACCAAGCCTGCCCTTTCCGTTCATATTATGGAAGAATAGGATCAATCTATCAAAGACCGAAATCTCCGAAGGGCTCTTTCGCAAAAAGGAATTTTTGATTATCGACAAAGTTGTTCTTGTGTATGTGTGTTTTTTTTACTCTGTTCTCTTTCCTTTTTTCTCCTCTTTTCTTTCCATTCGTGTTTCCTCTTTACCTTTTCTTGAATAAATTCCCTCCTGTGTAGGTCGTCGATTCAGCATTGAAACCAAAAAAAATTGGATGGGAGATTAGGACTATTTTTCAGTAGATAGATCGAATCATTCCATTGATATGAATGTTATATATCAGATCAATCTCCAACTATGCCTTTGAACCCATCTCATATTGGCACAGCGGTGGAAAGAGTACCCGGTTGCGCTTGGACTTCAAGCAGTTCAGCTTTAACCATTCTAAAGGTATCCTCTTATTGGTTGGTAGAACAGTGGATCTCCCAATCAATTACGAAATGCTATAGTTCTTCCATATTCATTTCCCGTTTAGAAGTAATTCGTTGAGATCATGCACTTTTCTATCTACAAAGTGCAGTTGGTTGGACCCAGCCATATTATTCAATACACACAACTCGCACACACTCCCTTTCCAAAATAGATTAGCACACCAAGCACCACGCTTAGATTTATTATATTTGTTTCAAAAATATTGGTATTTAATTCGAAACCCCCAGCGGACGGCCAATAAACCAAGGAAATGGAAGAATCAGTTACATTTTTCATATGCTCTCCCCTTATAGATAAGGATATTTAAGTTTTACAAACAAATTTTTTTTCTCTGACTCGACTCTATTATTCAAGTTCCGGATAAGGAGATTTCGAGTACTCAGTCAGTCCCAGGTCCCGTGTCTATAAATAAGGATAGAATTGGAAAGCAATTTGCTCGGCCTATCCACTCCTTCAAGTGTCACGGATCTTTCTAATCGGAACAAGTGAAGTATAGCGAAGAGCCCATAATTTGCTGATCATTTGTATCAGCCCCTCCCCTATGGGCTGAACAATAAAATTATTAGAGGAGGGTACTTAGAATCACGAGGGGTACGGATCTCTGTTTCCGAGATCAAACAAAGGGATTTGCAAATAAAAGTGCTAGGGCTACAACTAGTCCATAAATAGTTAAAGCTTCCATAAAAGCTAAACTTAGCAGTAAGGTACCTCGTATTTTACCCTCCGCTTCTGGTTGTCTCGCAATACCTTCGACAGCTTGGCCCGCAGCAGTGCCTTGACCAATACCAGGTCCAATAGAAGCGAGGCCTACGGATAATCCAGCAGCAATAACGGAAGCAGCAGAAATCAAGGGATTCATAGTAGTCTCCTCTTACTAAGGTTAATAAATGGTTGATAATACGACAATTTTCTCTATTGATTTGATTGTTCACCAATGGTTCAGTTAGAGAACAATTTCTTTAAAACACCTAAAACCCGACGAAATCTTATTATGGTATTAAAAGTGATAATATCACCAAATAGGAAAATTCTCTACCCTTATACAAATATTTTTTTTTTTTTTAATATCTGAAATATACATATATTTTGATTCATTTAGGGAATGGAATAACCTGTGTAATAGCCTATTTTTATAGGTATTTTATAAGTAATTCTATTGATATATTAATATATTTAGATCATATATGCATATACATGTATTACATAACGCAAACTATGTACATAAGATACATGTTTAATTTATCCCTCCGGGGACAATAAAGTCATTGTTCTACGCCAGGGTACATATTTGACTCAACAATCTCCCATTAGTGAACCTGTTCCATTTTAGTGTAATAGATATATACATATGGATGTACAAATCCATCACTCTGAGCTATTTTATTTATCAATTTTCTCAACGGGATTAGTAGTTCGCTGATCCTAAATCTTCCTACTAAGATCTTAGTAGATTAAGTATTCCAATCCTTGATTATACGGGTATAATCAAAATGATGGAAAGAACATTCCATATCCCTTTTGTCCCATACATATTCAATTATTTATGAATGGGAACAAATCTTTTAGAAAAGATTCTGCCCAATTCATTGGATTAATGATGACCCTCCATGGATTCGCCTATATAAGCTGCGGCTAGAGTTGCAAAGATCAGAGCTTGAATACCACTTGTAAATAATCCTAGGAACATTACAGGTATAGGAACTACTAAAGGTACCAAAGAAACAGGAACGGCAACTACCAATTCGTCAGCTAAAATATTTCCAAAAAGTCGAAAACTAAGTGATAGAGGTTTTGTAAAATCCTCTAATATGTTAATTGGTAAAAGTATTGGGGTTGGTTGAATATATCTACCAAAATAACTTAAACCCTTCTTTGTAAGACCTGCATAAAAATATGCAGCTGATGTGAGCGAAGCTAGAGCAACTGTAGTATTAATATCATTTGTAGGCGCGGCTAACTCCCCATGAGGTAATTTGAGAATTCCCCAAGGGAGAAGAGCACCTGACCAGTTAGAAACAAAGATAAATAGGAACATAGTTCCGATAAAAGGAACCCAAGAACCATATTCTTCTTCGCCAATCTGAGTTCTAGTTAAGTCCCGAATAAATTCGAGAACATATTCCACAAAATTTTGACCACCGGTCGGAATGGTTTGTGGATCTCGAACAGCTATGGCAGCTGAACCTAATAAGACAGCAATTACAACCCAGGAAGTAATAAGTACCTGTGCATGAACTTGAAACCCGCCTATTTGCCAATAGAAATGTTGACCTACCTCTACACCAGATATTTCGTAGAAATGATTCAGTGCGCTAATAGCAGGAGATTGTATTATACCCATGTGACCCTTTACAAAAAAGAACTTCAAAAAGAAATGATTTTGGTTGAATGACCGATTCTTCCATTATTTCAATCTCATCAGAGATTTTGGCACAAAATGAAATAACGGAATGGTTATTTGATCAAGGAGATTTCTTGATTTCAATAAGAATATTTATGGTGATTTTAATCTATTCTCTGAAATTTTGGAATAGTAGCCAACCCAATCCATTTGCTCTTATGAGATCTTAGAATAGTAGCCAACTCAGTTCTAGGCCCCGCTTTTTTTTTTTTTTTTAATTCACCACCTTTCATATAGCTATATGAACGTAGCTTCTTCGTATAGTAACGTACCTTCGCAAATTGCTGAAGTTAATTTATTCAAGATCAATCGGATTGAAGTTATAGAATCATCATTGGCTGGAATTGGGATATCCACGAGATCTGGATCACAATCTGTATCAACTAAGCAAATTGTTGGAATACCCAAAGTTATACATTCCTCAATAGCAGTGTATTGTTTTTTTTGATCAACAATTATGACAATATCGGGCAAACTTGTCATGTATCTAATCCCACCTAGATATTTCTGCAATTGGTCCAATTGTCTCTTGAGCCTTGCTGCTTCTTTCTTCGTAAATTGATGGAATCCCCCTGTATCTTGCTTTTTCTTCAAATATTTCAACTTCCGAAGTTTCATTTTTGTAGTGGACCAATTAGTTAACATACCGCCGAGCCATTTTTGATTGACATAATGACATTGAGCTCCTAAAGCAGCTGATTCAGTAGCATCAGCTGCCGGATTTTTTGTACCAACTATCAAAAATTGTTTCCCTTTTTCTGCCGCATCAAACACCAAATTACAGGCTTCTGATAAAAAACGAGCAGTTTGAGTCAGATTTATAATATGAAGATTTCTACGCTCTGTAAAAATGTAAGGTGCCATTTTAGGATTCCATTTTCTAGTTTTATGACCGAGATGAACTCCTGCTTTCATCATTTCTTCCAAATTGATGTTCCAAGAATGTTTCGTCATTTTCTTTTTTTATTTTTTGATTTATTATTATTTCGTTTTTTTTTAAATAAAAAAAAAACGAAATACCATGAACTGTAATATATATATATATGTATATATATATATATATATATATAATTATTCATTCCGACGGAATCAATTATATCTCAAAGATTGCCTGCCCGTATCGTACGTGGTACGAGCGATCCATTTCATTTGATATCTTTATTATAGGACGAATCTACTAAGAAATTCATTCATTTCTAAAAACTATTTTTTTTTTGTTTACTAGTTGTCTCCATTTTTTTTGTGGCAATAATCCATCTTCTTAATGGGAAGAACAGATATTTTTTCATGATGAAAAAAAATATCTTTCACTTTGTTGCTAAACAATTTTGGATTTCCCGTTCTCGGACCAATTTTATTCCGTTTCTCCAAACGGTTGAATCCAGTACCAACAGGTATCACCCCTCCAATAATAACATTTTCCTTCAAGCCTTTCAACCAATCAATACGACCTCGAAGAGCAGCTTTAGCTAAGACGCGAGCAGTTTCCTGAAAACTCGCTTCTGATAGAAAACTTTGAGTATTCAAAGATGCCTTTGTTATTCCCAATAAAATTATTCGATAGTTGATTGCCTCTTCTAGAGCACGATTCATTCTTTGTGCTCGTGATAATCCAATGAGTTCCCCGGGTAAAAAAACATTACCCATTCCATATTCAAAATTTTGATTTTCCGAATTTTCCACAATTAAAACTTTCGAAGTCATTTGGCGCACAATAATCTCTATATGTTTATCAGAAATTTGTACTCCTTGGGATCGATAAACCCTTTGAATTTGATTGACTAACTGAATCTGACTTTGTTCCGTAGTTATCCTAGCACTGATGAATGACCCCCAAAGTTTTCCAAGAAATTTTGCCATGTCTCTGTTCCAATTTTGAACATTTTTTTTTAGATTTTTTGATATTGAATTAGTCAAACGGGCTTCTGACAATTGTTCAATTTTAGGAAGACCTTGAATTATATCATCGGTTGTTAATCTTTCATATAACAAAGTTATCAATGTATCTCCTTCGTAAATAATCTCCCCATAATGACTATGAACAGTTGCTCCTCCAGTACCCAAATAGGGTTTAGCCAATCTCATGACTAAAGATTCCTCATGAACGGCTAGAATTTGGCCAGATTTGGGGAATGGCTCATCTTCGGATATATATTCACTTTCACAAATCAATTGTCCAAGACTAACTACTGGAAATGTTTTTTTACAAACATTAGATAAGGAAGAGCACCAATTAGAATTGAAGAGCTTGGAAATGATGCTCCTGCATGGATCGAATTTAGAAATTCCCGTATTTTCATCCATAAAATAGCATTTAGGTACTTGGAAAGTATTCAAGTAATTTGAACGTTTCTTTAACAAGACTTTATTATAAGTGATGAAATGGGAGTATGAAAAACGGTTAGCGATACTATGTAAATGACCCAAGAGACCTGACAATTCAATGATTTGTATAATTGGATCCTCTTCAATTGATTTCTTTACCGTATAAAAACATTTTGAATCATTGAATAGAACGATTTGTAAATAGTCAGATGGTGAAAGAACCATAAAAGATTCACCTCTTTTGTTCTGATTAGATAATGAATGAATAGTCCCTTGATGCTTATTAAGTAATTGATTTTTATCATTGGAAGAAAAAGGATTAGTGCAGTCTAATCTGTTATTAAACTGAAATTTGGAACTTGTTATATTTTCTTTTTTTTCCATGATAAAAAAGGGGTATCTCATCAAGCTAATTTGAATCATATTTATAACCATTTTCTTTGTTCTTACTGAAATAAGAGAAGCATAAGCCTCTTTTATTTTTGGGCTGGGTCCTGCGGCTAATTGATTTTCAAGAGAATTCAATTTTTCACTAATTGAATTATCCCTGAGGATCTCCCCATATTTGATCGTTCCTGAACTGTCAATTATGTTTTGGGGGTCATTCAAAATAGCAAAAATGTTATTTCTCCGTAGAATACCTTTTCTGGGTATTCTAAGAATCAAATTAGGACAAGGGATCCTTCGCTTTCCCCATTCTTTATTACACCGCAACGGGGCGATGAATCGATTTGTTTCCTTTTTTCGTGTTATTTTGGTCGTTTTCTTGGTTCCTGTGATTTTGGGATTTTCAGAAAGAACGGTGGGATAAATAGAGTCTCGACGTTTGTTGGATACGGTCCGATTAGCTTGGGGATAACTGAAGATTTTTTCTTTTTTTTCTTCTTTTTCGGAGCAATTTAAGTCAACTGACTGGTTTTTCACTTGATCCAACGAATAATTTGAAAGTGATTGATGTTTGGCAATAAGAAGTGGAACATCCACTTGATCTTGATCTTTATGAAATGAAAAAGAGACTACAACAGATCCGTACATACCTCCCGATAATATCCAGAAATGGGTTGTCTTGAGTATGAGATGAACATTACTATCATATTTTGGCACATGACACACATGGGTACTCCAGTGCATTTCTCCCTTCATATCAGAATATATATGTTTCTGAACTGTTTCTTTGAAGGGAGATGTTCTAGCACGAACCTCGGCAATAACTTGTTCCGATTTTACATATTGATCATTTCGAACCAAAAGCAAACTTTGTGATGGAATGGTTAAATTTTGTACTTTATCTTGACTATCAACAATAGTCACGGAGAAGCTATTATGACATATATAAGCAGGATGCCCATGACGTGTACGTGTAGGATAAGTCAAATTTTCATTGAATTCAATTTTCCCGTTGAAAGGGGCTCGTACCTGTTCTGTAATATCACCTGTAAATACCCCACCAGTATGAAAAGTCCTTAATGTTAGTTGAGTTCCTGGTTCTCCAATTGATTGACCAGCAATAATGCCAACTGCTTCTCCTAATTCAATTAAGTTATTGTGAGTAGTACTCCGACCATAACATAATTGACAAATCCAAGATATACTCTTGCAAGTAAAAGGGGTTCGTATATATATTGGTTGTGTTTGGAGGTTTCGTAATTGATGAGCAAGTCCAGTCCCAATACCTTGATTACGCGTAGCAAGGCATCTCCCATTTATATATACATCGTCTGCTAACACACGGCCAATTAGTGTTTGTGTTTGTAGAACAATTTGATTTTTGATCTTCTCTCGACCTCGAATGAGACTTACAAAAAGACCTTGGATAGTGCCACAATCTGCTCTGCGTACAACAATGTGTTGAACTACTTCTACAAGTCTACGCGTGAGGTATCCGGCATCTGCTGTTCGTACGGCAGTATCCACAACTCCTTTACGAGCACCATAACAGGAAATAATATATTCCGTTAAAGAGAGTCCTTCACGGAAATTCCTTTGAATGGGTAAATCAATTATTTTTCCTTGAGGATCTGACACTAATCCTCTCATACCTACTAATTGGTGAACCTGAGATGTACTTCCTCTAGCTCCTGAGAAGGACATCATATGAACTGGATTAAAAGGATCAGTCCTCCTAAAATTCGGATTCATTTCTTGTCTCAAATACTCACTTGTAGCATGCCATATCTCGATCGATTGACGTAATTTTTCCACTGCATGTACATTCCCATAATAATGATCTTTTTCCGAAACAAAATCTTGTTGTTCTGCATCTTGGACAAGCCATCCTTTCGACGGTGCTGTTAAAAGATCATCAATTCCTAATGAAATAGCTGCATCAGTAGCTTGTTGGAAACCTGAAGTCTTAAGTTGATCCAATATATGTGATGTATATGTCATTCCAAAGTGATTTATGAATCTTCTAATAAGCTGTTTCATGGCAGTTCTATCCATCACTTTATTATAAAAGGGCACTTCAAATAAAGGTGTTGCCATAAGAAAAAACCTCCCCATTTTTGTGAGCAGGATTCAGCAATAGGTTCAAGCCAGAAGGCTTCCTCAATCTCTATCTTTGCATGAATGAAAGGATCATAAAACTAACCACATTAGATTCTGATAACTTGTAGCGACATTTCTTGTCGAACATAAGCCGACAAGCCTCTCATGGCTTCTTCTATTTCTCGATTGAAACGAGTACGACCAACAGTTGTTCGAATGTATCTATTAAGGATTTCTCCCATTCTACCTTTTCTTATTCTATAATCTTCATAGATTTCGTAGAGGGTACCCAAAGGTTCATATTGAACCTCAATAGGAACTTCTCGGTTTACTGAGTTAATAATAGGGAGACCTATCCCCAGATCTGGGAACAGATCTGTTCTCCCCCACCACCGCAGCCATAAAGGACTGTCTAAGTCAATTTGTTTTTGTTGATAAGCTGCGAGCGCATCGCCATAGCTCGAAAACGAAGGGGAAACTATCTTATTTCTTGAGTTATATGGGTGATATCTATTTCCATAAATACCTTGATTATTTTCAAGGGTGGCTCTATAAAGTCCAAGAAGCATATCTTGAGTTGGTACGCAAATGGGATCCCCAATAGCTGGAGACAAGAGATTTATATGAGAAAACATAAGTAAACGAGCTTCTGCTTGAGCTTCCAGAGATAGAGGTACATGGACAGCCATCTGATCCCCATCAAAGTCCGCATTAAATCCTGCACAAACCAATGGATGTAAACGAATGGCACGTCCTTCTATTAAAATAGGTTGAAAGGCTTGTATTCCTAATCTGTGTAAGGTAGGTGCCCGGTTTAACAATATGGGATATCCTCGTAAAACCTCTTTAAGTACGTTCCATATAAGGGGTCCCTTATCTCGAATTAGACTTTTAGCAGCTCTTAGGTTGGGAGCAATATGTCGTTGAATTAGACTACGAATTAAAAAAGCTTGAAAAAGCTCTATTGCTATTTCAAGGGGTAATCCACATTGATACAATGAAAGAAGAGGACCCACCACAATGACAGAACGACCTGAATAATCGACTCGTTTCCCAAGTAAATTTTCACGAAATCTTCCTTCTTTGCCTTGGATCAAATCTGAGAACGATTTATAAGGCCTATCATGACTGTCTTTCACTGGTTGTCCACCGATACTGTTATCGAGAAGTGCATCTACGGCTTCTTGAACCAATTTCTTTTGACCATTCACACAGTCCGGCAGTGGCGTAAATAGATCAGCTAAAAATTCGGCAAGAGCATGATTTCGAAGAATCACTTTTCGATAAAGTTCATTTATATCTGAAGTAATCACTCCCCCTTCATCTAATCGAAACATTGGCCTCAGTTCGGGAGGAAGAACTGGTAATAGGCATAAAACCATCCATTCTGGTTCTATATTTGTTTGAATAAAATGTTTGGCTAATTTCATACGTCTAACTGAAAAATCCTTTCTTCTTCGAATCTTATACTCTTCCCAATCCTCTTCAGGAATCTCTTCTTCAGAAAGAAGATCTTCCTCAAAAAGATCCTCCTCTTCAGTCTCTTCCTTTTCCCATATATTTAGAAGAGATTCTAGGTTATCCTCCTTTTCAGGAACCTCCTCTTCAAAAAAAAGATCCTCCTCTTCCTCAAAAAGATCCTCCTCTTCCCATATATCTAGAAAAGATTCTAGATTCTCCTCTTCAGAAACCTCCTCTTCAGGAATATCCTCTTCAGGAATCTCCTTTTCCCAAGGAGCCTCCTCTTTAGAAAAAAGATCTTTCTTTTTAGGAAGCTTATCAACAACCTTTTGAATTTGAATCGCAATATTATCCCTAGATGTTAAGTCATCCAATTCCATCCATTCCATATATGAACGATCTAGAATAATTTGCAGATCCAGACCAGCTAGTTGTTCTCTGATAGCGTTTCCCCCAGTGGTTATTTCTCTCTCTATCAATTCCCCAAGGTTCCACCAGGAGATATACTTATGAATAATATCAGTCCAGTATTGATCCTCATATTTGAATGGACCACTCCGAACTCGCAATGAAGTTGGCTTGTTAGCTATGGCTCTAGTAATACAAGAATTCGGATAGGTTGCTCTAGGATTTCCCCCCTTCAGAATCGGACGTGAAAGTTTCCTCTCATCCGGCTCAAGTAACTATACCGAAACGGAAAGTGATTCTGCAAAAAAATGCTTTTTGCTCTGTAGAAAGACTAAATAAATAGCTACTCTTTGCTCAAGTTCCAAGTAAAATGGAGTATTCGTTTACGATTCATATTATGACATAAATATGGAATTATTGAGCAGTCTCCTCCCTTTCGAACGATACTTTTCTTTGTGAAAGACCTTCAATTCATTTGAAACTCATAAGGGATTTACTTGTCTGTATCTCGTTCTATTTGATCCTATAGGTCTTTGCTTTACTTCGATGGCTACAATACTATTTGAAGCATATGTGCGATGAATAACCTCCTATAGCCATATCTTCTTTTCGGTCTGGAATACTTCAAGGATAATCAGACCAAATAAAAAAAAATTGATGAATTAAAAATTCATACATTCTATACATATATATGCATGAAAGAAGAAAAGAAGTGTTTTCACGAAGTCCAATAAGCAATTAAATATACAATATATCAACCCTAGACTAATTCCTCTTTCTCAACATCTTTAAAAGATGCTTTTTCTAATTCTGAGCTTCATGCTACTCCTTCCGAGGGGCGTGTCAGAGCTAAGGGCATCCCAATAAAATTGAATAGGATGACAGTTCCTTATTATGGATCTGTATAATCGGAGCTTGTGATCAAGTCACACATCGCAATATACTGGGCCTTCTAAATCTTTACGAGTTAGATCTAATAGATTCGCGATATAACTGGGACGCCGTTTAAAATACCAGATATGAACCACAGGGCATGCCAGTTTAATGTATCCCATTCGATATCTTCGAATTCGAGAATCCACAAGTTCAACTCTACATTGTTTACAAAATTTGGAGCCTTCCTTCTCATTCTCGATCACTTGAGGCTTTCCACAAGCACAAACTCCACTTTTTATAGGTCCAAAAATTCTTTCACAGAACGATCCATCTCTTTCTGGTTGATTAGTTTCAAAATCTAAAGTATCGGGGTTAGTCACCTCTCCGACTCTTTCCCCATTAGGTAAAATTTTTTCGGACCAAGCACGAATCTGTTCGGGAGAAGCTAATCCAATTTGAAGTTGTTGATGTTTATCTGGATCAATCATAAAATAAAAATTTTGATTCATAAATTTTGATTCATCTTTATTAAATTTCCTTCCTATCTATCTGAAAGTCTTTCTGAGATATAATAACATGATTCAATTCTAGAGCTAAAGATCGTAGTTCTCGAATAAGCAATCGGAAAGATTCTGGAGTAGTATCAGGTTTAGGTATTGGTTCTCCAGTAAGAATGGCACCAAGTATTTTTTTACGACCGTCAATATGATCAGATTTAAGAGTAAGCATCTCGTGTAAAATATAAGCAACACCAAAACCTTCTAGAGCCCAAACTTCCATTTCTCCTACTCGTTGCCCTCCTCGTCTAGATTTTCCTTTCAGAGGTTGTTGTGTAACCCGTGCATAAGGCCCACTGGAACGTGCATGGATTTTGTCATCAACTTGATGACATAATTTCAACATATAAGCTATTCCTATTGTAACAGGTTGTTCAAAAATCTCTCCTGTTCTTCCATCAATTAATCTATGTTTTCCAGGATGATCAGGTTCAAATACCCATGGATTAGCTGTTCCCTCACTAGCTTTATAAAGTTCAGAAAACACTAGTTTTCTCGAAGCTTCTCGCTCATACCTTTCATCAAAAGGTGCTATTCTATAATTTTTGTTCATAAGTTTTCCTGCTAAACCGAGCAAACATTCAAAGATTTGCCCTACATTCATTCGTGAAGGTACCCCTAATGGATTTAATACCATATCCACCGGTGTTCCATTTTGCAAATAAGGCATATCTTGTCTGGGCAAAACTATTGAAATAATACCTTTATTACCATGCCTTCCAGCTACTTTATCACCCACTTTTATTTTACGTTTTTGTGAAATATATACATGGACTTCTTCCGTATAATAACCGTGGTTATCTTTTTTACGGATCCATCTCACATCGATAACTCGACCTCTTACACCTATCGGTACTTTAAGACAATTTTCTCTTGCATTAGATACCTGAATACCAAATATGGCTTGTAATAATCTTTCTTCTGGGGTATATAATGATTCTTTTGCTGTTTGAGGCGTTAATTTACCCACTAAAACATCACCGGTTTCTATCCAAGATCCTAGCATTACAAGGCCATTTTCGTTCAAATGACGGAGTGAATGAGCATCCAAATGGGGTATTTCTTTAGTGATTATCTCAGGGCCCTCGCTCGTCATATAGATTCCCATTTCGTATCTTACGATCTGTAAAGAAGTATAAATATCCTCATATACCAAACGCTCACTAATAAGTACTGCGTCTTCAAAATTATATCCTTCCCATGGCATATAAGCCACTAATATGTTTTTTCCCAAAGAGAGTTCTCCCCCTACTGTAGCCGCACTGTCTGCCAGAATTTGCCCCTTCTTTACATATTGCCCCTGACGAATTCGGGGTTTTTGATGTATACAAGTATTGCTATTAGAACGTTCATATAAAACCAATTCTGTTCTTTTTCTTTTTTTTATAGTGTCCCGATAAATGGATGAAGTAATATTTCCAGCATCAATATACTTAATGCTTCCCTCTTGTGTGGCTATAGCTACACTTCCTGAATCTAGAGCTGCTTGCCCTTCCAATCCAGTTCCGACAATGCACTTCTCAGGTTGAAAGGATGGAACTGCTTGACGCTGCATATTAGAACCCATTAAAGCACGATTTGCGTCATTATGTTCAAGAAAAGGAACAAGGCAAACTCCAACAGAAAAATATTGGGAAGGAAAAAGACTTCTGAAATGGATTTGCTCCCATGCAAGAACTAAAAATTCTTGTCGATATTGAGCTGGAGTAAATTGTTCCTCTTGAATCCCGTGATTTAACGCCAAATAATTTCCCATAGCTATCCGATAATATTCATCTTCTCCCGGTAATAGAGAAACCATATGTTCTTCCTCCGATCTCTCAGATATCTTATAGAAAGGACTTTGTAAAGAGCCGTACTGACCAAGCGTTGCATAAATAGATAACGATGCAACAAGTCCAGCATTCATTCCTTCAGACGTCGTAATCGGACAAATACGCCCATAATGACTAGGATGAATATCCCGTATCCGAAAAGTAGCAGTTCGAGGTGTCAATCCTCCAGGGCCCAAATAGCTCAATTTTCGGCTATGAACTATTTCTGCCAATGGATTAGTTTGATCCAAAAATTGTGATAAGGGATGTAAACCAAAAAAATCTTGAAAAGTTTTTGTTAATGGTTTTGAAGTTACCGAGTTTTTAGGAGTTGGTTTAGTTAATGAACCTATTATCATTATAGTTCTTTTCACTGCTTTTTCCAAAAGCACTAGAGCTAATCCAAATTGATTTTGTAATAAATCTGCTACAGAACGCATACGTTTATTTTGAAGATGATCTATATCATCGAGTATACCCGTTCCAAATTTCACTCTGATAAGATAATCCACAGCAGCCAATACATCTTGTGGTAATAAAAAAATCTCGTTCTCGGGTATCTTAAGATTCAGTTTTTTGTTCAGATTTCGTCGACCAATCTTTCCTAATTCACATCTTTGTTGGAAAAACTTCTCTTGTAAATCTCTACATAGAGATTCGGAAAATACCACATCGTCATTGTCCGCTTCTTCTTCATTGTCACTATCCTCTTCCTCATCGTCACTTAAGTAGAGTTTCTTATAAAACTTCAAAATAGCATCTTCCCTCCCGAGAGCTTTCAACTTGAGATATGCCTCGTACTCGTTGCTTCCATCCCAGGAAAATAGGTATCTCTTGAGATAGGAAGCATTGCCCAGAATTTCGTTGAAATTTAAACCCATAGCTAATAATAGGAGTAGAATAGATATTTTTTTTTTTTTTCTTACATAAATCCATATCCTTCCTGTTTTATCGATCTCTAATTTCGATCTTCCTCCCCAATCTGAAATTATAGTGCCGGTATAGATAATTTCATTAGGTTTTTTTTTTTTTGAACTGTAATAAATACCGGGACTTCTTAATATTTGATTGACCACGACTCTGTAATTTCCATTTACTACAAAAGTGCCTTTGGAACTCATTAAGGGAATTTTTCCAAGAAATACATCTTGTTCATGTATCTTTTGACAAGTTCTTTGAATTAACCTTGCTGGTACACGTAATTTAGATGAATATGTAAGGGATTTGTATACAGCATCTCTCTCTTTGAGAGGAGGTTGTTTGAATTGATATCTATTCCCGGATAAACTAAATTCCATTTTTTCATCTGGATTCTCAATTTTCGGAAACTTATGAAGTTCTTCTATTAAGCCTTGATCGATGAAACGACAAAATCCTTCAAATTGTATTTTACCGAATTCGGGGATTGTAAAGGTCCCCTTATTTTTATCTAATCGCATTGGAAGTTTCCCATCCATTAATTCAGAAGTTTATTTCGTTATTTATTCCTTATTGATCTATATGAATCAATTTGACAGAAATTGGGATGTATATTTCGTTCACTATATCCCGTGAAATTCTACCCATATCTAGATAGATCATTATATCTAGATAAGAAAAAGAAGAGGTCCTTGGATATTTTTATCCACGCGAAATATAGCTATGAACAACTGGATCAAACCATTGTTAAATATTAACACAGAGTAGATTACTTATCAATTTTTGCCAAATGTTCTAATTCAAAAGATCTTATCAAATGTGATAATGAATTATCACATGGAATACGAAGATTGAATGAAGGGAAAAGAACAAAAGAATTGAAATTTCAATTCTTTTCTGCTTGACTTAAGCATTAATTCCCATTATACTTCAATGGAAATGGGAAAACAAAGAAATTATAGTATTTAGCTATAACATATCCACATCGGGTTTGGCGACATAGCCAAGTGGTAAGGCAGGGGACTGCAAATCCCCCATCCCCAGTTCAAATCTGGGTGTCGCCTTGTTAGAGTAAATAGAGCAAAAGAAAAGCAAGAGTTCTTATTTCATAACTTTTGAAGACAATTTGTGCTGCTCCATATTACCAATATAGCCTATATATTGGCTGTTTTTCTTTTTTATCGTTAATGCCTGATCCTATAGGCATTTTATAGTAACTCATTCTAAGAAACAAATGGATTGAGAAATCTCTCATATCGACTCATATGTTTGGAACGGAAAGGTGGATGATTTACACTTTGCAATATCCTTATTAGTTCCCTTATCATCAATAATCGATGATGAGATTATTATTTTTGGAAATTGAGGCATTCGTATGGATATAGTTGGTATCGCTTGGGCTGCTCTAATGGTAGTTTTTACATTTTCCCTTTCACTCGTGGTATGGGGGAGAAGTGGACTATAATATATATATATATATATATAAGAAATAGTCATCCTGAATTTTCTAATCCATTGTTCCGTTCCAAATCATTCCGGAATGATAATATCTTCTGTTTCAGAAGGATCTAGTAATTGTGAATCCACAATAATGAATATGACCAGAATTAAAGATTTTAATTATGAAAGTATTTCCTCCCTCTTTTTCTCTGGAAATGCATAAAGAGATCCATCCTCTACCCTTGGATTTTCTTCTGAAAAAGAGGATTTTCCCTCACTCTTTTTTTAATAAGATTAGTGACTCTTCCCTAGAATAAGTCGATAATCTTATTCTACTCAATGAATAACGATCTTTTTTACAAGAATATCTATCTAATAACTATTAGATAGATATAGAACTTTTTTTATATAAAAAAAAAAAAAAAATAGTAGGAATCAAAACAAAATAGTCTCCGTTTTCATTGGATGGTTGCGAATTGATCGGATTCATATTGAATCCGTTCTAATAAAAAAAATATGGAGCATATTACATTGCTCTGTCTCAACCATAGGCCCCCTTTCCTCCATATGAACTCCTTTTCTTATGCGATTTAAAGTTTCATATCCACTATGTACTTGAAAATCAAAACGATGTTTGTATCGTATTAGAAAACGATGTTCAACTTTCTTGGATCCGGAAAAACACTTTTGCAAGTATGTCATGTTCAGAATCAGACCTCTGTTCTGTCTACAGAAAGTTTCTATTTTTTTTCCGGGGACATGTAGAAGATTGTTATTAGCTTCGCATTTTTTAACAAGTCCTAATCCTATATTAATTTCCCCATGGGGCAAGCGCTATTCGGATCTACACTTCCACTATAGATATGTGTAGAAGAAGTAGTACGAAGAAAAGTAAGAACCTTCCTTTTCTTCGTACTACTTCTTCTACAAATCAATATCTGCCCTTAATATGACTACTATCGCCGACTGATGCTCTAGATAATTTGGATTCATTTAGTCATCAATAATCACTTCATTCTAATACAAATCAATTGCTTTGACTAATCGTTTTTACGTAAATGATTAGTAAAAAAGCAGTAGGAACTGAAATGAACAATGCAACAGCAATAAGAGCGAGGATATTTACTTCCATGATTGATTTTCCCTTCGTTTTACAATAACTCGAGATTTGATCTCATAGAGTAGAGATGAATCTTTTTTTTTTTTAGATTAATAAATTGATTGGATCCTTGGAGTATGAGATTCAATCTATAGGATCAATCTGAGTAACAGAATATAGCGGATTTTTTGAATTCTTCGATAGAAGTGAAATAGTATAACATAATATGATTCTTTATTCATACCGGATCTAAAGATCAATTCCTAATCGATCCCATTGCCCTACTCATATAGGGAAAACACCTTGCTTATATAATGCAATTTTTACGCTAATGAAAATACTTTGGTGGGCATGAACACAAATTTTCTAGATCAATTTTGATCTAATCATCGCCCTGACCGAAGGTTAATGACGATCCAATGTGCCTATTCGAGGGACGGAGAAGTATGATGAAGGTTGCTCCGATGGATTATATGCACTAATTAATTTAATTATTTGGATAAGATCCAAAATAGGGGAAAACTTACATTTATTAGAGGGAGTAGTCTCGTAGTACTATACATCGAGAATCGATCCTACTGATCGAGTAAATGAACAAGAACTAGATAATTCTTGCTCTCTTGATTCAATAGAGAGAGATGCCCGAGCTTGCCCCTGATCTTCCATGAAAAATAAAAGAAGAGTTCGGGGTAACTGGAGCTAGAAAGGGGGAAAAAGTCCCAGTGATGTTGTTGATATGGGTCGTCCGAGTGATTCAATCAATACGGACGTATTGATTTTTTTTTTCATAGAAGAAAAGGTTCTTTTCATTCAGACTTTAGAATGAACCTTTACCACTTCTCTGATCAAGTGGTATCTTAATTAGCATTAGAAGACATTTCAACACACGCCTGTATGATGTCATTTTTTTTTTTTTTGGAAAAAACAATGTGGAATTCGTACGAATAAGAACCTTCTACTTGCTGTTCTGGAAGACGTGGGATCCCAAAAATTTATGGGAGATGGAATATTATATATTCCAGGTAGCAATATAGAAAAACTTCATGTCGAAATCTTATTTTATTCAAATAAATAACGTATTTTTTTTCCAATTCAAAAATTCAATAGATCTAAATTGAATTGATTGGGATTGAAAAGATTAATTCCTTCGACATAAGGATCCCTATCCCTAATGGATCCTTAATCCATAATTTTTAAAAATTGGATTATCTATGAAGAAGTTGGCAAATATGTAGGCAAATTGCCTATAGTTATCAATAATTCTACAAAGAAATTACTCCATAAGGAGTGTTCCACAAATTGTACCACGTCCATCATACAAGAGACGAACAAGACCTATATATACATATATATATATATGATCCAAATGAACGCACAAATATTCTTTTCACGAAATAGGATCGGGAGGAGTCCAGTATGAAATAGGTCCTCTTGGATGGAGCAAACCCTGTATATAGATATCGCAACCTTGAGTTACAACTTATAGGGGCACAACTAGCCAATAGTTGTGAATAATTTGTAATAGCTAATAACTGTCATTCGTCCTACAATGAGACGAATAAGGATTAGAAATTTAATCCCCCTGATTAACCTTGTTATGTAACTCTAACTGAGAGAAAAAAGGGGATAATGAATAGCTCCAATTTCTCTAGGGGATTGCCCATGACCCTGGAATGAGAAGAAAGAACTATTTGGATAGTCAGTTCAAGGATCATTCAATCTTGATGTGATAATGGAATCTCTGATTGATTCCATGAATCCGATGGTATTTTGGTCATGAAAAAGAGGTACTAGCAAATCTGAATGAAATAGTACCAATATTTCATTTCTGAGGAAGAAATGAAGATGAGTATATACTAGAGATCATTTGGAATGATCTCTAGATACCTCCGGTTCTGACTTAGAAAGAGACCCCTTCTGTGTTACCCTAAACTAGATCTATCTTATTACAAATCTCTGTTCGTAAGAATCAGATATTCAATGAAGCAATTAGGTTTTTAGCAAAAAATTGGGCTCTTCAAGAAGAGAAGAAGATTTATTACGGATATAGATGTTCTTATTGGAATAGTGACAGAATTCACCAATGAATTCTAGACTTGGTGGATTCTTTAGATATGGGTAAATCCATTAAAATTCTAATAAATTTACTAAATCTCTAGTTTTTCCATCTCAGTCTACCCAAATTTCCTTTTTTCCAATTATCTGGAAATCGAATGAAGAATTCATCAACTCATCGGACCGGGACTGACGGGGCTCGAACCCGCAACTTCCGTCTTGACAGGGCGGTACTCTAACCAATTGAACTACAATCCCAATAGGGACAAAGTCCACCTATTAATCAGTAATAGCATGTTACTAGCGGATCAACAAAACATTTGATCTCTCACTTTCCTCTCTTCTGAAGTAACTGTTTGTTCTATTCTGTATATTTCTAATACATCTATATCTAGATGTAGATAGATATAGATATATCGGGGGTTCTATAACTAATTACCTTTTCACCAATGTCAGAAATTGACATAAAAATTACCGATGGATCATGTTTATATTGGGTCGAGCTGGATTTGAACCAGCGTCGGCATATTGCCAACGGATTTACAATCCGCCCCCATGAGCCACTCGGGCATCGACCCAGGAACAAGAAATGGAAAGTCTTTAGCATACCCAATGCGTATCCTAAAGACTTTCATAGCATAGTACCCCTAGGGGAAGTCGAATCCCCGTTGCCTCCTTGAAAGAGAGATGTCCTGGGCCACTAGACGATAGGGGCCCGCCTATCATCATTCTATTCAAATCCCTATGAAATTGTCAACAGTATGAACAAAATTTCACTAATCTTCTCTAGGTTAGTAGTTTAATATTTTTATTATTGTATTGTTCGTAAATTTTATTTTTTTATTACAAAAATAATGAATTCACCAACCAAAAGAGAGTTTGGTTATAGATACTAATAGAAAATTGTCACAGCCCCAAGTTTGGGCATTGTTGTATATACCGATATGTTCCATTGAAACAGAAGGTTCAACCACGATGAAAAATATTGAGGAAATACCCCTTCTATCCATGTTACGCTTATATTAATAAAGACAAACTGCATAGCGCTATTAGATAGGGTTAGAAATCGATAAAAAGGGTCCTGATCCCATATTTGCTGGCATAGGACAGACCAGGATAGGGCACAACTTCTAAAAACTGGTTATGTTTCTTTACAAAATATCGGAAATGTAAATCTCTATCTCAGATGTAAACAATCCCGTGCGTGGATTTGAGTGATGGACGGATGGGTTTTTAGGATAAGAGGATCCTCTCAACAGCCACGTGGGTTCAGTGATCTGATCAATTCAAAATAATAAATAATCTTACTCTTTTCGTAAGTCCACAAACAATGGAACGTGTATGCTAATTATGGGGTACAGATGTCGCCCTTTTATGACCAGATCGAATAGCTCAATCAAATAATTCAATTAATGGGTTAATGGAACTAATTGATATGATCGGAACAGGATCGGTTCTGGAACAACCGATTATATCGATATCTATCAATATGTGTATTTCTGTGTGGACTCAATATGTTATTCATATATACTGGATATGTAGTAGACTCATCTATTCATAGTAAAATAAGCACAAGCCCTTTTAACTCAGTGGTAGAGTAACGCCATGGTAAGGCGTAAGTCATCGGTTCAAGCCCGATAAAGGGCTCCTATAATGCTTCCTATAAAGAAGCTCCTTTATTTTTGACTGGACAATAGTTGATTAAGACAAAGAACCTATGAGAGACAATCACCGACCCATCATGATCGGTGTTAGGTTCAACATTTGTTCTAATGGAATAGAGCGCCTAATATCAATGAGAGCCACTATAATGCTATCTATAGCATTAGTAATACTCGTTCTTCTTCATATTGCTACTATAGGATGAGCAATAGTATAGGATTAGGTATAGTTTTATTGATCTTCCTAATTTTGGGACATAGGACATAAAAGATTATGGATACCTGTTTATAAATTGACAAAGTATTCTCACTTTTTGTATCCGAATTCTTCCGGGTCAAAAGAAGTAGAAAAGAAGGAGAAGTAAGTGAACCTGACCTATTGAGTTATGAATATATCAGCTATTCTGATATTGAAATTTGGGGTAGGTTTGGAAGTGAACCTTCAATTCCATTGAATTATCTGAAATTCATCGAAGGATTGAATATTTGGTTAATACTCCGTCGAATGAATCGTTATGGTCTCTTTTCCCCAGAAAGATATGGATATGGAAGTCTGAATTACGGACAGAATCAAATTCCCTTTATCAATCCTTTCTCAATCATAGGTTGATTTCTATGTAGGGAATAGAATTGATATACAAATATGTAATTCGATTACGATGTGCCAAACATTCTCATATGAATGTACCAAACATTTGACATTGGTGATTCCACCGGTAGAAAATGGATTGGAGTTAGGATATGGAAAAAGAAAAGGTGAATGGAAAAGAAAGGAACTTTGATTTTTTCGGTGAATATTCCTTTTTCTTTCCGAATAGAAGGAAAAGAACGAATAGAGCTATTTTATTTAGCTCTATGAGTTAGAAGAAGATCTACTCCTTCTTGTTCCTATTCATTTGTATGAAAAAATGTAGTAATAAAAAATTTACATAGAGATTGATGAGATCAATAGAAAAACTCCTATTGATTTTATTGATCTTGGAGGAGATTCCAGAATTAATTAAAAATATTGAATGGAATAAATATTGTGAATAGAATCTGGTGAAGAACTAGGAGGAAGAAAAAAGCTCACCCGCCTTCCCGGAAGTTGTTCCGTTGATGATATTCTATTCAAAAGGTGATTTGAGGATCCTAGAGAAACTGAATATAAAAACTTCGGGTTATCATGCATTTACCTATATTGGATTGGTTGGTTCAGCAAAAAGATTTGTGCCAATAATAAATCTTATTCAATTTGTTGAAAGGGACGATGGATGAAAAATTGTCCATTTATGGACAAATCATCGTATACCTTTTGATTCTATTAGATAGGGTGCTCAGAAATGGTCAAATAATTAAATAGGAGGATTACTATGACTATAGCCCTTGGAAAGTCTTCCAAAGAAGAAAAAACTTTATTTGATACTATGGATGACTGGCTACGCAGAGACCGTTTTGTTTTTGTGGGTTGGTCCGGTCTATTGCTTTTTCCTTGTGCATATTTTGCCCTAGGTGGATGGTTTACGGGTACAACCTTTGTGACTTCATGGTATACTCACGGATTGGCCAGTTCCTATTTGGAAGGTTGTAATTTTTTAACTGCTGCAGTTTCTACTCCAGCTAATAGTTTAGCACATTCTTTGCTGCTATTATGGGGTCCTGAAGCACAAGGAGATTTTACTCGTTGGTGCCAATTAGGTGGTCTATGGACTTTCGTTGCTCTTCATGGTGCTTTTGGTCTAATAGGTTTCATGTTACGCCAATTTGAACTTGCTCGATCTGTACAATTGCGACCTTATAATGCAATTGCGTTCTCTGCTCCGATTGCTGTTTTTGTTTCTGTATTCTTGATCTATCCATTAGGTCAGTCTGGTTGGTTTTTCGCACCTAGTTTTGGTGTAGCAGCTATTTTCCGATTTATCCTCTTTTTTCAAGGTTTTCATAATTGGACCTTGAATCCTTTTCATATGATGGGAGTTGCCGGAGTATTGGGTGCTGCTCTTCTATGCGCTATTCACGGTGCTACCGTGGAAAATACTTTATTTGAAGACGGTGATGGTGCAAATACGTTCCGTGCTTTTAACCCTACTCAAGCTGAAGAGACTTATTCCATGGTTACTGCTAACCGTTTCTGGTCCCAAATATTTGGAGTTGCTTTTTCCAATAAACGTTGGTTACATTTCTTCATGTTATTTGTGCCAGTGACCGGTTTATGGATGAGCGCCATTGGAGTGGTTGGTCTAGCTCTAAACTTACGTGCCTATGACTTTGTTTCCCAGGAGATCCGTGCAGCAGAAGATCCTGAATTTGAGACTTTCTACACAAAAAATATTCTCTTGAACGAAGGTATTCGTGCTTGGATGGCGGCTCAGGATCAGCCTCATGAAAACCTTATATTCCCTGAGGAGGTTCTACCCCGTGGAAACGCTCTTTAATGGAACTCTAGCTGTAGCTGGTCGTGACCAAGAAAGCACTGGTTTTGCTTGGTGGGCCGGTAATGCCCGACTTATCAATTTGTCGGGTAAATTACTTGGGGCTCACGTGGCTCATGCCGGATTAATTGTATTCTGGGCCGGAGCAATGAACCTATTTGAAGTGGCTCATTTTGTACCGGAAAAGCCTATGTATGAACAAGGATTGATTTTACTTCCCCATCTAGCCACTCTAGGATGGGGAGTCGGTCCTGGTGGGGAAATTGTGGACACTTTTCCATACTTTGTATCCGGAGTACTTCACTTAATTTCTTCTGCAGTTTTAGGCTTTGGTGGTATTTATCATGCACTCATCGGACCTGAAACTTTGGAAGAATCTTTTCCATTTTTTGGTTATGTATGGAAAGATAGGAACAAAATGACCACAATTTTGGGTATTCATCTAATCTTGCTAGGTGTTGGTGCTTTTCTTCTAGTGCTCAAGGCTTTGTATTTTGGCGGTGTATATGATACTTGGGCTCCCGGCGGTGGAGATGTAAGAAAAATTACGAACTTAACTCTTAACCCAAGTGTTATTTTTGGTTATTTACTTAAGTCCCCTTTTGGAGGAGAGGGATGGATCGTTAGCGTAGACAATCTAGAAGATATAATTGGAGGACATGTATGGTTAGGTTCCATTTGTATCTTCGGTGGTATCTGGCACATCTTAACAAAACCTTTTGCATGGGCTCGTCGCGCGTTTGTATGGTCCGGAGAAGCTTACTTGTCCTATAGTTTAGCGGCTCTCTCTGTCTTTGGTTTCACTGCTTGTTGTTTTGTTTGGTTTAACAATACAGCTTATCCTAGTGAATTCTATGGGCCTACCGGCCCAGAAGCCTCTCAAGCTCAAGCATTTACTTTTCTAGTTAGAGATCAACGTCTTGGAGCTAGTGTGGGGTCTGCCCAAGGGCCTACTGGTTTAGGTAAATATCTTATGCGTTCTCCTACTGGAGAAATCATCTTTGGAGGGGAAACAATGCGTTTTTGGGATCTCCGTGCCCCCTGGTTAGAACCATTAAGGGGTCCTAATGGTTTAGACCTGAGTAAGCTGAAAAAGGACATACAGCCTTGGCAAGAACGACGTTCGGCGGAATATATGACTCATGCTCCTTTAGGTTCTTTAAACTCCGTGGGTGGTGTAGCTACCGAGATTAATGCGGTGAATTATGTATCCCCCCGAAGTTGGTTATCCACCTCTCATTTTGTTCTAGGATTTTTCTTCTTCGTAGGTCATTTGTGGCATGCAGGAAGGGCTCGTGCAGCTGCAGCAGGATTTGAGAAAGGAATTGATCGTGATTTTGAACCTGTCCTTTCCATGACTCCTCTTAATTAAACAACAGAGAAAACTGGATGAAATTAAAAATTGAATTCCGTTTCCCATGGTGGCAGGCAGGATAGCGGGATCTTTCGCTATTACCCTTCTAACTGAATCCTTCCTTGTGGCTCAGCTATACTTGGCTATCTAGATCTATTATCTAGATCTAGATCTAGATAGCCGAGCGAGCCTTTTTTGGTACCGCACTGATAAATGTAATTGTTCAATGGACAAAAGGAGAGAGAGGGATTCGAACCCTCGATAGTTTAACTATACCGGTTTTCAAGACCGGAGCCATCAACCACTCGGCCATCTCTCCCGGGCGAAGACAACTTCTATTTTACCCTTTTTGATAATACCTGACCATCGGGCTCAATAATGAGCCTAGATGCATAGATCATAGGCATGCATATGATATGCACATAGATGCAGATTCAATCACATAAACATAGGTACATATCTATGCTTACATATGCATAGATATACATGTTGTAATAAATTTTCATTATGTATGGGAAAAATAAATGAATCTCTTTCCCTCTTCTCTCCCACTCAAATAGAAATTGGATAGAAAAAAAAAAGAGTTTTTAAACTCGATGAATTTATGATCAAATCAAATCCGTAGTGCAATTGATTATAAATTGACCGGATAGGGATCAGATGGTATAGTCTATTGAATCTGTTGGAAGCTTTTAAGATCACAACCATGACTATTGCTTTCCAATCGTCTGTATTTGCATTAATTGCAATTTCATTTCTCCTAGTGATTGGTGTACCTGTCGCACTTGCCTCTCCTAATGGTTGGTCAAGTAGCAAAAATGTTTTATTTTCGGGTGTATCATTATGGATTGGATTAGTCTTTTTAGTAGGTATCCTTAATTCTTTCATATCTTAGATATGTTCTAGATCTTTTTGTTAAATTCTCTCCCCCCCTCCCCGAAGGGGATTATAGCTCGGAAGGGTCTTTCCGACAAGTCCCAAGAAACCAAATGAAAGTGCTCAGGGGAGGGGTTATTTCAATGATGAAATCATGAAAATTTCGTTATTTCATAAAATATATCTGCATACAAATATATGGCATAAGATATATATATATATATTATGCCAAGAACGAGCCAAATGCGGGTATGGTTGAATGGTAAAATTTCTCTTTGCCAGGGAGAAGATGCGGGTTCGATCCCCGCTACCCGCCCATCCGAAGGATGGAAGAGAGCCAGGAATAGTTATGGGTTTGACCGTAACTTTTTCTTACCTGTCATTCCATTCTCAAATGACAATGAATCATCCTCTTTGGGGAAGAAAAACTTCCCGTGTTCTAGCGGAGACGGGATTTGAACCCGTGACCTCAAGGTTATGAGCCTCGCGAGCTACCAAGCTGCTCTACCCCGCAATATCCTATTATTATTTTATTTATATAATAAATAAACACGGTACACCGAGCAACCGTTGGAAATGCTATTTCCCCCCCCTATGTAGGGAGGGGCTTTTCTATTAAATTTTTTTTCCTCCTACCAACTCGATTTTGTTACCCCGGGCAACAAACATGCATGAGCTCTCTCACGGAGTATATACCCGGATAACCCAAAGTCTCTATAGTTGGCTCTAGGTCTTCCAGTCAAAGAACAACGTCGATGAAGACGTGTAGGTGCACTATTACGCGGTGAAGATTGTAATTTTCTATGAATTTTCAATTTATCATCCAATGATGAGACTTCCCTTATCTCTCTTTTCAAAGATTGACGAATCAAATTGTATTTCCGTTCCAATCTTTGTTTCTTTTTCTCTCTCTGAATGAGACTTTTTCTTGTCATAATGGTTCTGTCAGTTGGTATCCTCTTTTGCTATCTCTGAATGAGACTTTTTCTTGTGATAATGGTTCTGCCAGTTGGTATCCAGGAATAAAAATAAATATCAGATTTGAGATGGATAAATATTACGTTGATTAATTCTTCTTTCTCTGCAGAGATATTATTGTCATTGATAGTATCAATATTCCCTCAATTTGATGAAAAAGAATTAACCAAATTTGCCTGATGTAGAGGCGATTAAAAAAGCTGCGTAGGTAAATATATAACCTACGGAAAAGTGAGCTAATCCAACTAATCGTGCTTGGACAATGGAAAGAGCTACTGGCTTGTCCCTCCATCGAACTAAATTAGCCAAAGGTGTGCGCTCGTGGGCCCATGCAAGAGTTTCAATCAGTTCCTGCCAATATCCACGCCAGGAAATCAGAAACATAAATCCAATAGCCCAAACAAGATGTCCGAATAAGAACATCCATGCCCAGACAGATAGACTGTTCATACCAAAAGGATTGTATCCATTAATAAGCTGTGAAGAATTTAACCAGAGGTAATCTCTTAGCCATCCCATTAAATAAGTGGAAGACTCATTAAATTGCGCTACATTACCCTGCCATAAGGTTATATGCTTCCAATGCCAATAGAAAGTAACCCATCCAATGGTATTCAACATCCAGAAAACTGCCAAATAAAAAGCATCCCAGGCCGAAATATCGCAAGTACCGCCCCGTCCTGGACCATCACAAGGAAAACTATAGCCAAAATCTTTCTTATCTGGCATTAGCTTAGAACCACGCGCGTCTAAAGCACCTTTTACTAAAATTAAGGTAGTTGTATGCAAACCTAGAGCAATAGCATGATGAACCAAAAAGTCTCCAGGACCAATTGTTAAGAACAGTGAATTTTTGCTATCATTAATAGCATTCAACCAACCAGGTAACCATATGCTTTTACCAGCATTGAATGCTGGATCATTTGCTGAAGATAAGAGTACATCAAAACCATATAAGGCCTTACCGTGAGCGGATTGTATCCACTGAGCAAATATAGGCTCGATCAAGATTTGTTTTTCTGGAGTGCCAAAAGCAAGCATAACATCGTTATGAACATAAAGCCCCAAGGTATGGAAACCTAGGAATAAACTAGCCCAACTTAGATGAGATATTATAGCTTCCTTATGCTCCAACATTCTCGCCAATACATTATCCTTATTCTGTTCTGGATTATAATCCCTAATGAGGAATATAGCTCCATGAGCAAATGCCCCTGTCATAATGAATCCGGCAATGTATTGATGATGAGTATACAATGCAGCTTGGGTAGTGAAGTCTTGTGCTATGAATGCATAAGCAGGTAAAGAATACATGTGTTGAGCTACCAAGGAAGTGATAACTCCCAAAGAAGCTAGAGCAAGACCTAATTGAAAGTGAAGAGAGTTATTGATTGTGTTATAAAGACCCTTATGTCCGCGGCCTAATCGGCCTCCCGGAGGAACATGTGCTTCTAAAATATCTTTTATACTGTGCCCGATCCCAAAGTTAGTTCTATACATATGACCAGCGATGAAAAAAACAAATGCAATAGCTAAATGATGGTGAGCCATATCAGTCAGCCACAAACTTTGAGTTTGTGGATGGAAACCTCCGAGAAGAGTTAGAATAGCAGTTCCCGCCCCTTGTGAGGTACCAAATAAATGACTATTAGAATCAGGATTTTGAGCATAAAGATTCCACTGACCTGTAAAAAGAGGTTCCAACCCTTGGGGATGTGGTAATACATTTAAAAAATTATCCCATCTGATGTGTTCTCCTCTTGATTCGGGAATAGCAACATGAACTAAATGCCCCGTCCAAGCTAATGAACTTACTCCGAAGAGCCCCGACAAGTGATGATTGAGACGAGATTCAGCATTTTTAAACCATGAAACACTTGGTTTCCATTGAGGTTGTAGATGCAACCAACCCGCTGTTAAAAAGATAGCAGAAAATAATAGTAAGAAAAGAGCTCCAGTATAAAGCTCTTCATTAGTGCGTAAGCCTATTGTATACCACCACTGATAAACACCGGAATAAGCAATATTGACTGGACCGGGAGCACCTCCTCGGGTAAAAGCTTCTACAGCTGGTTGACCAAAATGAGGATCCCAAATTGCATGAGCAATAGGTCTTACATGTAAAGGGTCGCGTACCCACGCTTCAAAATTGCCTTGCCAAGCCACGTGGAACAAATTACCAGAGGTCCACAGAAAGATTATTGCTAACTGACCGAAGTGAGAAGCAAAAATCTTCTGATAAAGGCGTTCTTCGGTCATATCATCATGACTCTCGAAGTCATGCGCGGTAGCGATACCAAACCAAATACGACGAGTAGTTGGGTCCTGGGCCAAGCCTTGGCTGAACTTTGGAAATCTTGATGCCATAATGCTTTTCAAATCCTCCTAGCCATTATCCTACTGCAATAATTCTTGCTAGGAAGAACGCCCATGTTGTGGCGATTCCACCCAGAAGGTAATGAGCTACTCCTACAGCACGTCCTTGGACAATGCTCAAGGCTCTGGGCTGGATAGCAGGAGCAACCTTCAATTTGTTATGGGCCCAAACAATAGATTCAATAAGTTCTTGCCAATACCCACGGCCACTGAATAAAAACATTAAACTAAAAGCCCAAACAAAATGAGCACCTAAAAATAAAAGACCATATGCAGATAATGAAGAACCATAAGATTGAATCACTTGAGAGGCTTGTGCCCATAAAAAGTCACGTAGCCACCCATTAATTGTAATGGAACTCTGTGCAAAGTTTCCTCCCGTGATATGAGTTACCACTCCCTGATCACTTATACTACCCCAAACATCGGACTGCATTTTCCAACTGAAATGGAATATTACCACCGAAATTGCATTGTACATCCAGAATAACCCTAGGAAAACATGATCCCAGGCAGATACTTGACATGTTCCTCCCCTCCCAGGTCCATCACAAGGAAAACGAAAACCAAGATTCGCTTTATCGGGTATTAAGCGAGAGCTACGGGCAAATAAGACACCTTTAAGTAGTATTAATACAGTCACATGGATAGTAAATGCATGAATATGGTGTACCAAAAAATCCGCGGTACCTAATGGAATAGGTAACAAAGCCACTTTGTTACCTACTGCTACCAAATCACCACCCCCCCAAGTTAAGCTAGTGCTCGCTGTTGCATCAGGAGCTGTTAAACTAGGTGCTGAAGCATGAGTGTTTTGTATCCATTGAGCGAAGATAGGTTGTAATTGTATAGCAGTATCTGAAAACATATCTTGAGGACGTCCTAAAGCACTCATAGTATCATTATGAATATACAGACCAAAACTATGGAAGCCTAAGAATATACATACCCAGTTTAGGTGTGATATAATTGCATCACGATGTCTAAGAACACGATCTAATAGATTGTTATATTGAGTAGTTGGATCATAGTCTCTTACCATAAAAATAGCTGCATGTGCAGCAGCGCCAACTATGAGAAACCCACCAATCCACATGTGATGCGTGAACAGAGAGAGTTGGGTGCCATAGTCAATAGCAAGGTATGGGTAGGGGGGCATAGAATACATGTGATGAGCTACGACAATAGTTAAAGATCCTAACATAGCTAGGTTAAGAGCTAATTGGGCATGCCATGAGGTAGTTAAGATCTCGTAAAGACCTTTATGACCCTCTCCTGTAAATGGACCTTTATGAGCTTCCAAAATTTCCTTGAGGCTATGGCCAATGCTCCAATTGGTCCTATACATATGACCAGCAATCAGAAAAAGAATTGCAATAGCCAAATGATGATGCACAGTATCGGTCAGCCACAGACCCCCCGTTACCGGATTGAGTCCTCCACGAAAAGTCAAAAAATCTGAATATTCCGACCAATTCAGGGTGAAAAATGGGGTCAATCCTTTAGCAAAACTGGGATAAAGTTGAGCTAAAAGATCGCGATTTAAAATAAATTCATGAGGAAGTGGTATCTCTTTAGGGTCAACTCCAGCATCTAGGAGTTGGTTAATAGGTAAAGAGACGTGTACTTGGTGCCCTGCCCAAGATAGAGATCCAAGTCCTAGTAACCCTGCTAAATGGTGGTTCAACATGGATTCCACATCTTGGAACCAAGCCAATTTTGGAGCAGCTTTGTGATAATGGAACCAACCAGCAAAAAGCATTAACCCTGCAAAAATCAATCCACCAATTGCAGTGCAGTAAAGTTGTAATTCACTAGTTATTCCAGATGCTCGCCAAAGCTGGAAGAACCCAGAGGTTATTTGTATTCCTCGAAAACCTCCGCCTACATCCCCATTCAAAATTTCTTGACCTACTATTGGCCAAACTACCTGAGCACTGGGTTTGATGTGAGTAGGGTCACTCAACCATGCTTCATAATTGGAGAAACGAGCGCCGTGAAAGTACATCCCACTTAGCCAAATCAAGATGATGGCTAGTTGACCAAAATGAGCGCTAAATACTTTGCGAGAGATTTCTTCCAAATCATCAGTGTGGCTATCAAAATCGTGAGCATCAGCATGTAGGTTCCAGATCCAAGTGGTAGTATTAGGTCCCTTACTTAGTGTCTTTGAGAAATGCCCAGGTTTGGCCCATTTTTCAAAAGAGGTTTTGATAGGATCCCTCTCCACCACGATCTTTACTTCTGGTTCCGGTGAACGAATGATCATTGAGTTCTCCTCTTTCCAGACGAGACATAAGAAAAAACCCGCCAACAGGAAGGAATTATTGAATGAGAGATATATGTTGTCAACTTGTTCCTCTTTTTATTTTCCAGTTCATGACTGGAGCGACTATGATACGGAAGTCGATCTGAGGCAGGTGTTCAAATTTATTATGACATATCCACTAGGTGCTCAACGGACCGTTTTTATTTAGGAAACAGTCTTTCCCACCCAACATGAAAAATCATTTATCGGTGTAAGGATCATTATCCTATTTATATTTGAATCTATTTATCCATATATACGAACCCATATGTCCCAGATCACATTTATGAATCACAATAACTTTGAATTATTCATGGATCATTAATAAAAGATATCTCTGGATGAATTTTACTCGATTCAAAAGATCCCTTTCATTAACAATCCATAAAAGGTATTCTCTGTTATATTGTAAATATATTCCTATGAGATGCCAACGCAATAGGGGGATCTAATTCGAGGAAATATATGAAAAAATTCCATTGATTTATCCCTAAAATATTTTGTAATCCCAACGATTTCCTGGTATGATAATAGAAGAGAGATTCTCATTCTCCGAAGCGTCCCGTAATCTTTAACCAATTTTGTGCTTCAATGTAATTGCTTGGAGCAAGCGCTATAGCTTGTTTCCAATACTCAGCAGCTTGATCAAACCAAGCCTCCGCAATTTCAGGATCTCCCTGTCGAATGGCCTGTTCTCCTCGGTCGGGATAGGTCAACTTGGAAAAGTTTTCCTCCCATAGAACCGTACTTGAGAGTTTCCTACCTCATACGGCTCAATCCACTATTCTTTAGTCCTTTACCCAAACTTACAAAATAGAAAATGACTCATTGGGAATAGGTTCAGGTTAACCGAAGGACCAGAAAGGGTCAATGACATGAGTTTCAAACTTAACTTTCAATTAATGATCAAGTTTTATCTTTTCTCCCACCCTCAGAAAGATGAAGTATAGAAACAAAGAGATCTACTTCAGATTATCCGAATAGAAGTCTTTTTGAGAGGTAACTATCTCAGTTCTGTATAGAAATTTTGAAGAGTACTACTTTCCGTCTGAAACTGGTAGGTGAGTACTTTACATCTTTAGGATCTGATGCTACACCACTGCTCAATAGCTTAGTAAATCTACTCTATTACATAAGTTGATTCCTTATTTTTGTCAATGAGCAGATTTGATCGTATCAGCCCGAACTTTCAATAATTGATCTTTATGGTGCTTTTCCCATCAATTGAATGATTTTATCCATAGAATATCTAGGCTCTATTTATCTATTCCTATTTTGGCTCCTATAAGGGATGATCTTTTGACTACAGCTGATAAAAAACCGTTACTTTGGACGGTGCATATGTAGAAAGCCTCTTCTTTTGTCCTTCTCCGTAGTAGTTCTAAACGAATTCATTCTATAGTACAGATAGCCGCACGTAATGACAGATCAAGGCCGTATTATTAAGAGCTTGTGGTAAAGATGGGTTTCGTTCTAATGCCTGGAAATAATATTCCAAAGCCTTGGTATGTTCCCCATTACTCGTGTGAATAAGACCTATATTATAGAGTATATAACTTCGATCATAAGGGTCAATTTCCAGCCGCATGGCTTCATAATAATTTTGTAGAGCTTCCGCATATTCCCCTTCGGATTGAGCTGACATCCGTTACGGTCGTTCATTCAATTGAAATGATCTCCGCTCCAAAACCGTACATGAGATTCTCACCTCATACGGCTCCTCCTTTTTTTACATATTAAGGGAAGTAATCCATAAAATTGGAAAAAGATTCTTACCCTATATTATGAATTGACAGGGGCTAGTGTATTTGCGATGAATCTCTAGCCATCCTCCTTGCAAAGATTCTTTTCTGAACACCAGGGATCTTAGCATTACAAATAGAACCTCTAACCATTTCTTTGTCCTTAACGCACTGTATTTTTTGAGAATTAGTCACTTCAACAATCTCCGATGGTTCTATGATATGGGTATCCAAGATACAAACGAGATGGATGTTTGTTGTCCCAACCATTCTCATTAACCCCTTATAATAGAAAATAAAAAGGGTAATGTGTATGATAACGAAGCTTTTGTGTTGTCGATTCCCACACGTAGTGCTTTTTCCTCTATGCATGCCTATCAAATAGGTAATTATGGCCATTGAGACCTATTACATAGGTGTAACCTTTCGCTTGATACTAGAATCTCAGAAGATCAAAGCATCTAAGGCTGCATCAATCGGGGATACACGACAGAAGGAATTGTTCTATGTCTAAAACTCACCTTCACTAAGCGTAAGTTTTCTTTGACTCAATAACTTGAGTCCCATTTCTCTAAATGATAAAAAAATAGAAAGAGAAAATATTTCAAATCACACCATCTCTGTAATAGGTAAATGCCTCTTTCTCTCCTGAAGCCATCGGAATTATTTGCAATAAGATATCTGCTACAATTGTGAAGGTCTTATCGATAAAATTGTCATTTCTCTGAGATCTAGGCATAGTCAATTAGAGATTTGATAATTTCCTTCATTCCCCATACGGAAATGATCCCATAAACAAAATGATTTTCTGGTGCACAATACCATAAAATTTTATTTCTTTCCGATCACAAATATGTGAACATTCTATTCCAAATCATTATTCTGAATATTATTCAGAATAGTAATAGATAGGGAATATTCAGAAAGGATGTTCGTTAGATTGACTGATTAATAATAATAAATAAAAAAAAAAAAAAATATTCCTATTTCAAAAACTGTTTCTACAGATTCGGTGAACTCCATAAGTTCTATTCTCATTTGCTCGTGATCCGAACGATCAAAGGAGTGAAACGATCATTGTATAATCAAAATACAATGACCATTGTATGTGTATATTCACATACAAAAATAAAGGAATGTAGATAAAAATAGGATAATCATGATACAATTTATACAATGGACCATTGCCAAAGAATTCTTACTGATACCAGACAATCATTATAATATGGAATGGACTAGTGAATCTGTCTCAATTTATCAATTGGATTGGGAATCTCGATCCAAATAATATTTGATTGGCAGATTGAGAAAGATCTGGATTTCCTGAAATAGGAGGAAGTGTGGCAAAATGTTATTTTGTCTTTTCGGGAATTGAATAAGTATTTTACTTCCACAAAAGGATCTGGTCGTATCTGAACAAGAATAATTTCTAAAAAAAAAATTGCTATTCACTAATCTAAGTTTTAATTTGATAGATTAGACTCGAGAGGCCTCGTAGGAAAGATGGCCGAGTGGTTGAAGGCGTAGCATTGGAACTGCTATGTAGGCTTATGTTTACCGAGGGTTCGAATCCCTCTCTTTCCGTATCTTTACCTTATTTTCTTTTCCATCGTTTTCCTAATATATTGAATCACAACCCAATAGGATCTCATCATCCCGCAACTCCGTTCTATTTTGTAATAGAACGCAAATAAAAGAAGAAAACAAATATTGGTATGTAAAAGGAGAAGAACATTGAAAAAAGCGGACAAGAAATAAATGTATCATGGATAATAAGATTGTAATATAACCTACAGGGGGATAATACAAATATAGATTGAACCCAACAATGGAACAATTCTATCTATTTGTCTACTTCGGGGGGGGGGGAGGGAAGGGAGAGAGAGGGGAGAAGAACAAAATTGTTCAAGTCCCCAGGAATCCTTCCTTTTCATTCCCAATTTAAGCTCGACGGGAAAAATACTCTATGACCAACAATTCATTAATGTTCAAATTGATCCGTGTAATATCTATTATTCGATTTACTACTCCTTTATATCGAAAAGGATCAAGAGTCAAATGAATTTGCGAATACTGCCTCATTTCCTGCTTTTTAAATAGGAAAAAGAGAATTTTTTTTCTCTTAATTATTCTCTTAGAGATGAGTCTCGATCTTTGTTGATTTTTTTTGGACAGATCTATATTTTTCTTAATGATATTTCTTGATCTTTGTTGATCTTTTATAGTAATCACATCGTAGGGGTTGCAACGATAACTTGGTTTATCTACTATACGGCCATTGACCAGGATATGTCTATGGCAGACTAATTGTCTGGCTCCAGGAATGGTAAGAGCCATACCCAATCGAAAAATAATATTATCCAAACGCATTTCAAGTAATTGCAATAGGACCTCGCCCGTCGAGCCTTCGGCTCTTCTAGCGATACGAACATATTGAAGTAATTGTCGGTCTGTCAGTCCGTAATGAAAACGCAATTTTTGTTTTTCTTCTAGACGGATACGATATCGAGATTTTTTCTCTTTCTCACGATCAATTCTTCGATATTTGGTGAGTCCTGGCAAATCTTTCAGACGACGTATTAGTTTTATACGAGGTCCCCGATAACGGGACATAAAAACTCCTTATTTTACAAAAGGAACAAATAGTGCTGGAAAGAGGAATAGTATAAACCGTACGAATACTGGAATTATTTTATATGGAGAACGAAATCTTTCCAAATTTGTTTGGATTAGAGAGATCCAAAAGTATCCGCTCCAATCATTCATCCTGTTTCTAGTGGAAACGGATCATGGCATGGTCCTGGTGGACCAACTATTGGAAGAGTCTTCTCCAATATTTATGGATCCTAGCAAAACATTGTTGATCATAGAAGGAATGACAAGATCAGAAAATAGCCAGCTATCGGGATCGAACCGATGACCATCGCATTACAAGTGCGATGCTCTAACCTCTGAGCTAAGCAGGCTTATATGAATGGGGGATATAATAATATATATAATTGGTGTAAGATCCAAAAATGGATTCACAATCGTAGCAATTATAGCTATTCCGGATTCAATAACGCAATCCAGATTACAATGGAACATTGCTTGCTTGAATTTAGATTCGTTCAAAGGAAAAAAACACACAGCGAAGGATCCATCGATATCAATCGTTTCATTATTCCGAATTAAACAAAAGTAGATAAAAACATTGCACAGAAAATGCAGAAACAATATAATGATTCTCAGTCCTATTTGATGAGAGTAGAGATGGCGAGAGAGAGGGGAGTAAGAGAACACATTTATCCCACCCATGAGTGAATATCCAATGAATCACTCTGATAGAAATTTAATAATAGAATGAGTTTACAGTATAACCTTCTCGTTCTCCGAGAAGGGGATATGGCGGAATTGGTAGACGCTACGGACTTGATCGAATTGAGCCTTAGTATGGAAACCTACTAAGTGATAGCTTCCAAATCCAGGGAACCCTGGGAGATTTTGAATGGGCAATCCTGAGCCAAATCCGGTTTCTAGAGACAATAGTTTCTCTTCCTAGAAAGGGATAGGTGCAGAGACTCAATGGAAGTTATTCTAACGAATGAATATCATTTGACCCAACACTGTATCTATAGAGTGCTCTCTATATTTGGACTTTGAAGAAAAAGTCTAATATACCATCAATTAAACAAAACTCACGATTAGAACTTGAATCGTTCTATACATTTCACTACTTTTACTAAAATTTTTTAGTAAAATGCTTAGTTCAATTTCAAGTTCAAGGAACGATTAATTGAAGTAATTGAATTAGGAACTTCTCTAGAGAGAGTCAACTCAGGTTTTGGAATCAATCATTGTACGAGGATAAAGATAGAGTCCAATTCTACATGTCAATACCAACAACAATGCAAATTGCAGTAGGAAGAAAATCCGTCGGTTTTTTAGACCGTGAGGGTTCAAGTCCCTCTATTCCCAGGTTCAGATCCAAAAAAATGATTTCTCATTCTTTTTTTTTTTTTTCGCTTTACCAATTCTGTCAGCAATTTCAAATTATAACTTTATTTGAAATATCTACTCTTGTTATTATTACTCCCCTACTTTGGAAAAAAAAAAAAAAATAGAAATAGTTGTGAAGAAATAGAAACATGAATCTTTCGATCTTACAACAAGTTGATCATATAATCAACTTATACATTTTATGATATATGATATATATATATATATAGATATATATATATATATATCATATATCATATATCAACCATATATGGGTGGCGAATTGGACAATTATTTGATCGTTCACAATCTTTCCAATAGTTACTTCCCAATCCAAGGGAAGGATTCTTTTGTGTTTTCCCCTTTGAAAACAAAAAAATTATTTTTTTTTAGTTGACGCAAATTCAGGTTTTGCACTAGGATGATCCACAGGGAAGAGCCGGGATAGCTCAGTTGGTAGAGCAGAGGACTGAAAATCCTCGTGCCACCAGTTCAAATCTGGTTCCTGGCATACAGACTTATCTATATATCTAGAAAAAATGTATCTGTCCTATATAGATATATATATAGATATATGTATATATCTATCTGTGTATCTATAGATACACATATCCGTACATATGTATCTATATAATTTGGTATAGAAATAATACCAATCATACTAGACAGAAGAAAGATGTTCCATTCTCTTCTTCTTTTTTGTTTATATTCTCCTTCTTTGCTCTGATTGAATCCTAATACTCTGTACATATCTAAAAATTTAGAATTCAAAGGTATGAGAAGATTTCACAGGAAAAATAGATAAAATCTATTATCTACTAAAACTAGTACAAGATCAATTTGGATCTTTCCTTTTCATACATGGGGTGTACATGGTATATCATTTGTGGTGTACCAATAATATATTTTATTCATCCATCATTCTTCCATATCCAGGAATGTATTAGAATACAAATGTATACTAATTTATGGCCTTTTCTATCTCATTCCAGCTTAAATGGAAGATCCTTATTAGATCTATAATTGTAAAATCAAAAGTTGTTTACTTGTTGTTTACTTTTAATCCATTCAATGAGAATCTTGTATCTCATAAAAATCAGGTGCAATATAATCTTTGCGTAAAGGCCAACCAGTCCAACTCTCAGGCATCAATATACGTTTGAGACGTGGATGGTTTTCATAAAAGATTCCCAACATATCATAAGATTCCCGTTCCTGAAAATTAGCACCTTTCCAAATACGGAGAACAGATGGGATTCTGGGGTCTTCCCTTGGTACAAAAACTTTTATACATACTTCTTCGGGTTGATCTGCATTATCCTCTATTTTTGTAAGATGATATACGCTAGCCAATAATCCCCCTGGTGCCACATCATAGGCACACTGAGAACGGAGATAATTAAAACCATAAACATATAAAGCGACGGCTATAGAGGCCCAATCCTCAGATTTGATCTGTAACGTCTCTGTCCCTTGGTAATCGAAACCCAAAGGTCTATGAGCTAACTTATGCTTGGCTAGCCAAGCAGATAATCGACCTTGCATTTGATTAGTATTTCTTGTCAAAGTATCTGTATAAGGATTTGACATTTCTAATGGAATTAAAAAAAAAAATTGATTTCCTGTTCGTTACTTTCCACTAAAGATTTCTTATTCCCCAATTAGATAGCGAACTCTCGTATTTTCAATTTTTGAAAAGAGTATTTCTGAAGTAGATTCAGACGTTTCAGAGGGTATCTCTAAAGTCGATTGAAATTGACTTTCAGAAGATTGATGGAAAAACTTCTGCTCATCCTTTTCAGTATGAATACTGGGTCCAACATGAAGCCTATGTTTTCTAGTGAAATATCTCTTTCCTTGTTTAGGCTCGACCCTATCTTCATATAGCTCTCGAGCTACCTTTTCGCGAAGTTTTATTATAGCATCTATAATAGCTTCTGGTTTAGGCGGGCAACCCGGCAAATACACATCTACGGGAATTAACTTATCTACTCCGCGAACGGTACTATAAGAATCTGTACTAAACATTCCTCCTGTAATAGTACATGCTCCCATAGCAATTACATATTTTGGTTCGGGCATTTGTTCATATAATCTTACTAAAGAAGGAGCCATTTTCATGGTCACAGTGCCTGCTGTTATAATGAGGTCGGCTTGTCTAGGACTAGATCTTGGCACCAGACCATAACGATCAAAATCGAATCGTGAACCTATTAATGAAGCAAATTCGATGAAACAACAACTAGTACCATAAAGGAGTGGCCATAAACTGGAGAGTCTGGCCCAATTTGACAGATCATTTAGGGTAGTTGAAATCACTGAATTTGAAGTTGTTCGATCAAACTCTATAGGATTTATAGTTGGCTTTATGGAATTTTCTACTTCTCTTCCACTGCCCAAAACCTTGGAAGCTAGGACCATTCCAATGCTCCTTTTCGCCATGCATAAACTAAACCAACAATTAAGATAAGCACGAAAATCAAAACTTCTATCAATGTAGATAGACCCAAAATATCAAAACTCATAGCCCACGGATAGAGAAAGACCGTTTCAACATCAAAAACAACAAAAACTAGAGCGAACATATAATAACGAATCCTAAATTGGATCCAAGTATCCCCCATTGGTTCTATACCTGATTCATAACTAGTGGACTTCTCCGGTCCTTTATTCATAGGGGCCAAAGCTCTGGAAATTGAGAATGACAGAATAGGAATAAGACTGGATATAAATAAAAAAATCCAAAAAGTCTCATATTCGGAAAATAGAAACATTAATAGACTCCTGTGAAATAGATAAAATTATTCCATTTTTTTTTTAATAAATTTATTGATTGCTCCTCCCTCCCCCAAAAGATTCAACAATTCATTTTCATCGATTCGCATATTCGTGTTTCATCCATGACTTATCATGAAATTCATTCAATGAAATCTTACTCGTATATGTAATACGTAAAAGTATTATGTATTTTTTATGTATTTATTATAGATGAACCCCTTTATTACATCCTCGGTTCCTTTAAAAGGAAAAAATCCGACTAATCTTTCCTCTTCGTATCGGTTCTTTCTATACTTCCATTCATTGTTGCCGAACGATAACAATTGATTCCTTTTTAGGAATTGGTTCTACAAAAATACAAGTCTTACACATTGGTTCGACAGATTCCACATGATTTGAGTTGGAACGGATTATTAACATGGGTTAATGTAACAAAATGCCTAGCTCTTTTATTTTTATTTACTATAAATAGAAGTAGGAGGGATTTCTTATATGTTCTATCTTGATATTCATATCTTGTCCATTCAAATCCGGAGTTTTTCAGGGTCATTTTTTCTAATGATGCGGGATGTGTCGACAAATTAAACTTTATCCACTTGTTCTATATTCAGATTGAGTGAATCTAGAAATGGCTTCGAGGAACCTATCCTTTTCGAAAAAGAAAGGCTTATGTATCCAATTTGCAGAATTCTGGATCTGTGGGTCCAGAATTACCTGGTTAAAGGACAATCAAGTTCTTTGCCGGATATTTATGCCCGTGATGAGACAAATAGAGGCATTTTACGAATATTGGATCTACCCACGGAAGAAATAGTAAACATTTCACGGTATTGGCAGAATTTGAAAAAGGAGGATTCTCAGTTTTCCAAAAATTGAGAATGAATCACCAAAGAAATAATTGGAACGTTTGTTTTATTTTTCAGTTTATCACACGAATGTAATAGTTCGGGGAATAGGTTTGAATTGTTCCTTCGTAGTATCTGTATCTCATAGTTAAGATAAAAAAAAAAGAGAGAGAGAAAAGAATCGAGCAAGTTACCTTAGAAATGAATAAGTCAAATTCGAAGCGAGGGATAAAGGTTCTTCAAAGCCTGACCTGTACTATGCATTTCCCATATGAACAAATGTAGAATTTTTTTGTTCGTGAAATCAACTATCTGTTCCATATCTTTCTAGAAAATCGGAACAACAGAGTTCCATATCTACGGGTTGATCGGGATTGGTAGGTGCCGATCGATCCGTAGAACGTATCAAATCTTTCGCATATAAGTTTGGTATGATCCCGGGCTCATTAGGATCTAACATGATCTCAGATCTATTGTCTAGTGGAACAGAGATGTACTAGCAATGGGGAACAAGACTCTGGGACACAGTTTACAGAATTTTTAAAGGGTGAGAGTTTCGTTCTCACAGATCTCTAGATTCTAGAGTTCCTGAACGCATTTAATGAAATATGCATACTCTATTTAATAATCCCAAATATGTGGGAGATTCAAGCAAATGCTGGTTCAGATCCAACATGCAATGGATCGCCGGAGGCTTTTATGTTTTTGGTATGCTACCAGAACAGAACGCAATTGGGGGAAGAGTGCTTATATGTATTTTCCCAATAAAAATACATACTAAAGAACATGCTATTATTTTAGAGGAAGAATAGAGAATGAACCTTCGGTTCGTTTTTAGTTAGGATTAACATCTCCAGAGAATTGTCCTTTCTGACTGGGTATTGAAAATAATAATATAAAATATATTAATAACTTCTCTAGTATAGATTAAAAGTGGAGAAAAGTAGGTTAAATTTCAAATTTACTTTATGCTCATATTGAGAGAATGATAATTGATAAAGATCAAAGATATTTATGAACCCCTTTTTGTTTTGCAAACCTCCGAAGAGGACAAGTCAAGAGATACAGGATTCTCATCAATCTCTTCGACTTTGTCGACCCCAAAATAATGTGTTTGGGGCTAAAAACCCCATGTCTGATTTATCCAGTAATTAGGAATGACTGGGTGTATGGATTACGTGAAACAGATGGTACTTCTTCAACAAAACTCTTGAGCTTTTTAAAGAGAAGCTGATAAAAAAACAATATATCCGACCGAATTGCACATTGTGTGGAACGAAATAAATGCTAAAAAACAGTTCATTTGTAACTAACAACAATTCGTTTGTTAAGGCCTAAGTGAAAACAATGTGGTTTTATCATTTGCTAGAGCAATGAATTAAACCGTAATTCCGCCGGTAGATGGGATCAATCTATTTTTTAGTAAATGAACAAAATGAATTCTATTAATCCACAATTGACAGATCCAATCATCTAATACCAAATCAATTTTGATCAATGAGAATTAATGATTTGCCCTGTTCCCATGTTCCTATTGATCTTTATAAGTAGAAGAGAAGAGTTGATACAATCTGAAAGAGCCTTTCGGGTTAGGACTGGGTCAGAGGGACAATATGAAAAAAAAGGGAATATAAGAGTACCAAAACTTAGTCGAACATATAGGGCTATACGGGCTCGAACCGTAGACCTTCTCGGTAAAACAAATCAAAGTTCTTATTATCAAAATGATTTGATCTGTTCTAAGAACCCAACATGCATTTTTATTGCATTGGGCTCTGTCATTAACTGATGGATTGATCAGTTAGTCTGCCATTCTCCTCTTTCTAGGAAGATAATAAGATGGCTCCGTGTGCTCCAAGTGCCCTTTTTTTTTTTTCAGAAGCAATCCCAAAGTGATTCAAAAGGTTCCCTTGACGTAGGTCTGCCTTGCTCAGACATAGATCGACTCAATTTAAAATAGAGTCTCTATCGCTTCAAAAGTGAAATAATATGAGACTTCATACACCTCAAAGTTCATAGAGCGAAAAGAATTGATTTTGAGGTCCCCGTATTATACTCATTATGTCTGGCATTGAATAGCCCTGAGATTGACCATATCAACTAGATCTAGAATTCAAATCAGATCGAATTTCATCTTTGTCATGCTATTGTTCTCTCAATTCATAGAGTAAGACTTTTTAACATAAGATCTATTTTCTGGATCGGACGAATCGATAAACTCTCTTGAAAATCATTGGCGCACGTGTAAACGAGGTGCTCTACCTTGCTGAGCTATAGCCCTTGACAGTCTTGATGATATATTATACTAATCAAATGGATCACTTTCTGTCAAGGTATATTTTTCATGATCTAATATTATCTGATATTATTTAGTTAGGGGTATATTGTCTATATGTGGAATTCCATATAAAATCGTTTATAAGCCCAACTCTATCTATGATGATAAATGACCCACTTAACTCAGTGGTTAGAGTGTCGCTTTCATACGGCGAGAGTCATTGGTTCAAATCCAATAGTAGGTAAAGCTTATAAGATGCCATTGAAGAGTCAATGGCATCTTATAAGTTTTTCTACATTTTTTTGATTGAAATTTTTATGCATGGAAATAATGAATCCATTTACAGATCCTTATCGAAGTTGAACTTTCAAAGATATTACTAAGTAAATCAAAGTGATAGCTATCAGTCATTATTGACTCATCAACTCGATACACAAACACTTTTTTTGTTTGATAGTATTAGCAAACAATTTGAATCAATCCTTTTTTTTTCTATTTTTTTTTTTTTTTTTTATGAGAGCCGATCCTTTTAGTGATGCTGCTATTGCCAGACTTGTAGAAATAGCAGAAAGGAATGCAGGGCGTATTTCTCAAATCATTGGCCCAGTACTGGATGTATCTTTTCCTCCAGATGAAATGCCCTATATTTACAATTCTTTGATAGTTAAGGATAAAAATACAGCTGGTCAGCTGATTCAAGTTACTTGTGAGGTACAACAATTATTAGGGAATAATAAGGTTAGAGCTATAGCTATGAGTGCTACAGATGGTTTGATGAGAGGAATGAAAGTGTTTGATACAGGAGCTCCTCTGAGTGTTCCAGTTGGTGCAGCTACTCTCGGACGAATTTTTAATGTTCTTGGAGAACCTGTCGATGATTTAGGTCCTGTAAATGCTCGCGCAAAATCCCCTATTCATAGAGCTGCTCCTGCCTTTACACAGTTGGATACCAAATTTTCAATTTTTGAAACAGGCATTAAAGTAGTGGATCTTTTAGCTCCTTATCGCCGTGGGGGAAAAATAGGATTATTCGGGGGAGCTGGAGTGGGTAAAACAGTACTCATTATGGAGTTAATCAACAACATTGCTAAGGCTCATGGGGGTGTATCTGTATTTAGCGGGGTAGGAGAGCGTACCCGTGAAGGAAATGATCTTTATATGGAAATGAAAGAATCGGGAGTCATTCAAGAACAAAATATCTCAGAATCCAAAGTAGCTCTGGTCTATGGTCAGATGAACGAACCACCAGGAGCTCGTATGAGAGTCGGGTTAACTGCTTTAACCATGGCTGAATATTTCCGAGATGTAAATAAGCAAGATGTACTATTATTTATTGACAATATCTTCCGCTTTGTCCAAGCAGGATCAGAGGTATCCGCCTTATTAGGAAGAATGCCTTCTGCTGTGGGTTATCAGCCGACTCTTGGCACGGAAATGGGTTGTTTGCAAGAGAGAATAACTTCTACCAAAGAGGGATCTATAACCTCCATTCAAGCAGTTTATGTACCTGCGGACGACTTGACTGATCCTGCTCCTGCTACAACATTTGCACATTTAGACGCTACTACCGTGCTATCAAGAGGATTAGCTGCCAAGGGTATCTATCCAGCGGTAGATCCTTTAGATTCAACATCAACTATGCTCCAACCTTCGATCGTTGGCGAAGAACATTATGAAACTGCACAAGGAGTTAAACAAACTTTGCAACGTTATAAGGAACTTCAAGACATTATAGCTATTCTTGGACTGGACGAATTATCAGAAGAAGATCGTTTAACAGTAGCAAGAGCAAGAAAAATTGAACGTTTCTTGTCACAACCCTTTTTCGTAGCAGAGGTATTCACTGGTTCCCCGGGTAAATATGTTAGTCTCACAGAAACAATTAGAGGTTTTCAAATGATTCTTTCCGGAGAATTAGACGGTCTCCCTGAACAGTCTTTTTATTTGGTGGGTAACATTGATGAAGCTACCGCGAAGGCTATGAACTTGAAAGTGGAAAGTTAATTTTTCAAATGACCCTCAATCTTCGTGTACTGACTCCTAATCGAGTTGTTTGGGATTCAGAAGTTCAAGAAATTATCCTATCTACCAATAGTGGTCAGATTGGTGTATTACCCAATCATGCTTCACTTGTTACGGCTTTGGATATAGGGGTAATGAAAATACGTCTTGATGCGCAGTGGTCAACTATGGCTTTGTTGGGTGGGTTTGCCAAGATAGACAATAATCAAATCACTGTATTGGTAAATAATGCAGAAAGAGGTATTGACATTGATTTTCAAGAGGCTCAGGAAAGCTTTCGTATAGCTAAAGCTGACCTAGCTCGAGCTCAAGGCAAGAGACAAGCAATTGAGGCTGATGTAGCTCTCAAAAGAGCTAGAACACGATTAGAGGCTATCGGGGCTATTTCGCCCAATAACTAATACATTTCATATTTAGAATATGAAGTAGACTCATAAGGATTATGAGGAAGCCCTCGGTTTGCCCATAAGTAGAAATATTTAACTCTGTGTTTAGATCCTCTGTGAAATGTGGAACTTGAATCCTATTCATCACCTTTCTGTCATTGGTTGTTTTCTTTTCATACGCGTATTTTTTTCTTTCATCTCAGAATATACGTATCACATATAAAATTAATTATTTTTATACACATATTATGGTAAAAAGTTGATTCGGTTCATTAAATTCATGAGCTAGTTTAACAACTGAAAGGTCCTTGGGTCAATTGACAAACAAAATCCAATTTTTGGGTTGCATCATACATACAGAACGGATACAATATTAGTGTATCTGGAAAGTTTTATTGTCCAATAATGGACAACTTGAGTGTTTTGTAGGAGATTGATGAAAAATCGATTCTTCACGTTCGACCCATGTCGAGCAGACCTCGTCGTTGTAAGAGTGATTAATCAATAAATCATAGGGAGGGACTTTTTATGTCACCAAAAACAGAAACTAAAACAGGTGTTGGATTTAAAGCTGGTGTTAAAGATTATAGATTAACTTATTATACTCCGGAATATCAGACCAAAGATACGGATATCTTGGCAGCATTCCGAGTCACTCCTCAACCCGGAGTGCCCCCCGAGGAAGCAGGAGCAGCAGTAGCGGCTGAATCTTCTACCGGTACATGGACAACTGTTTGGACCGATGGACTTACCAGTCTTGATCGTTACAAGGGGCGATGCTATGACATCGAGCCTGTTCCTGGAGAGGAAACTCAATTTATTGCCTATGTAGCTTACCCCTTAGACCTTTTTGAAGAAGGTTCTGTTACCAACCTGTTCACTTCCATTGTGGGTAATGTATTTGGATTCAAAGCCCTACGGGCTCTACGTCTGGAAGATCTGCGAATTCCTCCTGCTTATTCCAAAACTTTCCAAGGTCCACCCCATGGTATTCAAGTTGAAAGAGATAAATTAAACAAATATGGCCGTCCCTTGTTGGGGTGTACTATAAAACCAAAATTGGGTCTATCTGCCAAAAATTATGGTAGAGCAGTTTATGAATGTCTCCGTGGTGGACTCGATTTTACCAAGGATGATGAGAACGTGAATTCCCAACCATTCATGCGCTGGAGAGATCGTTTTGTCTTTTGTGCAGAAGCAATTTATAAAGCTCAGGCGGAGACGGGTGAAATTAAGGGGCATTACTTGAATGCTACCGCAGGTACATGTGAAGAAATGATGAAAAGAGCAAGTTTCGCCTATGAATTGGGAGTTCCCATCGTCATGCATGACTATCTGACGGGAGGTTTTACGGCAAATACTTCGTTGGCTCATTATTGCCGAGACCATGGCCTACTTCTTCATATTCACCGCGCAATGCATGCAGTTATTGACAGACAAAAAATTCATGGTATGCACTTTCGTGTGCTGGCTAAAGCATTGCGTATGTCTGGTGGAGATCATGTTCACGCTGGTACTGTAGTAGGTAAACTTGAAGGTGAACGAGAAGTCACTTTAGGTTTTGTTGATCTACTACGTGATGATTTTATTGAAAAAGACCGAAGTCGTGGTATTTATTTTACTCAAGATTGGGTATCTATGCCAGGTGTTTTGCCTGTAGCTTCAGGGGGTATTCACGTTTGGCATATGCCTGCTCTGACCGAGATCTTTGGGGATGATTCTGTATTACAGTTTGGTGGGGGAACTTTGGGACACCCTTGGGGAAATGCACCTGGTGCAGTAGCTAATCGGGTCGCTTTAGAAGCTTGTGTACAAGCTCGTAATGAAGGACGTGATCTTGCTCGTGAAGGTAATGAAATTATCCGTGAAGCAACTAAATGGAGTCCTGAACTAGCTGCTGCTTGTGAAGTATGGAAAGAGATCAAATTTGAATTTGATACGATCGATACCTTATAATCCAGTGACTTTCATTCGTCTGTTCTCCTAATCGAATCGAACTCGGCCCAATCTTTTACTACAAAGATTGAGCCGAATCACGACCGATTTTCCAATTATCTGGAAATCGAATGAAGAATTCATCAACTCATCGGACCGGGACTGACGGGGCTCGAACCCGCAACTTCCGTCTTGACAGGGCGGTACTCTAACCAATTGAACTACAATCCCAATAGGGACAAAGTCCACCTATTAATCAGTAATAGCATGTTACTAGCGGATCAACAAAACATTTGATCTCTCACTTTCCTCTCTTTTGAAGTAACTGTTCGTTCTATTCTATAGATATATCTTTTATCTATATATAAAGTACATACTTATAGCCCTCCTAGCGGTTGGTAGCTCAACAATACGTATGTATATATCTATACATATATGTATAGATATATAGATAAAATCTAGTACATACCTCTAGACCCCCTAGGGTGGATAGGTCAATACCTCTAGACCTACTAGGGTTGGTAGCTCAGTGGATCAGAGCGCATGGTTCCGGACCTTGAAGTCAAGGGTTCGAATCCCTTCTAGCCCGAGCCCTATTGATTAAAATAGGCAAATTTGTAATAAAATGCTCTTTATCGCGGGTTATCTACAATATGAGATAATTTTTATTTAGAATCAAAAAAAAGGTTCTATAATATTAATTAAGGAAAAGGACGAATAAAAATTCGTCCATCAATGCTACTATTGTAAATTCATTCTTTTTTTTGGATAGAATGCAAAAAAGGCTTTTCTCACACCTCTTATTCTTTTAATTCTATTTTTTTAATGGATCCCCACTAACTCATATATTGATAATTTTTAATAGAAAATTTTTAATAGAAAAAGAATGAAAAGAAAATGACGAGGGTCAAGAGTTATATTATAACTCTTTCCCAGCAAGTTATTCTATTTTATTCATATTAATAAATAGAAATTTTTTTTATTCTATATTTTATACTATACCACTTTCATATGAATCAAATTTTTTTTTATTCGTATTTTTGTATACGATGGAGCAAAAATAATGACTCTAAGAGAATGGCACGAAGAGCGCCGTAGAATTAATCGAGTAGTTGATAATTTGACTGAAAAGGCTAATAAACTCGCTATTGTTAAGGGGGAATCTAAAAATATTGAGCAACCCCAACTGATTGATAATGAGCGTTTGAGACAATTATGGGCGCAATGCGAGAATTGCTTCAATATGCAATATAGAAAGTATTTGAAACAAAATATGTCAATTTGTCAAGATTGCGGCTTTCCTATGCAAATGAGTAGTTCAGACAGGATTGAGCTCTTAGTTGATCAAGGCACCTGGTACCCTATGGATGAAAATATATCCACTATAGATGTCTTTTCCGATTTTGAAGATTTTAAAACTGGAGACAAGATTGAGATTCCCTGGCAGATAAATCGGAAAGATTCGAAATCTTGGATAGATTATTCATGGAATTTTTGGGTATATTATTCCTTTTTGATGTGGGAATTTTTCCCACAAATTCAGGAATTTCTACTTAAGGAAGAAATCATCGAAGAGATAATGAAAGAGGAGTCACCCATTAAAAGTTTGATGGAAGATATAGAAGAATACCTAGAAAATTTAATGGAAGATGAGTCTTCTATTATCAAAAGTTTGATGAAAGAGATAAAATATCTAGAAAATTTAATGGAAGATGAGTCTTCCATTAAAAATTATCTAGAAGATAGAATTTTTTTGAATGAAATTAAAGAGTGGAACCTGGACATTAAGGATGTCTTTTTCAATTTATTGAAAAAGCTATATCGTGTATATATTAGGCAAATACTAATAGATTTTATTAAAAATGGTCTGAAACGCCATATATCTATCTTGGAAAAAATGGATCTAGAATATTTTGAAGTTGAATCTCTCAAAGATGAATTTCAAGAAATACTTTTGTATGGAAAGATAAAAACTTTGGTGATGGATTCTCCTTATCCAAATTTGTTTCCAAAAACAAAGGATCCTTTTTCTTCAGAGACTGTTCAGGAAGTTCCTGAACAGGAGGCCTCTGAAGAAGAGGTTCTTAAAGAGGAAGTTCCTGAGGATCCTTTTTCTGAACAGTTTTGGGACGAGCCTAAGGCTCTACGGGCTTGGGAAAAATATCTTGAAGAGCATATTCAAGAAGAGTATACTCAAGTTTCAAACTCTGACTTTTTTGAAAATTATGTTCAGCGGTTAAATCAGTGGTTAAATTGGATCTTAGAAAATTCTGACTTTTCAGAAGATACTATTCAGTGGGTAAATCAGTGGGTAAATTGGTTGTTAGAGGAGGAACCTGAAGAGGAGGTTCCTGAAGAGGAAGTTCCTGAAGAAGAGGTTCCTGAAGAAGAGGTTCTTGAACAGGAGGTTCTTGAACAGGAGGGGAATCTTCCTGAAGATTATTCCCCTGAATGGGATGGCTGGGACGAGTATATGATTACACCTTGTGAAGACCCTATTGAAGAAAGAAGGCTTGCTCTTCAAATTCAAAAGCTTCTTCAGAAGCTTCGTGAAGAGATAAAAAAGGGAAAGGAGGAACTGGATAGAGAGGACAAACCTTATATGGATCATGGCACTGTCTCTCAAATAGACACAAGTTTAGATAGAGAGGAAAAACCTGATATGGATCATGGCACTTCCCATCAAATAGACACAGGTTTAGATAGAGAGGAAAAACCTTATATGGATCATGGCACTTCCCATCAAATAGACACAGGTTTAGATAGAGAGGAAAAACCTGATATGGATCATGCCACTGTCTCTCAAATAGACACAGATTTAGATAGAGAGGAAAAACCTGATATGGATCATGGCACTTCCCATCAAATAGACACAGGTTTAGATAGAGAGGAAAAACCTTATATGGATCATGTAACTTCCTATCAAATAGACACAGGTTTAACCGACGCCATTCAAACAGGCATAGGTCGATTAAATGGTATTCCTATCGCAATCGGAGTTATGGATTTTCAGTTTATGGGAGGTAGTATGGGCTCGGTAGTAGGTGAGAAAATGACCCGTCTGATCGAGTACGCTATCAAGGAATCTCTTCCATTAATTACGGTGTGTGCTTCTGGCGGAGCACGCATGCAAGAGGGAAGTTTCAGTTTAATGCAAATGGGTAAAATAGCTTCTGCGCTGAATATTTATCAACGCAAGAAAAAGTTGTTCTATATATCGATTCTGACATCTCCCACAACAGGTGGAGTGACTGCTAGTTTTGGCATGTTGCCAAATATCATTATTGCCGAACCTAAAGCGTACATTGCATTTGCAGGTAGAAGAGTAATTGAACAGACATTAAATCTGACAATAGAAGATGAGGATTTCCAGACGGCTGAGTATTTATTTCATCATGGGTTATTTGATCAAATCGTTCCACGGAGTATTTTAAAAGGTGTTTTGAGGGATATACTGAAGCTTTACAAGTTTCATTGATTCTGGAAAAAAAGCAATTCCCCCCTTCTAAATAAGGAACAACCATTAGAAAATTGAGCTCCTTGTAACAAAACTGCCAGTGATACAGTTTCGCGACGTCGGAATGATTCATTTCATTTGCTTATAAATCCTCAAAGGTATTGATCTTGTAACTGCATACAATAGAATTTCTTCTAATTTTTTTTTATTGGAATAAATTTGAGAATAGAAATTCTTCTATTCAATCAAGTTTCTCAATATGTATAAGCGTTATTGTAAGAGACCTGAATATATATTATGTATATATATTCAGGTTCTGATTTCTATAGAAAATCTTTTGACCTTTTCTCATTCATAAAAAATTTTTCGCCATATTTAAATCAAAAGAAGATTTCGGATTCAACATATCAAATATATTTTTTTTGGGCTCAAAAAAATATTTGGTGCAAGAACAATATTCTTGTGGATGTGCTTTTAAAAGAAGCACAGGTCCACTGATTTGGTCCTATCACTCATTTGGTCTTATAATAAGACTTTGTAATAAAGATAAATATTTAATTAAGGTACTCATTCTATGATCAACTCCAGCTTACCCTCTATTTTTGTGCCCCTAGTGGGCTTGTTATTTCCGGCAATTACAATGGTTCTCTCGTATTTATATATTCAAAACGACGAGATTTTATGAATCTGATTCAGTCATATTTCATAAATTGAGTTCAATTTTTCAATCATAAAACAATAGAGAGAATTAGAGATTTTTTGGATGATATAACATAACCTCTTGTAAAGACGAACGAAATGGATCAAAATAGACATCCATCTATATTTAGATCTATTCATATCTGATGAATAGATGCAGATGTACCATCTGTTATCTATTCATCATAGATAACATCTATGGATAGAACCTGTATGGATATCTATGTGAATATAGAGATAGTATTTATATTCTACTAATTTTATGAAGTGTTGTTTTTACAATCGATAAGTTACAATTTCTCAAACAAAAAAAATACGAAAAAATGGAAAGCATGGGGAAATAATAGGGAAAATTTGATATTGATATTCTATATTGACTTAGATGCTTATATGTATATAACTAGTTTATTATATTGCTAGCAAATTTATGAGAATTACTTGGGGAGCCAAAAAAAAGATTTGGCCTACTCTCAACTTAAATAGGACGCAATTTGTTATGAATCGTCGATCCAAATGGCTCTGGATAGAACCTATAACAGGGTCTCGTAAAATTAGTAATTTTTTTTGGGCTTGTATCCTTTTTTTGGGTTCACTAGGATTTTTCTTAGTTGGAATTTCAAGTTACCTCGGCAGGAACCTTATACCCTTATTGTCATCTCAGCAAATACTTTTTATCCCACAAGGAATTGTAATGTGTTTTTATGGTATTGCAGGTCTGTTCATTAGCTCTTATTTGTGGTGTACAATTTTGTGTAATGTGGGTAGTGGCTACAATAAGTTTGATGAAAAAGAAGGAATTGTATGTCTTTTTCGTTGGGGATTTCCTGGAAGAAATCGTCGTATTTTCCTCCAATTTCTTATAAAAGATATTCAGGCGATCAAAATGGAAGTTCAAGAAGGTATTTTTCCTCGTCGTGTTCTTTATATGGAAATAAAAGGCCAACAAGAAATTCCCTTAACTCGTACTGAGGATAATTTTACTTTACGTGAAATGGAACAGAAAGCTGCCGAATTAGCCCGTTTCTTGCGTGTATCTATTGAAGGATTTTAAAATGGATAGTTATTTTGTTACTCTTTGGCATCCAAATGGATATATCTATCCGTATAGTATATACGAGAGGAAGAAGTTCAAAATAGAACATTTGTCTGGGGATACTTATGGGAATCAGCCCGGTATGCTTCGGCAGTTCCCAAGCACTCTCATATCATCCTATCTTTAGAGAGAATAAATAGAGCCAGTAGACGGATACGACGTCTCAAAAGGATAGATTTAATTACTATCTAAATGAATTACTATATATATATATATATATATATATAGCACTCTCTCAAACATTTCTTTTATTTTCTTTTTTTACAAATGCGTACAAAATTGGGGAATTTCATCTAATATACCTACCGGATTAGAACCAAAAATGTATATGGATCCTATCCCGTAAGCTAGTTTGATCTATTTTGCTAATCAACATCCCTTCATTTTACTTCAAAAAAAATTGTCACTTGAAGTAATTCTTTTTTTGGAGAAAGAGTCAGATAGGAAAAGAACAAATAGAGAATTAGTCTAGATCAAAGCGATTTTCAATGATTGATTCTACTGAGAACAATCTCCTTTTTTATTCTACTTCTATTTCGAAGTGAATCGTTCCTCGCCCGAACGATATTTTTTTCTCGGAGTTGAAGAATTACGCAATAGATCGATTCTATGAGTCCCATACCTCGTTCTATAACTCGTACTTTGTCCAGATTTTGGACAGAGCTAACGAGCAAATCGAGTTCCTTAGCGATTCACGAATTAGAAGTAGCCAAATATAAAGCATCAGCTTCTCTACGATATCTTGCATGTTTAGTAGTACTGCCTTGGGGAATCTCAATTTCATTACAGAAAGCTTTGGAACCTTGGGTTACAAATTGGTGGAATACTGATCAATCTCAAAAAATTTTTGATTTCTTACAAGAATCAAATGCTCTAGGAAGATTTGAGAAAATAGAAGAGCTATTCCTGTTAGAAAAAATGGTGGAAGATTCTTTGGAAACGGGTTCACAAGATCTTCGTATAGAAATGAAAAAAAAAATGATCCAATTGGTCAAAATGTACAATCAAGATTGTATCCAAATAATCTCACATTTATTAACAAATCTAATAGGTTCTGCTATTCTAAGTGCTTATCTCATTCTGGGTAAGAATAAACTTGCCATTCTTAATTCTTGGATGCAAGAATTCTTCTATAGTTTGAGCGATACAATCAAAGCTTTTACTATTCTTTTAGTAACCGATCTATGTATTGGGTTTCATTCGCCCCATGGTTGGGAACTGATGATCGATTTGATTTTCGAAAATTATGGATTTTCCCATAACGAACGAATAATATCTGGTCTTGTTTCAACATTTCCAGTCATCTTAGATACAATTTTCAAATATTGGATCTTCCGTCGTTTCAATCGTACATCTCCTTCACTTGTAGTAATTTATCATTCAATGAATGAATAACAAATTTGTACATCCAACAACAATTGAACTGGAATGTTTTTTCATATTCGTCTTTTCCCTTTTTAGTGGGATACTTCTGATTTATTACCTACAATCTTAATCTTAATATAGTAGCAGAATTGCAGACAGGTAACTATGATAGCTACCTACTCCTATTTATTTTCAAACAAATAATTTGAACCGATAATCAAACCATGCAAAATAGAAATACTTATGATGACTGGGTGAAAAAGTGGATAACTCAACCAATTTCCGTCTTGATAATGATACATATAATCACTCGGGCATCCATTGCGAATGGATATCCCATTTTCGCACAGCAAAGTTATGAAAATCCTCGAGAAGCGACTGGGCGTATTGTATGTGCCAATTGTCATTTGGCTAAAAAACCTGTGGAGATTGAGGTCCCACAGTCCGTGCTTCCCGATACCGTATTTGAAGCAGTCATTAAAATTCCCTATGATACACAAATAAAACAAGTTCTTGCTAATGGTAAGAAAGGAACTTTAAATGTAGGAGCTGTTCTTATTTTACCCGAAGGCTTTGAATTAGCCCCTCCGGATCGTATTTCCCCTGAAATAAAGGAAAAGATAGGTAATCTTTATTTTCAGAACTATCGTCCCAATCAAAAAAATATTATTGTAATAGGTCCTGTTCCCGGTCAAAAATATAGTGAAGTTGTATTTCCCATCCTTTCACCAAATCCTGCTTCTAATAAAGAAGCTCACTTTCTGAAATATCCCATATATGTGGGTGGTAATAGAGGAAGAGGACAAATTTATCCTGATGGGAGCAAGAGCAACAATACGGTCTATAACGCTTCAGCAACAGGTAGAGTAAGTAAAATTTTACGTAAAGGAAAGGGTGGATATGAAATAACTATTGATAATTCATCAGACGGTCGACAAGTGGTTGACATTGTACCTCCGGGACCGGAACTTCTTGTTTCAGAAGGTGAATTCATCAAGGTTGATCAGCCATTAACAAATAACCCTAACGTAGGCGGATTTGGTCAGGGAGATGCAGAAATAGTACTTCAAGATCCTTCACGCGTTAAAGGTCTTTTATTATTCTTAGCATCTGTCATTTTGGCACAGATATTTCTAGTTCTTAAGAAGAAACAATTTGAGAAAGTTCAATTGGCCGAGATGAATTTTTAGGTCCATAAATTCAAATTGAATGCGACCTAAAGCGGACTGAAAGATTTGAATCTCTGCCTTATTAATGGCTAATACAAACAATTTGTATAATCAAATCATGCCTCCTCGGAGATGGAGGGCCTTTCATTCGCCTTTTCCCTCTGTTATATCAATATATATATATATATTGATGTGCATCTTGCACAAGGATTGACTCTGGAACAGACTTGCCGAACGGTCCCCTAGTCATGTGCTACATTGTATATTCTATACATGTCATCTTCTTATTTTTATTTTGATTTTCATCCATCATAGTTAAGAGAGACGATTAAAACAAGAATAGAACGAAGGAAAGAATTAAGCAATCTTTCCTTACTATTCTCCCTGCCTGATCTTATCTCTCATCCTACTCCTTAAAAAGGTCAAAATAGATTTTCCGCTATCTTGTCTCGTCGAGGTAAGAGGAACTTATTAATTTCCCAATTCCGTTCGTCCACGTTCTACTGACGAACTTTTGAGAAAAGTAGGAGCAGACGAGTAAAGGGCAATATTTCTCATGGAGAAAATGGGGCCTACTTTGCAAAGCAAACGCTTGAATAAGAGGCTTCTAATAAAAAGAAAGAAAAAAAAAGGTTTTTTTTTTTGGCTTGGGCCGTAAAAAATAAAATTGTCTATTCTTTGCATATTCGGACGGATTTTCGTTCAGACTTTTACTTACATAAAAACATGTAAGATTTGTAGAATCTCATTTGGAGAAATGAACAAATATGGAGTAATAGATATTATGCAGAAGAATCTGTTAATTGATTTCTGCTCGGAGGAACATTCAAACTGGGTCGATCCAATTCTTTGATAATACATATCAGAGGCAGAAGAATAAATGGGCTTATCATCATTACTATAATAATGGGAGTAAATAAAAAAATTGTGGAATTTGTATGAATTTTCTAGTTTTCAATCCCGGAAGAGATTTCAAAAAGAAAGATAAGACCTTACCCCTCTTTGAACTCAAAGAAGGGTAAGGTCTTATCTTTCTTTTTGAGTTTTCGTTTTCGCGTCTACAGTATTCCTCATAGATATGAAGTGCATTTCATTACTATAGGGATGACCCTAATCCGGAATAGGAACCGTAGAAAAAGAGACCTAGTAAACCAATCACGATAATACCAGTTAAAGTACCTATCAACCAAAGAGGGATCCTTCCAGTGGTATCGGCCATTTCTCTTACTCCCTTTTACATCACATTTTCTTAAGTAGTCATGCTCAAGACATAAACAATCATAGATATGAGTATTAGATCTCCCCAAATTGGGTGATAAAGAAGATTCTCACTGTTCCTAATTAAAAAAGTAATTAGAGAATAGAACAGCAAGTACAAAAATGAGTAACAGCCCCCAGTAGAGGCTGGTACGATTCAATTCAACATTTTGTTCGTTCGGGTTTGATTGTGTCATAGCTCCGTGATTTAGTTGATATAGAAGTTATCGCTGGATGAACTGCATTGCTGATATGGATCCCAGGAAAAAAACTGTAGGTACAGCTAGTCCGTGAACGGCCAACCATCTAACTGTAAAAATTGGATAGGTTCTATCTATAGTCATTAGTACCTCCTAAAAAGATTTAGTAAATTCATCAAGTTGCTCTAATGAATCGAAACGGCCAGTTACTAATGGAACCTCTTGTCGGCTTTCTGTGAAATACTCATTCGGCCGGGGGCTCCCGAATACATCATAAGCCAAACCTGTGCTTACAAATAACCAACCTGCAATGAATAAAGAAGGTATAGTAATACTATGGATAACCCAGTATCGAATACTGGTAATAATGTCAGCAAAAGCGCGTTCTCCCGTATTCCCAGACATACTAAGCTCCATATATTATTGTAAAGTCAAGGGGGAATTAATCCCATGAAAGATAGAGATCAGGAAATGGAAAACTACTGATATCTTCTCTAATCCTCGTTTGATTGTCAATATTATACCAAAGGTATATTTGAAGTATACTGAACCAGTATAGCTAACCTTCTGCTAACACAGCAATACAATTTTGCTAAAAATCGAAAGAGAACGTCTTTTTTATTTCTTTCCACTGGACAGAAATGGGAGAATCTCACATGTTTTATTATAGATTCCGGGGGAACTCTGTCTCAATATTGTAACAATTGGACACATAGATGATGGGCAAATCATTTTCATTTCAGCAGCAATCATTGTAATGGCCGCTGCCCTACAGGTGGCTGTATAACTAAATATATGGATGTCACTTCAAGAGGAAGGGCAAGGGGTATCATTATCAATACAACTCCAGAATATTATTCTACCCTTTTTTTCTCTATTTCATTCCGACATTATGTTCGTGTAGATGATCCTAGTCAGTTGCATGAGAAGAGGATCATTGGTGCTACTGTATGGTGCACTTCCATCCAATAGCGCCGTGGGTGAAGTTATGTCATAACTTCATGATTTAATAACATAGCGCTTTGGATGTGGATGACCAAATGTTACTTATCTGCTAGATAAAGATAACCCAGCAAATATGGAATATTCCCCAACTCGGTCGAATTGTAGGTCTCTTAAATTAAGAGCTATTCCTATTTTTTTCCAAGAGAGCCATAATTCTTGTAATCTCAGGCTTTGCTTGTATTACTGACTTTAAGAATGAATATTTCAAAACTGAATCCATCTAGGGGTGCGTGCGAATTAGTGAATTAATAACATCTAAGAATGAATAGAAAAATCGTATAATGAAATAGTGGAACCAAATCTCCCGGGGAATCCCCTCCGGGAAGCTAGGGGCATTTAAAAATGAACAGATCTGGATAATTGAATTATTTTTTAAGAATTCAATCCTGTCAACTTTTTTAGATCTGCTTTATCTTTGTCAAATATTCCAGCTCTGACTCGATCAAGGAGTAATTTCATTTTTAGGGATCAAATTAGTTATCACTAGTAACAAAAGGTACCAAAGATAGAATACGAGCTCGTTTAATGGCGATAGTCATTAGGCGTTGTTGTTTCGAGGTTAATCGATTCACTCGGCGAGATAATATTTTTCCTCGTTCGCTAATAAATCGGCTAATTAGGCTCATATTTTTATAATCGATTCGATCTCCCGACCCAATTCGTGGCAAACGTTTATGAAAAATTCGCTTCGATTTATTTCGAAAAGATCGCTTCAATTTATTCCGAAAAGATCGCTTAGATCTATTGGGGAAAGATCGCTTAGATCTATTCTGAAAAGATCGTTTCTCTCGATTATCCAAAGATCGCTTAAATGTATTCATAGTTTGTTTCATGAACCTTTCAAATAATTTCTTCATAGTTTGCTTTTCTCCCAAATAAACTATTTATTCAAAATATTTTGAAAAGAAATATTGACAGATTTTGTTAAAATACAATTTCTTTCTATATCTGGGATCTATTCTTATCCCTGGGTGGGAGTAGTAGATTCAATCTATTTCTTTATTTCTCCGTGAATGGTATGCTTGTAACAATAAGGACAAAATTTCTTCAATTCCAACCGAGTAGGTGTATTGTGGCGATTTTTTCGAGTGGTATATCTGGAAATACCCGGGAATTTTTGATCAACACTATCTTGGGTACAACTAGTACATTCCAAAGTAATTGTTACTCTTACATCTCCGCCCTTGGCCATAAACTCACTTACTCTGGATATTAGGTATACTTCTCTTTTTTTGGACCTTTTTTTTTTTTTGAAAAAAGAGAAGAAAGAAAATGGGATAGAAGTTGTCGGAGATTCAATGATTCAAGATTTTATTACTTATTCATATTCATTCTCGTAATAAAATCTTGAATTAGGAGTTTTCAGTAGTATGATACTTGTAGGAATAACTTTTGGATCTATATTTATATTTTGTTTGATTCTAACCCCTCCCGAGCTCTTAACTCGGATCTATTGGGAGCTGAATCAACTCATTTCGTTTCTCCAAGAGGAAAGGGAGAGAAGGGATCTAGCAGATTTTTTCCTTTCAGATTCACAGGATAACTAAAAAGAAAAAAAGGGGAAAGTCAGAGCATCTGGAAAAAAACGATTGATCTCTATCAATAAACCGGCCAAACACCCGAACCATAAAGTCGCTAGCACAGGCGCTGTGGAAAGATATGTCTTTATATCTTGCATTGTTTGTAAGTTCTCCTTTGCAATAATGATGCATATGTTATATGGTCAACTACATTCGTAGTTGATGAATCTCACATTTGTATTTGATGAATCTCTTGTACAGGGAACTCAGAACAGATATCTGTACAATGATCAAGAATATAAGATGTTACTATTTCTGGAACAGAACATGTTTCATTACCAGATCTTGTAAATGAATAATCATGTTTTAGATGATATATCTTACATCTATAGAGTCTATTCATGAGACCCAATAAAAATGAAAGTGGAGAAATATGTGTGGAAAAAAAAATTTAGGTCATATAAAATAAAATTCAAGTCTAACAATTGGAAGGGATGTAGCGCAGCTTGGTAGCGCGTTTGTTTTGGGTACAAAATGCCGCAGGTTCAAATCCTGTCATCCCTACCGTAGTTCTTTTCCTACGGAAGGAAAGAAAGAAAAGAATGCGAGATCCATTGATATTGATTCAATGAAACAATAATTATCAGTTATTGCATCATGCCACATGCAAAAGTGTTTTAAGAGTAGAAAAAGTATTTTTCTATTTCTTTCCTATCCGGGCTTCTCCTAAGAAAGCGCTCTTAGTTCAGTTCGGTAGAACGTAGGTCTCCAAAACCTGATGTCGTAGGTTCAAATCCTACAGAGCGTGATCCTGAAATTGGATACAATTTTATTGACGAATTATCAATAATTCTAACTAGAATGGTCAACGGAATATGGCCTCCCAGGATAAGTAGGAGGCCAATTTGAAAAAGGATGTTCCTCAATCAAATATCCAATTGATCACCACGTCGGTATTGTAAATATGCAGTTACGAATAATCCAGCCAAAGTTATAGGAATTAAACCTAACACAATTCCGGATAGCAAAGCCTCAATCATTTTGATTCAAAAGAATAGGTAAAAATAAAAGCTACCTGGGATAGTATCCCGAATTGACTAGGAATCTCAATAACAATCAATTGATATTGAGAGAAGCCACGAGATTCTGATTAACTAAAATATACAAATAATTTTTTATATTTATTTATTTCAAATAAGTCGTATATTGCTTAAACCGATGAATAGGACTAAGGTTAAAATTAGCGAAGCCAATAAGAAACCGAAATAACTAATTGTAGTAGGCATGGAAGGACTCAATAGAAAAAATATGATTGATACATATCTTTCTAAGGCAATTACCTGTATTTTTCTTCTTTATGAGATACAATCAGAATGAAAAAGATCAATTGTCCAACCAACTTGATACCAATTCAGAATTCTATATCTAACAATATGAGTGTTATGAGCAAGTATGGATGGAAGTATATATAGCCTTCCAAGCTAACGATGCGGGTTCGATTCCCGCTACCCGCTCACATTCCTTATTCAAAATATTTTTCGTGGACAATCTCTCATTCAAAATGAATGTTTGATTTCCATGTAACATATCTTCTATTCTTTCTTTCCTGAACTTCATTAACCTCATTTTGGATGGATAAAAAGGGGATTTGTCCTCGATAAAGTATCCCAGATAATAATGGAAAAAAAAAGAAAGAGCGTCCATCGTCTAATGGATAGGACAGACGTCTTCTAAACCTCCGGTATAGGTTCAAATCCTATTGGACGTAATACTCTCTCTTCAATATAAATTGTTCGAGATTGTTTGGCTCAGAAATATAGCAAAAGAAATATATGAATAGAGCTCTATTCATTATCTTTATAAATAGCACCAATACCAACTGTGTAGTGTAACCCCTTCATGACTTGTGGAAGGGTATATTCCTTTTAACAGATATGATAATATCTAAGGTAATGGCTACGGTATTAATTTGGCAATCATTCTCATCGGATCATCTGGCATTATCTTAACCAGTTCGTTCAAAAGATTGGAACGGAAGAAACTTCTTGTACAGCCAAGGAGAGTAAAAGTTAATTTCTTACATTTAGGTGTAAAAATGAGAATATTCATGAATATTTTTAAAGATTATAGAAAAGCAATTACTATCTAATACAGCTATTTGCGCAAGTGTTTTACGATTTGGAAGCAACTGCCTTTTATACAAATATTGTATAAATTTGTTATAAGAGACTCCATTAGCACGGGATGCTGCATTGATTCGAGTAATCCACAAACGACGAAGATCTCTCTTTTTTTTACTTGTATCTCGGTGAGCGGAAACTAAGGCTCTATTTTTCTGTTGGTTAGCAGTTCGAAAAAGTTTGGAATGGGCCCCTCGAGAGCCTGACACAAATGTAAGAATTTTTTTTCGACGTTTTCGAGCTATATATCCACGTTTAACTCTGGTCATTGAAGTTGATTCTCGTGAATGACTAATCTATTTTTTGATCAGTCATTCTTTTGTTTGGTTTATTAAAAATAAAACTAATTCTTCTAATGTAGAAAATACAGCTTCCAATGGCTTTTGCTACTGCAACCTTCCCAACCATAATTCCCTTCAGTTAGGCACCTTCTAGGTAGGCAAGGGATGGGACCTTGCACGAAGAAAAAATAATGGGTTTCATCGTTTCTATGGTTCTTTCTCTAACGGTAAGGTCCTCTCTATACGCCGGAGCCCTTTATTTCTAGGATATGAAATGACTATGTTATTGGTAACTTGTACAATTTACCACCTCCAGCTCTACTCCCAAATTATCAAGTAAAAAATATTCTCATGATAAGATTTATCCATACAGTGACGACATGTAATTATAAGAGTTGGCCAGGTAGCTAACCTTGTTGGTCCGTTCTCGCAGCAATAGAAGCATAATTTTCATTTGTGCTTCTTTCGATTTGCATGATTTCCTCGCTCAATGGATTGATGACCATTCGCTACCAATGAGGAATTGCTTTTCATCCCACATCAAGGTGATTGGATTTGCACCAATGGAAACCATAAATTTCATCCCCGGTAAGGTTAGATGATAGATCTGTACTTTGCCACAGCAGAAAAGAACAGCTCTTCTGTTAGAAGAATCTCCTAGTCCATTTCAGCTTCTGATCCAAACGAGTCGCACATACACCCTAGCACATACTCCTCTACGCTGAGGACACCCTCGAAGAGCAGGGGATTTTGTTCTATTTTTTATCGGCTGTCTCGCATTTCTAGTAAGTTGTTGAATAGTCGGCATTCTCGATTCTATGTGAAATTGACTGGTTTGGATTGATCCTAACCAACCATATAAGGTCAACTAAAACTTGTTCATTTGAACAACCTGTGAAAAGGAAGAGGGAATTAAAAACTAGATGTCCCTAATCCTTCCGTTCGTCCATCAACGTGTTTTGATCTCAATGAAATTGGATCTAATTGGAATGGCATAAACACATCCTCGAAGCCCTTCTTTTCTTCTATATATATATATATAATATGATATTTTATATCATATTCGATTGTAATTCATCAATCAAAAGGAAAATTTAAAAGATGAAAGAATATTTCATTAAACGTAGTAGTTGCTATAATACATAATGTTGCCACCCAGGCAGGAGGGCAGTTTATTTTATTAACAAAAAAAATTGGCTATAGTTCATATTAGAGTCTATTTAACTCTCTTGAATACGTTTTCAGGCAGGAAAATTGGATATAGTTTTTTATTATAGTCGTATTGAAAACTTTGTTGAATACGTTTTCGTATATGTCTCCATATAATCTTGTCTCTATGTCATATTTGATCGTGATTCGCTTCTTCTTTGCATTAAAACCAATGCCACTCGGTGTTCCAAAAGTGCCTCATCAACACTTCGAAGACGAAGATGCAGTTTGGCTCGACTTATACAACAAACTTTATGAAGAGAGATTACTTTTTTTGGCTAAACCGCTCGAGGACGAGATTGGAAATCAACTCGTTAGTATGATGGTATATTTGACTCTAGATGATATAACTAGAGAGCAATTTCTATTTATTCACTGTACCGGTGGATCAATAATACCAGGAATAGCTCTTTATGATACTATGCAATATATACCACCAGAAATATATACAACAGTCATCGGGATAGCTGCTTCAATGGGATCTCTCATCTTAACCGGAGGGCGCCCTGGTAAACGTATAGCATTTCCTAGCGCTACGGTTATGCTCCACCAACCTGCTAGTACTTACACGGATGGAATGTCAAGAATATGTATACAGAATGATGAAGACGTAACAATTATTAAAGAACAAATTGTAGACATTTATATAGAAAGAACATCTCTTCAAGATAAGTTCGTCGTTTGGGATGAATTAGACAGAGATCATTTTATGTCAGCAGAGGAGACCCTAGAATATGGCATTGTTGATCTCATAATGGACAAAGAGATGGTACCCCCCTGGTTAGAAATCAAATGGGGTCCTAAAAAACAGAACAATTGGAACAGGATTACTCACGAGAAATTTCTAAATGGAAATGGAGCTCCTCCTATAAATGGAAATACTTTTTCACAGTAAAAGTATTTTATGTGTTTGATTTATTGTTTTTTATTATTAATATTGTTTCCAACTTAATATTGAAAAGTTGGTATGTATTCTTTTTTTTTATGATTTTTTTGATAGAAAATATCAAGATCTGAGATCTTGGGAGATCCCAATGAATAGAAAATTCATAAAACTACTTATCAAATTAGGAGTATCCTTCTAATTTGATAAGCTAAGTTCTGATGAACTTGAATCGGTTTCACATTTGGACTGGATTACTTTATTCTTTTATTGGAATAAAAATAATGCACCCGGAGGAGCAGAGGAGGGTTCTCTACCTGCAGGGGACACAAAGAGAAGAGGTGTCCCTTGCAGGGTTGGAGCCTCGCAATTACTAGCGAATATGCTTTTTCTTTTATACCCTTCCTCGTTCATGGTTTGAGATTCTGGTGTCCCAGGCGTAGAGGAACCACACCAATCCATCCCGAACTTGGTAGTTAAACTCTACTGCGGTGACGATACTGTAGGGGAAGCCCTGCGGAAAAATAGCTCGATGCCAGGATGATAAAAAGCTTTATGTCTCTTATTTCTATTCAGAGGTCGTCTTCTTTTCAAACCCCGACATTCCTTCTTTCCCGCTCCACACTTCGGAACGCAAGTTTGATTGTGTTTGATCGGCGGTAGAAATGGGACCAATTCCCACATTGTCTATTGGTACATAGAAATGATAAAATATTTCCGCTTATCCTTGCTGCTATTATGAATAGAATTGTTTTGAAACTGTTCCATTAATGGCCTCGAATAGATATTCACCTTTGAGATAAAGGTTTAGTTCCATAGCATGATATTCTCTAATGCGAGAAAGCTACATAGTGTCTACTTTTTCTGATAAAGGGGTATTTTCATGGGTTTGCCTTGGTATCGCGTTCATACCGTCGTATTGAATGATCCTGGCCGGTTAATCGCTGTGCATATAATGCACACAGCTCTAGTTGCTGGTTGGGCTGGTTCAATGGCTCTTTATGAATTAGCAGTTTTTGATCCATCTGATCCTGTTCTTGATCCAATGTGGAGACAAGGTATGTTCGTTATACCTTTTATGACTCGTTTAGGAATAAAGGATTCATGGGGTGGATGGAGCATCACCGGAGAAACTGTAACTAATCCAGGTATTTGGAGTTATGAAGGTGTGGCTGGAGCACATATTGTGTTTTCTGGCTTGTGCTTTTTAGCAGCTATCTGGCATTGGGTATATTGGGATCTAGACATATTCGTTGATGAACGTACGGGAAAACCTTCTTTAGATTTGCCCAAGATCTTTGGAATTCATTTATTCCTCTCAGGAGCAGCTTGCTTCGGATTCGGAGCATTTCATGTAACGGGTTTGTATGGTCCTGGAATATGGGTGTCTGATCCTTATGGGCTAACTGGAAAAATACAACCTGTAAATCCAGCGTGGGGGGCTGAAGGTTTTGATCCTTTTGTTCCGGGAGGAATAGCTTCTCATCATATTGCAGCAGGTATATTGGGTATATTAGCAGGTCTATTCCATCTTAGTGTTCGTCCTCCCCAACGTTTATACAAAGGATTGCGTATGGGGAATATTGAAACTGTCCTATCCAGCAGTATTGCTGCTGTGTTTTTTGCAGCTTTCATTGTGGCTGGAACCATGTGGTATGGCTCCGCAACAACTCCGATCGAATTATTTGGCCCCACTCGTTATCAGTGGGATCAGGGATACTTCCAACAAGAAATAGATCGACGAGTTCGTGCCGGTTTGGCTGAAAATCTCAGTCTATCAGAAGCTTGGTCAAAAATTCCTGATAAACTCGCTTTTTATGATTATATTGGGAATAATCCAGCTAAAGGGGGATTATTCAGGGCAGGTGCCATGGACAATGGGGATGGAATAGCTGTTGGTTGGTTAGGACACCCCATCTTCAAAGATAAAGAGGGACATGAACTTTTTGTACGTCGTATGCCTACCTTTTTCGAAACATTTCCAGTCGTTCTAGTTGATGAAGAAGGAATTGTGAAAGCTGATGTTCCTTTTAGGAGAGCAGAATCAAAGTATAGTGTTGAACAAGTAGGCGTAACTGTTGAGTTCTATGGGGGTGAACTTGACGGGGTCAGTTTTGGTGATCCTGCTATAGTTAAAAAATATGCTAGACGCGCTCAATTAGGTGAAATTTTTGAATTAGATCGCGCTACTTTGAAATCCGATGGTGTCTTTCGTAGTAGTCCAAGGGGTTGGTTTACTTTTGGACATGTTACATTTGCTCTTCTTTTCTTTTTTGGGCACATTTGGCATGGTGCTAGAACCCTATTCAGAGATGTTTTTGCTGGTATTGATCCGGATTTGGATGCTCAAGTAGAATTTGGGGCATTCCAAAAACTGGGGGATCCGACTACTAAAAGACAAGTTGTATAATATGACATTGCTACGATCTTTAATCAATATCGAGAGATTCCACCAAATATTCATTCTCACTAAGAATCAAAATCTTTTGATTTCTTATCTTTCTTTCTTATCTTTTTTTTTAATGTTATAATTAGTACGAAAGCTATCTCCATAATTGTAAACTACGATCGAATCTATGGAAGCATTGGTTTATACATTCCTTTTGGTATCGACCTTAGGGATAATCTTTTTTGCTATTTTCTTCCGAGAACCACCCAAAGTTCCAGATAGAGGGGGAAAATAATTTTTGTTCTTTTCCTCCTCATTGTTATTATCAAAGAAAGGCCTTCCCTACCGGGAAGGCCTTTCTTTCAACTAGTCTTCGTGCTCTTCAAAAGGATCTCTAAGTTGTTCAGAGGGTTGCCCAAAGGCGGTGTACAGGGCATAACCAGTAAAACTCACAAGTAAACGAGATATGGAGATAGCGACTAAGGTTGCAGTTTCCATTGTTAGGTAATCCCATGTATATATATATATATATGGAATAGTATACAAAGTTAACAGATCTCAACCAATGCAATAGTTTTTATGGCTACACAGACCATTGATGATACTTCCAGAACCAGGCCAAGACGTACTACTGTAGGAGATTATTTAAAACCGCTTAATACAGAATCTGGTAAAGTAGCTCCCGGATGGGGAACTACTCCTTTCATGGGTATTGCAATGGCTCTATTTGCAGTATTCTTATCTATTATCTCGGAGATTTATAATTCTTCCGTTTTATTGGACGGAATTCCGGTTAGTTGGGTCTAGAGAAACTAGAACATCCCCCCCGAATCCCAAGTTATTCAAAATAAAAAAGAACTAAGGAATTCAAGGCGAGCTATTGGATAGCTCGAGTTTCTAGGTTATTACGTTCCGGTAGTTTGATCGTGTAATTACTTTTATCTAAGGAAAGGATTTTTGGAATATGGGTGTGCGACTTGTTAAAATTGATCTCTACTCTAGTACAGAAGACCAGTCTGTTATCTTCATAAAGGTGGTCCTACCTCGTTAGATATTGATCGAAAAGTTAATATTTGGAGCACGAGGAATAGATATATTCAAGAAGATCTGAACTATGGTTTGTACCTGTCACTTGGACCTCGTCACCAGGTTTGTAATAACTTGAAAGAAGTATGATCAGAAATTGAGGGATCTCTCCTCCTTCTTCTGCTGACTCTGGCTGAAGAAATGAGATACTATATCATTTCTCTTAGTTAGCTTATTTCATTAAGTGAGCAATAATTCAATTAAAAGGTTATTACCCAGAGAACCTTTTTGGAATTTAATCAAATTATCGGGGTAGAATCTAAATCTGAGGTTCAGATTGATTCATCTGTTGAGATCTCAACAAGATAATTCCTATTGATCGTCGATACTAGTTGTTCTCTAAGTAATTTATATCACGAATAGGATAAAAGATTGTTCAAAAGGCCTATAGCAATTTATTATGCATAAGAATGAGCCAACTTGAAATTTTAGCATTACAAAGTCTTCCTTCTTATTGTAGGAGATCCTGGATTATTACTAATTTTATTCATTCATATCCCCAGGGAACGAAGTATCAAGTATCTCGAGATTTTACAATTAATATATTCGTTCAAAAAGGTATTTGGGTGTTCTTGTTTAAGCCGTATGAAAGGAAATTCTCATGTACGGTTTTCAGAGGGGGAATTGAACTTTACCTATCTCAATAAAGTATACGATTGGTTCGAAGAGCGTCTCGAGATTCAGGCGATTGCAGATGATATCACTAGTAAATATGTTCCTCCTCATGTGAATATATTTTATTGTCTAGGGGGGATCACACTGACTTGTTTTTTAGTACAAGTAGCTACTGGTTTTGCCATGACTTTTTACTATCGTCCGACCGTTATAGAAGCTTTTGCCTCGGTTCAATACATAATGACCGAAGTGAACTTTGGTTGGCTAATCCGATCCGTTCATCGATGGTCGGCAAGTATGATGGTTCTAATGATGATCTTGCACGTATTCCGTGTTTATCTCACAGGTGGATTTAAAAAACCTCGTGAATTAACTTGGGTTACGGGTGTAATTCTGGCTGTACTAACCGTATCTTTCGGTGTAACTGGTTATTCTTTACCCTGGGATCAAATTGGTTATTGGGCGGTCAAAATTGTGACCGGTGTTCCTGAGGCTATTCCTGTAATAGGATCTCCTTTGGTAGAATTATTACGCGGAAGTGTTAGTGTGAGTCAATCTACCTTGACTCGTTTTTATAGTTTACACACTTTCATATTACCCCTCCTTACCGCTGTATTTATGTCAATGCACTTTCTAATGATTCGTAAGCAGGGTATTTCAGGTCCTTTATAGAGAGGAAAGATAGATTTTGAATGAGTATCAATGAGTATTCATAACCCATCCTTTTGTTGAGTAATGACAATATATCATTGCCGGGAATATTTCATATTGGAAATATGGAAATAAGAAACCATGCTCCTCGGAGTTCCTCGGATTTCTACTTTCAATTCTGAAGTATTATTCATCCAATACAAACAATTGAAGTAGATCCTCAGCTCAGACGGAGAAGATGGATTATGGGAGTGTGTGACTTGAACTATTGCTTAGGCCGTGCAGATACATTCTTCAATCTGCCTTATAAAAATAAAAGTGTCTCTGCCCCAATTTTCTTATCAGAAATAGGAAGTCTAGAACCTGGGTAAAAGGCATCGGTCGATTTGTTCCGTTCCAAGAGAGTTATTTCTATGATCAAATCCGAATTAGGAAGGGCTCCGTGAGATCCGGGTAATAGTGTACTATAATAAATAACATATTACTTATACTTTGCTTTTCATAGTATGAAAATGCATCCATTTCCCTTGCATTTCAATAAGGTAAACTATCGGAGTAAAAGAAGGGATCTAAGGAAGGATAAAGGCCAGATCAGTAACAAGTCAATACCTTGTATGCTTTTGAGATATATTCGTGGGGATAAACACGGATTACAAGGAATAAGATGATCCAAAAGGCATGTTGATCATGATCGAATTTGTAAGCTTACTTGGGTACTGAGCATTTAATCTTAAATAAAAAAAATTACCACGAAGGGTATAGGTTTTTTTGGTTTTTATTCTGACGATACGCCCTTTATTAGTTTGAGTTTAGCTATTGCTCGAGCCGGATGATCAAAAGGGGCATGTCCGGTTCCTTCGGGGGATAGATTCATAAGGGTCTACTTATCCCAATAACAAAGAAACCTGACTTGAATGATCCTGTATTAAGGGCTAAATTAGCTAAAGGTATGGGGCATAATTATTATGGAGAGCCCGCTTGGCCCAATGATCTTTTATATATTTTTCCAGTAGTAATTTCAGGTACTATTGCATGTACCATAGGTTTAGCGGTTCTTGAGCCTTCAATGATTGGTGAACCGGCAAACCCATTTGCAACTCCTTTGGAAATATTGCCCGAATGGTATTTTTTCCCTGTATTCCAAATACTTCGTACAGTGCCTAATAAATTATTAGGTGTCCTTTTAATGGCCTCAGTACCCGCGGGACTATTGACGGTACCTTTCTTGGAGAATGTGAATCAATTCCAAAATCCATTTCGTCGTCCAGTGGCTACAACAGTATTTTTAATCGGTACTGCAGTAGCCCTTTGGTTAGGTATTGGGGCAACGTTACCTATTGATAAATCTTTCAGTTTAGGTCTTTTCCAATTTGATTTAACTTAAAATATCCAAATATTGAAACAAATCTTTCGTGGGTATATCTAGGGAGTAGTTGCTTCAAGACAAATTATCTCTGCCTAGATATATCCACCTTGTCAGAAATTTTGAATATTCTATGAAAGAAATATGTTGAAGATTCAGTCCAAATAGAGTTATTCTAACTCTTTTCCAGAATAACTTAGGGAAAAGGAATGAATGCAGAGATAAAATGGAGCTATTTCATGAACCTAAAACCGATTCCTGGGTAGGTCAATTGCAAAATTCTTTATAACTGTCAATATTTGTTCGACAGATTGTTCCCCGAGGCGTTCAATTCTCATTAGATCTTCTCGACTGTAATTCAAGAGGTCTGATAACGTATTTATGTTGGCTTTTCTGAGGCAGTTATAGACCCTAGGGGGTAACTCCAATTGGTCAATAAAAATATGTTTGAATTCAACTCCTTTTTTCGTTCTCCCCATATCGGTCGATATATACAAAAAGGGTAAGGAAGGAGGCATATTATCATTCTGATTGTTCGCTCCATCGATGCTCTGTTCCTCTGCAGACAAGAAAGGAAGGAATAACTCAATCAAATTCCGAGAAGCTTCGTAAAGTGCCTCTCTAGGAGTTAATCCTCCATTCGTCCATATCTCAAGAAAAAGAATTTCTTTTATCTCATTTCCGGTCCAATAAGAATGAATACTATAATTTACACTTCGAACAGGCATAAAGACAGCATCTATAGGAAAAATTCCATCTTTAGAATTGTAATTCTTTGGATTTTGCAAAATATATCCGCGCCCTTTTTCAATTTGTAATTTTATATCCAAGGTAATTGATTTATTTATGTTAGCTATATGTTGTGTAGTATCAATTATTTTCGCAGAAGGCGGTAATATGATATCTTGAGCGGTTACATTTTTGGGTCCAACGATATAGAGAGATGCTTCTCGAATTCCGTACGGATCACTTCTAAGTACAATTTCTTTCAGATTCATCAAAATATCATGCACTGATTCTTCAATACCTATTATTGCAGAATATTCATGTGTTATGTTTTTAAATTTCGCACGTGTGATACATGTTCCTTCTACTTCTCCAAGTAAAGCTCTTCGCATTCCAATACCTATTGTATTGGCTTGACCTTTGCAAAGCGGATATAGAATGAAACGGCCATAATGAAGACGCTTACTGTCTTCTCTGGATTCGACGCACTTCCATTGTGGTCTCTTAAGAGAGACTGAGATTTCATCTTGAATCATATTAAATTCATTTGATTTGAATAGATTATTTCATCATTTTTTCTGTTAAAATTAATTCAATTCTTACAAACGTCTTTTTTTGGGAGGTCTACAGCCATTATGTGGCATAGGAGTTACATCACGTACATAATTTAATACTATGCCACTTTTACGAATGGTTCGTAATGCTGTATCTCTCCCCTTACCAGGGCCACTTATCATAACATCTGCTCGTTTCATACCCTGATACATTAATGTACCAATAACATTTTCTACTGCAGTCTGAGCAGCAAATGCTGTACCTCTTTTCTTGCCTTTGAATCCACAGGCACCGGCAGAAGACCAAGAAACCACTTGTCCCCGTACATCTGTAACAGTAACAATGGTATTGTGAAAACTTGCTCGAACGTGAATAACTCCTTTCAGTATGCGACGTTCATTTTTACGTGAACTAATTCTTCTTCTTTTTGTAATTTTTGACATATTAATCGTTTTTTTAATCGTTTCATATCTATGAGATAAAAAAAATCTTTCTATCTATCTAAATCTATCTATCTATATAGATAGATTTAGATAGATTGGATGTCGAAATATATTTTCTACATTCGTTTCTTGATATCGAGAAGGATTACCCCTGTCTTTGTTTATGTCTTAAATTGGAACAAATTACCATAACTCGTCCCCGCCTACGAATTAGTCGACAACTTTCACAAATTTTACGAACAGAAGCACGGATTTTCATGTCTGTGGTCCTTCAATTTGGAATTGGTATCATCATATTCCATTTCGTTTTCTGAGAAAATAGAGCCCATCTAATTAAGGAGCCTCTATATTGATCCCTATCAGATGTTCGATCAAAAGGGGATCTCATCATTTGAAGATTTGTTGCGAAGTCTATAAACTATGCGTCCTCTAGTTAAATCATAAGGACTTAATTCGACCTTGACTCTATCTCCTGGTAGTATTCGTATAGAGTTCTGTCGAATTCTACCCGAAATATAGGCTAGAATATCGCATCCGTTATCCAAACGGACACGAAACATACCGTTGGAAAGTGATTCAGTAACTAAACCTTCCGCATTGATCAAATTGGAATCCTTCTTCATAGTAAGTAAGGTCTTAGTGATAATTTAATTATAGAATTACTTCATTATAGATAAGTGGGAATAAGCATCATCTCCAGAGATGAGGATAATATTTTTTTTTTTTCACTTGTTTTGCTGCCTTTTCATATCTTACAGAATCACTTGTTTCACACAAAATTGAAATGAATTACCATACATAACATAATATTTCTCCGCCAATTTTTTTTTGGCGAGCTTCTCGATCGGTCATAATTCCTTGGGAAGTAGAAAGGATTACGATCCCCATTCCACCTAGAACTTTAGGGATCTCCCGAGAATTGGAATAGATTCTCAGACCAGGTTTGCTAGTACGCTTTGAAGTGGTTATATATGTCTTTTTCTTCCTTTTTCTATATCTTGAAGTTGAAACCAAAAGAGATTTTTGGCCTTCCCGATGTTCCCTAATATCTTCTATAAAACCTTCTCGTAGAAGGATCCTTCCAATCTTCTCAGTAATATTAGTAGCTGCTACTCGAACTGTTTTTTTTTTTACCATGTCAGCGTTTCTTATAAAAGTCATTAGATTGGCAATAGTATCGTTACCCGTGACGAACTAATTCTTAGGAATTCCCGATCTCAATATAAAAGGCATGTTTGATCTTTTTTGAGGAATATGCCTGAAATGCAATCTACAAACTGCATATTCATTTTTGTACCATTACTTCTACAAAATATATCTAGCAGTATTTATAAGACTTCGGGAGCCAATGATACTATTTTGGTGAAATTCAATTGTCTCAATTCCCGAGCAACTGAACCAAAAACTCGAGTTCCTTTTGGATTTCCTTGCTGATCAATGACAACTGCTGCATTGTCATCAGATCGTATTATCATTCCATTGTCTCGTTTTAGTTCTTTACACGTGCGTATAACTACGGCTCTAACTACTTCTGATTCTTCCAGGGGCATATTAGGTGCTACTTCTTTAATTATAGCAATTATAACGTCCCCAATATGAGCATATTTACGATTACTTGCCCCTAGAACTCGAATACACATTAGTTTTCGTGCTCCACTGTTGTCCGCTACATTCAAATAAGTTTGAGACTGAATCATTTTTCCTCCAAAAGATTTGTTATCTCGGCAAAAAGAAAAAAAAGAGAATATCTGATCCACGAACTAGTAATCTTCTTACGCCAGAAAGATCTCTTTCGTTCTGTATTATATGGTAGGCGAAGCAGTAATAAATTGAGTATGTATAGGCATTTTGTATGCAACGATTTGAAAAGCTGCTCTAGCTACAGTCTCTGATACTCCGCCTATTTCATAAAGTATTCGACCTGGTCTGACGACAGATACCCAATATTTGGGCGCTCCTTTCGGTTTCCCTGAACCCATACGTGTTTCAGCAGATCTCATTGTAATAGGTTTGTCCGGGAATATACGTATCCATATTTTTACGCCGCGACGGGCATAACGAGTAATTGCCCGTCGTCCTGCTTCTATCTGCCCAGATGTGATCCAAGCAGGTTCAAGTGCCTGAAGAGCAAATCTGCCAAAACAAATGCGATTGCCCCGATAAGATACTCCCTTCATTCTTCCCCTATGTTGATGACGAAATTTCGTTTTTTTTGGGTTCTAGTCGATGGTTATAGTGAGTAATAATATTTAGAATATTTTAATTCCATCTCTACTTCAGAACCGGACATGAAAGTTTCTTCTCATCCGGCTCCTCGTGAAGAATCTATGTCAAAATTGGACAATCAATATTGATATTGTGTGCTATATATTATATATATATATATATATAGTATATAGAATTGACGGAACGATTATTTTATTTCCATCGAGATTGCCCAATAATAATTTCACAGGCGAATATTGACTCTTCCAGTATTTGCTTCATGGGGTCGACTTATAGACTCCATTGAGATGAATTCCTTGTTGGTTTATTTCGCCATCCTATCCAATGGATGATTTAGATTCCTATATGATCTTATACAGTCACAGGTTCCATCGTTCCCATAGCTTTTAAATTAAATTGATGTTCAGGTCTTCCCTCTGCAATGGAGCTCTCATTTCATTTGTTACAGAATCAATTTCCTTAGTTTCCATCGACCCGCAGCTCTCTTTTTTTTTTCATAAACTGAATCCATTCAATCCTGAATGAATCAGGATGATTCTTATGCTTTATCACACTGCTCTTTTGGGGTGATTTATGAACCATACAATACTGGAAGGAAGAAGATTTCATTCTTTCTTCTTCTCCTTCCCGCCTTTTTTCTTTTCTTGCATTACCGAACACCTTTCTCGCTTCACGAGAGATATAGATCTCATTTGTCTGTCCCTTTGTGGAAGAAGGTCTTTCATTCATTTAATATAACTATGTAATAGATCTATCTACCTATAGTTATTAGCTTTATCTTGGCAATATAAAGTCATGAGTTGGTTTCTACCAAAGACCAATCCATCCTTATTTTGAGTTCTCCATCACTCATTTCAGAAAAGAACCAAAAGCTCGATCTCAACGAGTCGCACACTAAGCATAGCACTGTTCCAGGATGGTAAATATAATTTCTATTTGATCTGATAGAATTGATGATTTATCATCGGTCAGATTATGGAAAGGATCAATTATTCTTCATCCTCAAAAATCCAAATTTTGATACCTAATACTCCATAAATGGTTTGAGCCGCATAATAACCATAATCAATTTTAGCTCGAATGGTCTGTAGGGGAACCCTACCTTGCTTGGTCGATTCGGCACGGGCCCTTTCTTTTCCATCGAGACGTCCTGCGATTTGGATTCGAATACCTTTTACACCTGCCTCTTTAGCCAGTTCCATAGCTTTTTGCATTGTTTTTCTGAATGGAACTCTATTCTTTATTTGTAGCGCAATATATTCCGCAAGAATATTAGGTTCTCTATAAGGTTTCGCAACTTTTTCTAGAAAAATGAAAAGTTCTCGGTGCACAGAAAGCCTATTTTGTAAAACCAAATATTGTATATCGTTTCTTAATTTTTTCATTTCTTGACGTACACCTGGTCTTTTGGTTAACAAGTTGGGAAATCCAATATAAATTTTGATATTAAACAAATCAATCTTTTTTCCAATCTCTATACGTGCAAGTCCCCCATAATTCGAGGAGCTCTTTATAAGTTGTATATAATTTTCAATGCAATTATGTATTTTTTCATCTTCTCGTAGATCTTCGGAATAATCCCTTTGTTGTGCAAACCAATGGGAACGATGATTTTGGGTGAAACCAAGTCTAAAGCCAAGTGGATTTATTTTATTTCCCATACATATTTTCCTTTTTGGTATTCTCTCGAATAATGGAATTATTCGATCTATCTGGATATTTCTTCCAATACAATAGTTATATGACAAGTGGGTTTCTGGATTTGATAACCACGTCCCCGAGCTCTAGGTTTAAACCTTTTTAAAAGAGCACCTTCATTCACTTCGGCTCTACTGACAAATAAATTGGCTTTGTTTAAACCCATATTGTGATTAGCATTTGCGGCTGCAGAAGAAATTAACTGTAAGATGGGATAACATGCTCCATAAGGCATCAGTTCCAGTATCATTAGTGCTTGTCCATAGGAACGACCACGAATTTGATTAATTACTCTACGCGCTTTATGAGCAGACATACATATATGTTTAGCCCAAGCTCGTATTTCTGGACTTGGACTCTTATTTATCATTAACCTTCATCCTCCCCAATCTACAAATACTATTAACGATAAGATTTCTTATCGTTTTTCAATTTCTTATCGTTTTTCGATTTCTTATTGTTTTTTTGATTTCTTATCGTTTTTTGTCGTATGTTCCCGGAAAATGACAGTAGGCGCAAATTCCCCCAATTTGTGGTTTACCATACGATCTGTTATATAAATTGGTACATGTTCCTTTCCATTATGAACAGCAATTGTATGACCAATCATTGCGGGTACAATGGCAGATGCCCGGGACCAGGTCACTATTATCTTCTTTTCTCCCTTCTTGTTTAGATTTTCAATTTTCCTTAATAAAAAATTAGCTACAAAAGGATTTTTTCTTAGTGAACGTGTCATGGCCAATTACCTTTCTTTTGAATTACCTTTCTTTTTGTTGAAAGAAAAGATAAAATGGATTTCCAACTATTCCTACTTACGTCGACGAAGGATTGAAGTATCACTATATCTATTCCTCTTCCGACTCTTCCTTCCAAGCGCACTATAACCCCAGGGGGTCACGGGTTTTTTTCTACCAATTGGGGCTCTTCCTTCGCCACCTCCATGAGGATGGTCCACAGGATTCATAACTACTCCTCTTACTTCGGAACGCTTGCCCAGCCAACGTTTTGACCCAGCTTTACCTAAAGCTCTATTGTTCGAATTGACGTTACCTACTTGTCCGATTGTTGCTGAGCAGTTTTCAGATATTAAACGAACCTCCCCAGATGGTAATCTTATTGTGGCCAATCCATCTTCTTTTGCGATCAGTTCTGCTACAGCACCCGCCGCTCTAGCTAATTGTCCCCCTTTTCTGACTTGTATTTCTACATTATGTATAGCCGTGCCCAAGGGCATATTGGTTGAAGTAGACCTTTAGTTTGTAAAAATCCCTTCCCAAACTGTACGAGCCTCTCTCAGGGCATACAGCTTTCTGGATGTACATGATATTCATGTATCAAATATCAATATAGAATCTATATTAATAGATCTATATCCATTGATCTAGGATGAAGGGCATATATTCTATGCCTTATGTCCCGATTCTCTACATCCTAGGTCTCTCTATTCCATCATCTGGCTTGTGTTCTTTCTTCATGTAGCATTCAGAATGAATGACTTTATCAAATTACGTCAATACTTGTGTATCTTCCGGATAACGTAGGAGGCATTTTAAACATTTTTTTCCATCCTTCTTTCTCTTTTCTTCTTCTTTTTTTTCCTTATCTGGTAAATATTCTCACTGTCCAGCTCCGAATCTGCCTCTGACCATCAAATCAAATGTGAGTAACTTGTCTTTCTATTCGTAACAAGGGTTCCTCTACCTCGTTTGTTTCTGCTTCAGACAATCCAGTCTTCTCCATATTATCATATCTCTAGAGCCAATGATTCTATATGAGTAACTATTGAACTCAATCACCCGCTGCCATTTATCCCCAGTTTCCCTTTGGGATTCATCCCATACATAAAAGTATCCTAGTTGGATCAGTGATAGATTTTTAGGTTTCGCTGTAAACCCAATCGGTTGCTTCCGATTACGTAAATTAATAATTCAAACCGCACTCAAAGGTAGGGCATTCCCCATCGATATAGGAGCTCTTGGACCGGAAAAAATAGTATCCCCAATCATGGCCCCTCTGGGATGCAAAATATATGTCTTTTCACCATCCCTGTAGTGCACGAGACAGATGTCTGCACTTCTATTAGGGTCGTATTCTATCGTTACAATTTCTCCCGAGATGTCTTTCTTATTCCGCCGAAAATCAATTTTACGATATAGACGTTTGTGACCTCCTCCTCTATGTCTTGTGGTAATAATTCCTCTGTTATTACGACCTTTCCCACAATGATGCTGTCCAGAGGTCAATTTCTTCTGTGGATGAGACTGAGCTCTCTCATTGAAACCTGATAGAGATCTATTATGTGTACCTGGAGTAAAAGTTCTGTACGAACGGGTGGTCATATTATTAATTAATTTAATTGAATAAGTTTCATTCCTGCGGAAAAAGTGGAATAGAATAACCTGGTTTTAGCGTAATAATCATACGTCTAGAACGCATTTGACGTCTCATTATTCGCCCTATCTTCCCCTTCTTTTCCGGGGGTCGATAACTATTTATCGCTATTACTCTAACATTGAAGAAAAGTTCAATCCAATTTTTGATCCTTGTTTTGGTCGATCCCGAATCCACATTCAAAGTATATTGATTCTTTTCCAATAGACGAATACTTTTCTCTGTAAGTACCAGATCTAAATATTGAACCTCATCCATAAATATTTCTCCTTTCCTATCTTTTACATACTTTCCTATCTTTTACATATAAATACAAATGCCTATATCCACCCATCAATATTTATTATATTAAATTATTGCCCCCAATCAAACGGTATGAATATATCATATATATAACTTATACATATGATTAGGAATAAGAAGACCGGTACGGACCTAATTAATCCAATATACTTAACCTAATCTCGATAGCCTCGCTCGCTGTTTGATATTCTTAAGTTTCTTTCAAAGAAAGTGAAAAAAAAGAAGATATGTGCACCATGCATCCAGCAGGAATTGAACCCGTGACTTCCCAATTATGATTGGGCGCTTTGGCCATTCAGCCAAAGATGCTCAATATGAATCAATTCAGTCAATAATATGATGACTAGGAATAGAATAACGCTTCCTAGGATTTGGACCTAGGACTCAGTACTTTAATACTTACGTTCTACCATTAAAAATGGAATTCAGAGCGCTTTCTCAGATCTCAATCTGGTTTTTTTGGAGGAGAGAGGAGAATATTCACAAAATTAATAAGAAGAATCTTTTGAGTGTAAAACTTTTAAGTGTTTGAATTAGAAATCCACGGTATTTTGGTCATGAAAAAGAGGTACTAGCAAATCTGAATGAAATAGTACCAATATTTCATTTCTGAGGAAGAAATGAAGATGAGTATATACTAGAGATCATTTGGAATGATCTCTAGATACCTCCGGTTCTGACTTAGAAAGAGACCCCTTCTGTGTTACCCTAAACTAGATCTATCTTATTACAAATCTCTGTTCGTAAGAATCAGATATTCAATGAAGCAATTAGGTTTTTAGCAAAAAATTGGGCTCTTCAAGAAGAGAAGAAGATTTATTACGGATATAGATGTTCTTATTGGAATAGTGACAGAATTCACCAATGAATTCTAGACTTGGTGGATTCTTTAGATATGGGTAAATCCATTAAAATTCTAATAAATTTACTAAATCTCTAGTTTTTCCATCTCAGTCTACCCAAATTTCCTTTTTTCCAATTATCTGGAAATCGAATGAAGAATTCATCAACTCATCGGACCGGGACTGACGGGGCTCGAACCCGCAACTTCCGTCTTGACAGGGCGGTACTCTAACCAATTGAACTACAATCCCAATAGGGACAAAGTCCACCTATTAATCAGTAATAGCATGTTACTAGCGGATCAACAAAACATTTGATCTCTCACTTTCCTCTCTTCTGAAGTAACTGTTTGTTCTATTCTGTATATTTCTAATACATCTATATCTAGATGTAGATAGATATAGATATATCGGGGGTTCTATAACTAATTACCTTTTCACCAATGTCAGAAATTGACATAAAAATTACCGATGGATCATGTTTATATTAGGCCGAGCTGGATTTATGTTAGCATGGACTTTACATAAATTGAACTTGACATAAATTTATAATCATTTTAAAATGATTAATGATTAAGATTCTTTTATATTTTGATCATATTGATATCGGATTGAGCTGGATTTATGTTAGCATGGACTTTACATAAATTGAACTTGACAAAAATTTATAAAAAGTTTAAAATAAATAACTAAGGTTCTTTTAGATATATTATATTCTATTATTCCTCTTTCCCTTTTCTTTTATCTTGTACCATGATGGTACGGATAAAGGCAATTTTATTACCTCTATGTTATAGAGGAGGTTCCAATAATGCAAAAAACATTAATCAACACATTTGTGACATTTGTGACGTTTACATCCGCGTGGCTACAGACATATAATTGTGTTTTGTTGTTTGGGGTATTTTACGGGTTTCTTTCTACATTACCGCTTAGTTTCCCTCAAATATACTTCACGAGGTCATTTCTTTTGGAACACGACGAAAGAAAAAGAAGCGAGTTCCAGAGGAAATATCTCGGACAAAAAAATAGCTTGCGCTTGCGCGAAAGCCAAGTAATTTTCAGTGGTTCTCTTCTCGGGCAGACAGTAGTCTTTTTATCCATTTATTGCGCTCCTATCTATGGAGCGTTTTTAAAACCTCACACGATGATTTTTATAACTATACCAATAATGTACGTCATTCTCTATAAGTGTATAGAGGATCGATCTCCTAATCGTATAAGTTTATTATTAATCGGAATAGTTCTTCAATTACTGAATCTCACATTATTTTTTTCAGACTCTGTCTTTACAAGATTAATCAATTTATTATGGTTTAGATACACCGATAATTTCGTATTTATCATAAGTCTTTTCGTTGGTTGGTTAAGTGGACAGATTTTCTTCATAAAGTTGGCAAAATTTTTTTGCTTGCGCATAGAACGTGATTCATCATTATTGGGAAGCAAATATACCACATCAAAAAAATATATAAGAGAAACTTTCAAGATTCTTTTCTTTGGGTACTTTTTTCTATTTTGTTTTGGTGGGAACACTTCAAATCCTATATTCTCTAAAAGGTTCAACGAAGAAATTTTTGAAAAAGACGTACTCATACAACCTTTTGAATTGGTTGAAGAAGCCATTCAAGAATTGGGGGGGGAAACACAAGGGGGGAATAAAAGAGCAAGATTGTTGGCAAAATCTAATGCCAAAAAAACTTCTAAAAAAACTTCCACTTGGAAAGAAAACAAAAAGAATAAAAAAACCAGTACCTTGACGATGTACAGTGAAGATGCAATCGATGCCAAAACGTACGAATTAGATGAAGAAGAAGAAGACAGAAATGACGACGAAGAAAGCAAACCCTACAGTGCTGAGTTTATCATATCCCCGTGGATTGGAAAAACGTGGCCCAATCTGTTTTATGATTATCGCAGATGGAATTGGCCATTCGAATATATTCAGGTAGACCCTGAATGTCCTGTTCAGGGTAATTTTTTTGGCCCTATCAAGACAGAGGTATCTGATTATTTTTTTGATACTTGCATCAGCGATGGAAGAGAGCGACTTTCTTACACATCCACCCCGGGCAGATTTTTATCTGCCGAAATGATTCGCCAAAAATTGGCGTTTTTTGTCAGGCGTTCAGGATCAGTTTCAGGATCAGAAATTGATTCTTCTAATCAAGATCAATTTTCTAAATGGATTGTGGCAAAAAAAATAAGAAGGGATTACTTAGGCAGAGAGCTCGAACACCGAGTCAAAGCTCTAAGCAAAGGATCTCCTATTCTAGATGTGATAGAAAAAAGAGTTAAATTCTGCACGGAAAGTGGAATGTGCCTTCCTGAAATAGAAGATCCTTTCCTAAGTGGGCCTTTTCGGGGAATAATGCAGCAATTGAGATCCGCATGGATCCCTTTATGTATATCTAAGAAGATATTACTACCACCTACACCTCTATCTTTTGAGGATAAATTAGCTCAAGAGATATCTAAAGAGCTTCAGAAAAAGAAGGATAGATTAGCTCAAGAGATGGCTGAACAGCTTCATAAAAGGGCTTCTGCTCCAAAAGAAGAAGAGACAGAATTTACTTATAAAGAAGAAGAAGAGACAGAATTTACTTATAAAGAAAAAGAAGAGACAGAATTTACTTATAAAGAAGAAGAAGAGACAGAATTTACTTATAAAGAAAAAGAAGAGACAGAATTTACTTATAAAGAAGAAGAAGAGACAGAATTTACTTCTAAAGAAGAAGAGACAGAACTTCCTTCTAAAGAAGAAGAAGAAGAAGAGACGGAGCTCCCTTCTAAAGAAGAAGAAGAAGAGACGGAACTTCCTAATACGAGGAGGATACTTATTACTGAAATGGAATTTACTCCTGAGGAATTCACTAAGTTGCTTAAAAAATTTACTACTAAGCAACTCAAAAAACTTTCTATTGGGGAACTCACCGCTATACTAGGATCTCTGAAGAAAGAAAAGGAACTTAAAGACAGAATGCCAAAATGTATTGAAGCAATAGAAGTGTCTTCTGTTTTTAATTTTTTCACGAAGAAACTAAATAAATTTATGTGTTCCTTTTATTCGGTTGGCTTAACCCCCTCAGATCGGTTGTTCCACGAGGTATCTGAGATTGAGATGGTATCAAACTCAATAATTGATGAGTTCGCCTTATTTTTTAAAAAGGAAACACAGAACGAGGATGTCATTGGTAAGCTCAGAGAGGAGCACCGTTCATGGAACGAGGTCTTTCCTAGGCTGATGAATAGGTTCTTTTTCTTCATTGATAAGAGGTTATGGTCCCTCTTCGAATCAGAGAAGAACGAACAGATCTCTGATCAAAAAGAGGACGAGGATTTTGAAAAAGAGAGCTCTGCTCATATTTTATTCTTTCCAGAAAATAAAAAAGTGAAATCTATTTTCAAAAGGTGGCTCCCTCTATTCGATCTATTTCAAAGAAGAAAGGTCGGAGAAAAGTTGGAAAATTTGATTATTTCTAAAGGAAAAACTGAAAAGGCCTTAGATCTTAATATTTATGCTCTTTTCAAGAAAATTTTTTTGAACGAATTGAAACTTTCAGAGATTAAGAGAGATGCGCCTTTTTGGGGTACCAACCTTAGTCATGGCTTATATGATGATTATGGCGAGGAAGGTGACTTCGACATTGCTTCACCAGAAGTTCGAAGTGCATTAATTCTGGATGACGGGAGAGAAGACGATCTAGTAAGTTGGATCTGGGAGACAGATGATGATCGAGACATGGTCAAAGGAGCCATACGTGCTCAAAGACGTAACCTTAACTCATGGATGTTAATGGATACACAGGTCCGTTCCTCTTTCTTTGTGAGATACTCTGAAATGAAAGTAAAAAGCGAAGAAATAAGAAGAAAAAGCAAAAAAAAAGAAAAAATAAAAGGAAAGTTTTATGCAAAAGCGAATTGGGAAAAACATTCTCGTCGTCGTTTTCGTGATATGTATAAACTATCTTTCACTAAAGCAGAAGACAATCGCCTTGAGGAATTGACTTGGATGGACGAGGATTTCATCCAATTTGCAAGAAGTTTGAGCTTGGTGACTCTGATGTATATCAGAAAATATATCATAATACCCTTGTTCATAATAACGAAAAATATTGTTCGTCCATTATTATTTCAATTCCCCGAATGGAAGGAAGATTGGGAGGATTGGGGTAGAGAAACGTATGTCATATGCGATTATGACGGTTCTGAATATTCAGAAACAGAATACCCAGAAGAGTTTTGGGAAATTGGAATTCAAATAAGGATTCTATCTCCCTTTCGCTTTAGACCTTGGCGTGAAGGGGGACACTCTGAAGGAGATACTGGTTATTTAGCGATGAATCCCATCGTGTTAACTGAAAAACCTTTTTCTGACGCGGTTGATACTGAAAACCAGAAAAAAGAGGATATGTTCCAAGTCCTTTCGGAAGAATTCTTGGGACCTATTAGAAAATTCTGGGGACCTCGTATCCAAGAATTGATAAGACGTATCAAAGAATTGATACGACCAGTGATAAAAGTTATCAAAGCATTGATAATACGTGTCAAAGAATTGACAATACGGTTGAGAGAACGTATTAAACTTTTGATAATAAAGATAAAAATCAGAAGATTGATAAAACGTATCAAAGAATGGATACAGCTTTTGATAAAACTTATCAAAGAATTAATAAGACGTATCAAAGAATTGATACGGCTTTCGAGAGAACGTATCAAAGAATTGATAAGACTAGTGACGGAAAGGATAAAGTGGTTGAAAAAATCCGAACTTCGACCAGATAATAGAAGTACAAAAAATATTGAAATGAATGATCGGATCCCTTCTCAATTACAGATTAAGACTAAGCCAAAAATTGAGGATCAATTTCTAATTGAAACTCCACTAAATGTTAATGGAAAAGAAAGGAATGATGAGATCAAACAGATTACTGAAAAGTATCTGTTGAACTTAGAGATTCACACCAATTTGAAGAAGAAAATTGATCAATATTCTTATGATATAGGATCCGGATCGAAAAATAAATTGGTTGAAAAGAAAATTCAGGAAATAACCGCCCGAAAGAAAAGCATTCGATTCCATATCAATAGGAAGTTGCGTTATTTCAAGAAGCTTTTTCTTAGAGGAAAACTAATTGTTATTCATCTCAAACTAAGTGTTATTCATCTCATCGATTCAATTTTAGAATTTTTAAATCTCTTAAAGAATAAAATTGCAGCAATTCTAAATAATAATTCAAGTAAAATTTCAATTACCGAAAAAATACAAGATTTAAAAACTGGTCCCGATCGAATTGGAATTTCCCAAGCAAATGATTCAAATACAAATTTTATTACTGGGGAAATAAAAGATTTAAAAATTGGTCCTGATAGAATTTCTCAAGCTTATGTATTTCACAAGATGTGGCAAATAAGAGCAATGAACAAATCCTATGCCAAGGACTTACTAGAATCCAGAACATCATTTCCTTTAATCAAAAAGAATATTAAAGAATTATTAAATATACAAGGAATATTGGATTCTAAAGAACCACAAGATTTAAGGGCAAATAATTGGAAACAATGGTTAAAATATTGTTATGGGTACAAGGTAGCAAAACCAAAAGCTTCTCTATTCTCACAGATATGGTCTAGAATAGCACCACAGAAACGGAAAAATAGAATAAACAACCAATGCAGGAGTAAGAGCGAATTTGAAGCTTTTCTAGGAATGCTCCATAAATGGAATAAACGTTACAGATATGATCTATTAGCCTATAATTATCTGAATCCCAAGAAGGAGGATATTCACGGACCCGTGGTACAAGATATGGTAGTACGAGATATACCAGATCATCCTAATACCAATAAAAAAACTCGGAAGAGCGTTGGGCCCAATATCTGGACATTGGATAAAAGTGATTTAAAATTGGCTAAAATAGAATGGGCTAAAATAGAATTGGCTAAAAAAGAGGCGGCTAAAAAAAGGGCTAAAATAGAATTGGCTAAAAAAGAGGCGGCTAAAAAAGGGGCTAAAACAGAGGATAAAACAGAGGATAAAACAGAGGATAAAACAGAATTGGATAAAACAGAGGATAAAACAGAATTGGATAAAACAGAGGATAAAACAGAATTGGATAAAAAAGAGGATAAAACAGAGGATAAAACAGAGGATAAAACAGAATTGGATAAAAAAGAGGATAAAACAGAGGATAAAACAGAGGATAAAACAGAGGATAAAGCAGAGGATAAAAAAGAGGATAAAACAGAGGGTCAAGGTGATGATGAAAGTGAAACGAATCAATCCAATGAAAGTAAAACGGATATAAAATCCAATGGAAGTAAAACGGATTCCAATAAAAGTGAAACGGATGAGAGTCTGCTGATTGAATTTTTAGATGGTTACGGATTCTTAAAACCCTATTGGTTTTTTCCAATATTCGCAGAAAATCTAGAACTTTCGCAGGTAATTCAAATTATTCGTTCCGAGCTTGCTCCCCTTATTGAGTATTGTCAAATGTATTTGCCTATGGATCAATATTTATCCGATCTCAACGCATATTACTCCGAATTATGTAAAGAGAAGGCAAAGCAAGTGAAAAATCACGATAATATAAACAATATCAGACGCCATTTACATAGACTAAATGTTTCTTTAGAGCGGCTGGGCCCCCCCGCAGGGAATTTTCTCAAAAAAGCTTATGAGAAATCCGATATCAAATTACCGTGGTTCAAACCAGATGTTTCTCTTTATTTGAGAGTGGAAACTTCTAGGATTTCTGAAAAGCTCCTAGAAGACGAAACAAAACCACCAACTCCAGAGACTGAAAAAACTCCAGAAGAAACTGGGGTAACTCCAGAAGAAAATGAAGCAACTCCAGAAATTAAAACCCAATTGATAAGAGAGGAGATTAACAAGATAAGAGAGGAGGGGGATTTAAAACGACCAAAAGAAGCAAAAAGTGAGATTAAAGGAGAGTGGAAAGCTTCTTTTGCAGTGTCTCTAATAGATTATCTACGTAAAGAAGATAATGATGTTTTTATTCCTTTGGATGAAGTAGAAAAAAATAATATTCTAACAGAAGAGATGATAGAGTATAAAGAAGAACTCGCAAGGGCCATCGATGGTTACCGTCGTATTTGTACGAAAAGGCATGATATGTCTGAATTGGAATTTTGGAAGCTTGCACTTTGGAAAAATTTAAACCATTTGATGAATGAAGTAGCAGAGCTAAAAAAATTTCCTATGATACAACTGAACAAAGGTAAAGCTTTCCAAATCGTGTTTGTGGAGCTGCAAAAAGCAATAAAAAAACAACCAGAAAAACAGGGTAACGAAGAGAAAAGGGATGATAATGAGAAAAATGCATACGATGAGGTGAGGTTTCAATTGAAACCTGAATGGGAAAAAAGGAATAATAAAAATGTATGGACAAAGGATAATAGGGTTGATGCTAAAATGAGCACTGAATTTATTAGTAGAAAAGGTGGGGTAGATTCGGTGAAGGAAGAATTGTGGTTTCTTCCTCAATATGAGTATATCCTAAATACAATGGAATTTATACTTTTTTCAAAAAAGAAAAAAAAATCGGATAAATCTAAATCGGATAAATCTAAATCTGATGAATCTAAATATAATAAAGCTACAAATATTGAAGATGAAAAAGTTAATGAAAAGAAACAAAAAGAAGTTTCAACAAGGGTGATACGTCAACTACAGAAAATTTGTAACAGAAATGACGCCACTGACGTTGTGACATTTCTGCATAAATTTTACTCAAAAGAGTATCCGAAAATACTAGAACAAGAACAACACCTAATAGAACAAGAGCAGATAGACGAGTATGCAGCGGGTTGTTTTACAACCAATGATCGCCCTAGCTATTGGGCATTATTAGGGGGCTATGACGACCGATCCCTAGTCGATCAAATGTTGTTCAATATGTGGTTGGACCCTCTTGTTTGTCTCTCTGTGGTATTTAAAGGTAAAGATACTCGGGTGTTTAAATTAAAAAATAGATCTAGGGAAGGACTATATGTAGATCTTTCTGACAGATCTGTGCGACGCATTCTGAATGAAAAAATTTCAAGTTCCCTCATTTTCGAAGATATTTTGCTTCCAAGACGTCGTAGAGAATTTCGAATTCTGAATCGCTTGAATCTGGAAAACAATCTAGGTGAAAGTACAGAATTTTCTAATAGTAAAGAACACATACAGAATGACGAAGAACTCATGGAAAAAGACCCACATCTTAGCATAGATACAACACAAAAAATGAAACGTTTTCTTTGGCCTCGTTATCGCGTAGAGGATCTTATTTGCATGAATAGATTCTGGTGGAATAGACATAATAGGAGTCAATCTTTTTTGAAAGTACGTATGTATCCCAAAATGGATCATTGGGATAGTTGGGATAATATCCTATTTTTGATTACAGATTACATAAAAAAACTATTATTTTTGATTAAAAAACTCCTATTTCTGATGTATTCTGTAATCAAAAAAACTCCTCTTCTATCCTGATCCTCCTTGTAAAGCTGAAAAATGTTGTAAAGTAGAACGTTCTTCTACTTTACAACAAGATCAAAAAAACCTAGGTTGTAAATTGAAGAATAATGATGTATATATTTTGATATTACATATCATATCATTGTGACAATTTGAGTTAGCCACGAGGGGATCTCGTAAAAATCACTAATGACACTTTAGTGTAGCTAGCTCAATGTAGTTTAGGTGTTACATCGGTGTACCTAATCCGATGGGGTTTGAGGTCTACCCAACGGCAATGGTGTAACCTTATCCAGATGGATATTTTATTTGCCAGAAGAGATGAGATTATCTTTTCCCGTGGGTCTAAATTGGATCAATAGTTAGACCCAATACTGGGCACCCTTTGGGGAACCCTAGATTTTTCATAGTATTTTCTTAGTTGCGTTCGCCTAATAAGATAAAAATAGGATCTATCAACTGTATAGAGAACTGGCTCAACTGTGTATAAAACTTAAGTTTTTAAGGTGTAATCCACGCCTTCGTATGCAAATTATTCGAGTAGATCTTCGAATACTTCTTTGAGACCACTGTTTAATAAAAACTGGCGGTAGATTTCTTCGTTGCTTTTTTTCCTTTCGTAGATCATCCTCATCTATGAAGACTTCTTCATTTCTTTTTTTTTTCCTGAATTTTTGGATAATGATTTATGAGTAAATAAAATGTTGGAACCGATCTATTTAATTGTATCCATATGAAATACAAATAGATTCCATCTATTTGTATTTCACTATTGATCCAATACAAAAACCCTGTTTCTTTCTACGAGATAGATAGAAATAATCTATCTTTCATAGAAACCTTCGGAACGAATCAGAATATATAGACCATGAACAAAAATGAATGGATCTCATTCTTTTTTCTGACTATAAATAAATCTCAATTGACTTGGAGGAAATTCGTTTTTATGATAAATAATTTATCCATTCGTTCATCTTTGGTTACTAAGGAACAGAGAGGATCTGTTGAATCTCAGGTATGTTATTTAACCAATCGAATTCTAAGACTTACCCGGCATTTGCAACTGCACAGAAGAGACTATTCATCACAAAGAGGTTTGTGGAAAATTGTGGGTAAACGTAAGCGACTTCTGGTTTATCTGTCCAAAAGAGATAGACTTCGTTACGATGATTTAATCGGTCAATTAGGTATTCGTGGACTAAAAACACGTTAATTTTGAACGAAGTTTTAAATTAAAAATTTGGTTTATAAAATTTCCTGACTAATAAGTCATTCTTTTGTTCTAATAAATTTATAAAACAAACCGGAGGAGAGTTATGATCATGCTTGCTACGGAGAAAGACCCCATGATGGTCAGTATGGGTCCTCATCATCCATCAATGCATGGTGTTCTTCGACTTATTGTTACTTTGGATGGTGAAGATGTTATTGACTGTGAACCTATATTAGGTTATTTACATAGAGGGATGGAGAAAATTGCTGAGAACCGAACAATTGTCCAATATCTCCCCTATGTAACACGATGGGATTATTTAGCTACTATGTTCACAGAGGCAATAACGGTAAATGCACCGGAGAGATTGGAAAATATTCAAGTACCTAAAAGGGCTAGCTATATCAGAGTGATTATGCTAGAGTTGAGTCGTATAGCTTCTCATTTGTTATGGCTTGGACCTTTCATGGCTGATATTGGTGCACAGACTCCTTTCTTTTATATTTTCAGAGAGAGGGAAATGATATATGATTTATTTGAAGCTGCCACGGGTATGCGAATGATGCATAATTATTTCCGTATCGGAGGAGTAGCTGTAGATTTACCCTATGGTTGGATAGAAAAATGCTTAGATTTTTGCACTTATTTCTTACCAAAAGTGGCTGAATATGAAAGACTTATTACACACAATCCTATATTTTTGAAACGAGTTGAGGGAGTAGGCATTATTGGTAGAGAAGAAGCAATAGATTGGAGTTTATCAGGACCCATGCTACGAGCTTCCGGAATCCAATGGGATCTTCGTAAAGTTGATCATTATGAATGTTACGATGAATTTGATTGGGAGATCCAATGGCAAAAAGAAGGAGATTCATTAGCTCGTTATTTGGTACGAATCGGGGAAATGAAAGAATCTCTAAAAATCATTAGGCAGGCTCTAGAAGTAATTCCGGGGGGACCCTATGAGAATTTAGAGGCTCGACGTCTCAATAAGGGAAAAGATTCACAATGGAACGATTTTGAATCTCGATTTATTAGTAAAAAAGCTTCCCCTACTTTTGAGTTATCAAAACAAGAACATTATGTGAGAGTAGAAGCTCCCAAAGGAGAATTAGGAATTTTTCTAATAGGAGATGATAGCATTTTTCCATGGAGATGGAAAATACGCCCACCTGGTTTTATTAATTTGCAGATTCCTCCTGCACTAGTTAAAAAGATGAAATTGGCCGATATCATGACGATTTTGGGTAGTATAGATATCATTATGGGAGAGGTTGATCGTTGAAATGGTGATTAATATAGTGGATCCCGAAGAACAAGCAATCAATTTCTCTTCTCGATTGGGATTTTCAAAGGAAATCTCTAGTCTTATATGGATTTTAATTGACATTATTACTCTTCTATTAGGAATTACGATAGGATTATTAGTTCTTGTATGGCTCGAAAGAAAAATATCTGCGGGAATACAACAGCGTATTGGACCTGAATATGCTGGTCCTTTGGGAATTATTCAAGCTTTGACAGATGGGATCAAACTACTTCTGAAAGAAGATATTCTTCCATCTAGGGGAGATTTTTGGTTATTTAGTATTGGACCAGTTGTAGTGGTCATACCTATTTTTTCAAGTTATATAGTAATTCCCTTTGGCCGCCACATCGTTCTACTTGATCTTAGTATAGGTGTTTTTTTTTGGATTGCCATTTCAAGTATTGCTCCCCTTGGGCTGCTTATAGCAGGATATGGATCAAATAATAAATATTCTTTTTCAGGTGGTCTCCGAGCCGCTGCTCAATCTATTAGTTACGAAATTCCTTTAGCTTTATGTGTGTTATCTATATCTCTACGTGTGATCCGTTGGAATATGAGCTTGATTTTACCCTCTTTCTAGAAGAAAGAAGGAAAAAAAAAAAGTGAATGGGATGAATATGGATTTTTCATTCCGATCAAAAAACTAGATGGTCATATGGGTGAGATCAAACAGTTTATGAATCCGCAGTAAGATGATTGAGTCCCATTCCCCATGTACAAGAGTGAAAGCATGCACAATCAGTGAAAACTGTGTACCCCAGTTCATATATTAGTCATTGGGGCCCAACAGCGGGGAGGCAAAAGAAAAAATGTATGAAGTTACTATCATACATGCCAAAAATGAGCAAAGGTAGGTGGTGAGAAATACCAAGATATAAAAAAGATTAGTGAAAAAGATCAACCTCTTTCCAGATCAGAGATGTTTACATCAAAAAGGGATGACAATAAGGACTTGTCATTGGTAGGGATGATCAAGCAGTACTTCCCCAGAACCCCGATCTAGAGTATGTTTCTATCTACTGGAAAAAAGAATGACTATCCAGAACGAAGTAATCCTTTACACAGTTCCCCCTCTCCCACAAAAAAATAGTGAAGGTTGAGATAGGTTCAAAAGCTCCTAATATTGAAGCAGACAGAATCTCATTGGTCCATTTTATGAACATTCTGATGCTTTTTTTTTTTTTCATATTGTTCTTTTTATTTTTTCAATGGCCATTGAGAAGCCGTATGAAGCAAAAGTTTCACGTACGGTTTTGGAATAGAGAGGAGAACCGTGATGTTCCCATCGACTAGAATTATCCAACAGTTCAAGTACAATTGACATAGTTGAAGCACAGTCCAGATATGGTTTTCTAGGATGGAATTTGTGGCGTCAACCCATAGGGTTTCTAGCTTTCTTCATCTCGTCTTTAGCAGAATGTGAGAGATTGCCCTTTGATCTACCAGAAGCAGAAGAAGAATTGGTAGCGGGTTATCAAACTGAATATTCGGGTATTAAATTTGGTTTCTTCTACGTCGCTTCTTACTTAAATCTATTAGCTTCTTCATTCTTTGTAACAATTCTTTACTTGGGCGGATGGAACTTTTCAATTCCATTCATACCAATTCTGGAACATTTTGAATGGGATTCTATTTCTGGAATTAGCGAGGTATTTAATATAACGATGGGGATCCTTATTCTATTAGCTAAAGCTTATCTGTTTTTATTTCTTTCTATCACGGCAAGGTGGACCTTGCCTAGGATAAGAATGGATCAATTATTGGATCTTGGTTGGAAATTCCTTTTACCTATCGCTTTGGGCAATCTATTACTCACAGCTTCTTTCCAACTTATTCTATTGTGACCAAATATTTCTTCTTCGTGAAGAGGTTCTGCAATAATATCTAAAATTGATAGATCAAGTCTATGAAGAGAAAGAATTCTCTAGGAAATGATTATTTAAGGAGATTTGCCGCATGTTCTCCACGGTGACTGGTTTTATAAATTATAGTCAACAAGCGCTACAGGCTGCGAGATACATTGGTCAAGGTTTTATGGTTACCTTATATCACATGAATCGTTTACCTATTACTATTCAATATCCCTATGACAAATTGATCCCATCAGAACGATTTCGTGGACGGATACATTTTGAATTTGATAAATGTATTGCTTGTGAAGTATGCGTCCGTGTGTGCCCGATCAATCTACCCGTTGTTGATTGGAAATTCGGAAGAGATATTGGAAAAAAACGATTGGAAAATTATAGTATTGATTTTGGAATTTGCATCTTTTGTGGGAATTGTGTTGAGTATTGCCCCACAAATTGTCTGTCAATGACAGAAGAATATGAACTTTCGACCTATGATCGTCATGAATTAAATTATGATCATATTGCTTTAGGACGTTTACCAATATCGGTGATTGAAGATTTAACAATTCGAGCAATTCCCAGTTCAACTTATTTGTCTGAAGGAACTATGGACAAATATTCTGATTCAATCACTTCTACCAATTATTCAGATTGAGTTCCGATAAAAGGGGACTGATGAATAAATCAGATACCTTTTTTTGGATGAATCGGGAATTCAGAATCCTATTGAAAATTCCATTAAGAGTGGAACATGTATGATTGATCGGAATCTATTATTGACCAATAGAAAAATGAATCAGTGCCCATATTGAATGAAATATCTGAAGTACAAATATTTATATCCAGTATACCAAATAGGTAAATGAGGTAACTTTTTTGTTTAGTGAATGGGATCGTGAAGAATAATATTAGAACTTATCGTGCACATAATGAATCGACCTGAACTGATATATGATATTATTTTGGCCCCTCTAACACTAGGTCTCATATTAGGAGGTCTAGGAGTAGTATTACTTACTAATCTAATTTATTCCGCCCTTTCATTGGGACTAGTTCTTGTTTGTATATCCCTATTGTATATTCTATTGAACGCGGATTTTGTAGCTGCTGCACAAATACTGATCTACATAGGAGCTGTCAATATTTTGATTGTATTCGCCGTGATGTTGATTAATAACCATCAATATTTAAATTCTGCTCCCCCCTGGACCATCGGAGATAGCATCACTTCAATAGTTTGTACGAGTCTTTTTTGTTCATTAATTACTATTATCCTGAACATATCATGGTTCGGAATATCTCTGACTAAAAAATCAGATCAAATTTTGGAACGAGACTTAACAAACAATGTTCAACGTATTGGGGCTCATTTATCCACTGATTTTTTCCTCCCATTCGAACTTATTTCTATAATTCTTCTAGTTGCTCTAATAGGAGCAATTAGTATAGCTCGCCGAGAAGACACAGTTTGAAAAAAAGTTGCAAATGAATGTTCTCGTGCGTGTTATTAGGATAAGTAGGATCTTTGATCTTCTAGATCATGGAGGAATCCTTTTATTCATGAGATAATGGAAAATAACCAACTTGATAAAACTTTTGTTTGTATCTGAAGAGGCTGAGATATGAGGAGTTAATCTATTATGCTCGAGCATGCGCTTATTTTAGGTGCTTATTTATTATCTATTGGCATTTATGGGCTAGTAACAAGTCGGAACATGGTTAGAGCACTTATGTGTCTTGAGCTAATACTGAATGCGGTTAATTTAAATCTAGTAACATTTTCAGATTCTTTTGATAATAGGCAAGTAAAGGGGGACATCTTCTCGATCTTTGTTACAGCTATTGCAGCCGCTGAAGCAGCTATTGGATTAGCTATTGTTCTGGCAATATATCGTAATAGAAAATCAACTCGTATTGATCAATTTAATTTGTCAAAATGGTAATAGAATCTATTCCATTTCCAGATTTTGAATCAGTCTGTCTACCCCGATTCAAATAGATAATAGGTCTATCTATCTAAGAGATAAATCTGGATATATCTCTTATCTGTATGTGATAAAGATTGATATAGTATTACGATCAATCAAGAACATGATTCATATTGAACTCATTATAATCACCTGCCCAACACGATTGGGCCAGATTTGATTAAATCTGGAGAGATGAAACTGATATAAATTTATTTGTCCTATTGAACAGATGGAATCTGAATATATCCATTATATCACTGATAGTACAATTATTGATTTGTTTGATATTCATAATATCTCGTTATTGGCCATCGTTTCGTTATTGGCCATATATTAATTAGAAGATCTTATAAAATTGATACCTTTTTACATACTAACTAATGGGAGTTCTTAGATCCAATGGCACATTCAGTCAAAATTTATGATACATGTATCGGTTGTACCCAGTGTGTACGAGCTTGTCCCACGGATGTATTGGAAATGATACCTTGGGAAGGATGTAAAGCTAAGCAAATTGCTTCTGCTCCAAGAACAGAAGACTGCGTAGGTTGTAAGAGGTGTGAATCCGCTTGTCCAACGGATTTCTTAAGTGTACGCGTTTATTTATGGCATGAAACAACTCGCAGTATGGGTCTAGCTTACTGATCTATACGCACAACCAAAATGGTTAGATCCATCCCATACCAATTTTTAATTCTCCTTTTTTTCTTTCATTGATCAAAACCCATACTCGACCCAAGATCTCGAGCATGGGTTTTGATATCGAAAGTCTCTTTGCTTTCCATTATGAGCAATTTACCTTGGTTAACAATAATTGTTATTTTGCCCATATCTGCGGGTTTCTTAATCCCATTATTTCCCCATAGAGGGAATAAGATTATTCGATGGTATACTCTAGGTATTTGCTTATTAGAGCTCCTTTTAATCACCTATACATTCCGTTATCATTTCCATTTTGATAATTCATTAATCCAATTGGAAGAGGATTCTAACTGGATAGATCTTATTCATTTTCATTGGAGACTGGGAATTGACGGACTTTCCATTGGACTTATTTCATTGACGGGATTTGTTACTACTTTAGCTACTTTAGCTGCTTGGCCAGTTACTCGAAATCCGCGATTGTTGCATTTCTTGATGTTGGCAATGTACAGTGGCCAATTAGGATTATTTGCTTCTCGAGATATTCTACTTTTCTTTCTCATGTGGGAGTTGGAACTAATTCCTGTTTACCTACTTCTATCCATGTGGGGGGGAAAAAGACGTTTATATTCGGCTACAAAATTCCTTTTGTACACTGCGGGTGGTTCTATTTTTATCTTAATAGGAGCTTTAAGTATGGGTCTCTATGGATCTGATGGACCAACATTCGATTTAGAAATATTGGCTAATAAATATTATCCAATAACACTCGAAATAGTATTCTATTTAGGGTTCTTTATCGCTTATGCCATCAAATTGCCAATTATACCTTTACATACCTGGTTACCGGATACTCATGGAGAAGCACATTATAGTACATGTATGCTTTTGGCCGGAGTTCTATTGAAAATGGGGGGATATGGATTGATCCGAATCAATATGGAATTGCTACCTCATGCTCATTCTCTATTTTCGCCGTGGTTGGTAGTAATAGGAGCGGTGCAAATTGTCTATGCAGCTCTAACTTCTATGGGTCAACGTAATTTGAAAAGGAGGATAGCCTATTCATCAATATCTCATATGGGTTTTGTAATTCTAGGAATTGGTTCTATGACAGATACAGGTCTCAAGGGAGCCATTTTGCAAATGATTTCTCATGGATTAATTGGTGCTGCACTTTTTTTCTTGGTAGGAACAAGTTACGATAGGATACGTACTCTTTTCCTTGACGAAATGGGAGGAATCGCTATACCAATACCTAAAATATTCACTATGTTCAGTAGCTTTTCAATGGCCTCTCTCGCATTGCCAGGAATGAGTGGTTTTGTAGCAGAATCTATGATATTTTTAGGAATAATTAGCAGTAATAAATATTCTTCAATCTTTCGAATTATTATTACTGTAATAGCGTCAATTGGAATGATATTAACTCCCATTTATTTATTATCTATGTTACGCCGAATGTTCTACGGATATAAGGTTTTGGATGTCCCGAACCCTTATTTCACGGATTCTGGACCACGCGAAATTTTTATTTTGATATGTTTATTTATACCAATAATAGGTATTGGTATTTACCCCGATCTAGTTCTATTTTTATACAATGATAAGGTAGAAGCTATTTTAGCTCGATCTTTTTATGAATAGCCAATTTTTTCTTACAGAGGATTTGTCAGGTATCTAGTAGGTCCAGATATCTTCTTTTCTTTACGAGATATTAATAGAATTAAATAGAAATAATTTCTATTTCTATAGAATAGAAAGTTCAAGTTATTTCAAGTAGTTATTCTAGAATCGTAGAATCACTACTTGAAATAACTTGGACGAACTCACTATTTATCTCACTTAGCAATAAAAAATAAATAAATAAATAACTGTATTGAATCTATCCTGTGGGAATTCATTCCATCCATTTATGGTTCTATGCTAAATCAACCATCCATAGCTGTGTAAACCTATTCCTAAAAGGTCAACCCCCAAATAACAGATCCAAACTAGAAAAAATCCTAGAGAAGCCACAATTGCCGGTTTCTCACCTTGCCAACCCCTATTGATTCTAGTATGTAGATAAATTGCAAATATGGTCCAAGTAATTAATGCCCAGGTTTCTTTTGGATCCCAGCTCCAATAAGATCCCCATGCTTCATTGGCCCATACTGCTCCAGAAAGAATACCTATAGTTAAAAGAGAAAAACCTAGACCAATGGCGCTATAACTCCATTGGTCTAATTGGCTCATCAATTGACATTTACGAGAATTTGTGAATGAAAAACAAAAAGTGTCTTGCAAATCATTTTTTTCTTGGTCGTACAAATACCAATTATTATTGGTAAGGAAGGACTGTAAAAAGGAATTGCCCGCGCTAAGAACAATTTTTCTATTTATTCCAGACGTAATGACCAAAAAAGCTATTGATGATAGGGATCCACATAAAAGAGTTGCATAACTGAGCAATATCATACTTACATGCATCATTGACCAATGAGATTGTAAAGCAGGTACTAACATTGCAGATTGCTGCATTTTATCCGGAAGACCTAAAGTAGCAAAACCGTGGGTTAACATGGCACATGGCGCGGTGATTGCACCTAACCACCGGGAATCCTGGCTCCGTACTTCTAAAACTATATGAATAAAGGATGAACTCCATGAAAGGAACATGAATGACTCATACAGATTACTTAACGGTAAATGTCCCGAATAAAGCGAACGAGTAACTAATAATCCGGTTATACAAACAAAAGTAACTATCATGCCCTTTCCTCCCGAACTAGTTAATCCTTCAATTGGATAAACTAAGGTTACCCAATAAATGAGAGTAACAACAAAAATCAGAGAAAAAGAGACATGAGCTGATATATGTTCTAATGTGATTAACATAATAATAAACCCATTTCTTAATTTTATTTTGAATAGGATCGATGAGATAAAGATCAAATTGATTGATCTGTCATAAAACAATAGACAGAGATCAAATAATGATAGTAATCTATGTCTATAGGGAAGGGGTTGAATTCGTGGTATCTTATTACCAGAATGCCGCCACTCGGATTCGAACCGAGATGCTCTAGCACTGCTTCCTAAGAGCAGCGTGTCTACCAATTTCACCATGGCGGCTTGTTGGGTTGGTATTCAATATTATAAGGATAGATATGCTAATTTGTCAATAGATTCAAAGATTTTGGTCTTTTCCATTTCTTTTTTTTTTTTTTATTCAAATCAATGTGATGTTAGTCGTTATAACGGGGCATGGCGCAGTTTGGTAGCGTGCCATCTTGGGGTGATGGAGGTCGCAGGTTCAAATCCCGCTGCTCCGAAGGAGGATAAATAATCCCATTCAATTCCGTGATTAAACAATATCTAACTCAAAATGATTTCCATGGAATCAGAGCAGCTAGATTTCCAACATGAAAGAATGAGAAAGGAAAGGGTTTTCTATTATTCCCATAATAACCATTCTTTGGGAATGGTTTAAAAAGAGAGATATCGGGTCATTTTAAATAAAATGAAGAAACTATGAGAAATTGCGGATATCTTTCTTATTCTTCTTCGATCGATTGTCCGCGCAATTAGACCTTAGAAATTGCGATGCAAATAGAGAGGTAGACATCCAAATAATCCTCTTCATATGATCGCAAGAAATATCACAGGTTAAGAAATATCACAGGTTAAGTAATTCCATTTTTTTGAGGTACTGAGATTTTAAAGGGGTTGAATTATTCATTGCTTATGAATTATGTCCCTATGTCTGCCAAAAAAGTTAAAATGAAATGGTCTTGGCATTACGCATCACGGTAGAGCTATAAAGAATATAGCTGTGAGTCATCTTAAACAATTGAGCACTCCTTGTTATCCGACCATAAAGGGAAGAATGGATCATTTCAGACCTAATCAAGATCAAGAGCGAAATGATTTTTGAGGAAGAAGAAAAAAGGATGAATCGGGAGATCTGGGACTATAAATTACGAATGATTTATCATAACCAGAGCAACGCTTCATGCAACTATCAGAGTTGTCCAAAAGAAACGAGCGATTCTGTGATGAAATACCTGATGATTCCGTAGGTTATGTAGTTATTCATAAGAATACGTTTCGATCGAGTTTCTTTTCGGAATAGATAAAATGAAATTTTCATAAGGTAGAGCTACCAGAAATGCAACAGGAAGAATGATGCACTCTAATCTTTTTCCAGTGGGAAAGGGAAAGTAGATGGAGGAATGGTTGAGAAATCCCCCATGTCCAAAATTGGTCGGAGAGAACGGCTGTAGTGGAACTAATTTATGACCGTGTCCCTTTCATCCGACTGCCCTTCCAAGTATCCCTACCTCAAAGAGACAAAAAAGCAGTTTCCCATCGCTGTTCTCCAGGGTCCTAGGGGGGTGTAGTATATTTGCTGGTGTTACGAATCATCCAATTCATTGATGGATTTCAATTTTATTTGGGTGATCCAGAGGGCTCATCCTTTGCCGTGCAATAAAAACTTTTTGAATGACCGGTCGAGATAGACTCGGCTAAAGAAAAAGCTTTTACTGCAGCCCGATATGCTTTTCCCTTCCAAATATTTCTACGAATTTTTTTTCTGGATTTAGAAGTACGCTTCTTTGGAACTGCCATAATGAATAATGGTTTGAATTCATCTATCTAGTTCGATGTGAAGGACATCTATGTATTTAATACAATATAGTTCTTTCTGAAGGAAGGGAACTTTAATAAAGTTCCAACTCCCCAGTTTAATTATTTCAATTTTGAATATGTAATATTCACCTTCTTTTGCAGAATTTGTTCCCATCCATTTTTACAAATGGATGAAATCTACAAACCAAATCCAAAATTGGATTTGTATTTGCGCCGTGTCGTTCTTCCAGAACGCATCTCATAAATGATCATTTCATCTTTGAAAGAGTTTTAGGTATTTAGCTATCAGATTATCCCCCTAACTTTTGCATTTTTCAAGCGGGGATGTCCCGGATTAGTAGTAGATCTATGACACAAATTGATAACACTTAATTGATTCGTTTTTTTTTTTCTCAATCTGCCCATCATCATGATCCTAATTATGATGTGGAGTGGCGGACATAAAAAAATAGAACCAATTCGGAGTTGTTAACTTTTGGTTTCAATTCTTGCGTATGTACTCATTATTGAGTTTTGGATGGAAAGCAAATATGTAATTTGAACAAATTACATCAAATAATATCCTGGGATATAGAATAATAAAAGTAGTCTCCCGAATTTGTTTCATTTTTGTTAAGCTTCATTAGAAATACTACTATTCATTTGCAGTATAAGAAGTTTCAAAGAAACTAAAATATCTCTAGTGCTTTAGTTCCTAAAACTAGATGATAAGAAATCATTCATAAAAAAAAGAGTAGGTGTACTTGTACACAACTCTCTCTCTATATCTGAATACCCAGACTGAAAACTAGGAACTAGAGTTGTTTGTTGTTCATCTGAGAAATATTTTATTAGTATTGATCGGTGCAAATCTGGTATTTGCAGAAAAAAGGTTAAAAAAAAGTAAAAGGAATATGAAATGGATGGGATCCATATTCTATCGTTCCTCTTGGTTCGATAGCCTCTTCCTCTTCTATTTATTTGATTCTCTTTAGGATCTAGTGGATTGGAAACCAATAATGGGTAATAGCAAAATTTCTAATAATGATTTGATCTTCCTATGGAATTTCTATATAAATATGCTTGGATCGTGCCTTTCCTTCCGCTTTCAGTTTCTGTGACAATAGGATTAGGATCTTTACTTTTCTCAGGAGCAACTAAGAGTCTTCGTCGTACATGGGCTCTTATTAGCATTTTTCTGCTAAGCACAGCTATGTTTCTTTCTTTCAATCTGTTCTTACAACAGATTACCGGCGGTCCCATCCATCGATATTTCTGGTCCTGGATCATCAATAAGAATTTTTCCTTGGAGTTGGGCTATTTGATTGATCCACTTACTTCCATTATGTTAGTATTAATTACTACTGTTGGAACCATGGTTATGATCTACAGTGATAATTATATGTCTCATGATGAAGCATATGTGAGATTTTTTGCTTATCTTAATTTTTTCAATGCTTCTATGCTGGGACTAGTTATTAGTCCAAATCTAGTACAAATCTATCTTTTTTGGGAATTAGTAGGAATGTGTTCTTATTTATTGATAGGTTTCTGGTTTACGCGACCCAGTGCGGCTAATGCTTGTCAAAAAGCGTTTATAACTAACCGCGCAGGGGATTTCGGGCTCTTATTAGGAATACTAGGTTTTTATTGGGTAACAGGTAGTTTCGAATTTCAATATTTGTCCGAAAAATTGAACGAATTGATTACCAATGATGGGGTTAGTTCGTTCTTTGTTACTTCGTGTGCTTTTCTCTTATTTTTAGGCCCAGTAGCCAAATCTGCACAGTTCCCACTTCATGTATGGTTACCTGATGCTATGGAAGGACCTACTCCTATTTCAGCTCTTATACATGCCGCCACTATGGTAGCAGCAGGAATTTTTATTGTAGCTCGATTGTTTCCTCTTTTCAGAGCTATACCTTTAATAATGAATCTCATCTGTTGGACAGGGGGAATAACAGCTCTATTGGGAGCTACTATGGCTCTCGCTCAAAAAGATCTTAAAAGAGGCTTGGCATATTCCACTATGTCTCAATTAGGTTATATGATGTTAGCTCTAGGTATCGATTCTTATCGAGCTGCTCTGTTCCATTTGATTACACATGCTTATTCTAAGGCATTATTGTTCCTAGGATCTGGATCAGTGATTCATTCCATGGAACCCATTGTTGGATATTGTCCCGATAAAAGTCAGAATATGGCTCTTATGGGTGGTTTGAGGAAATACATGCCAATTACAGGAATAACTTTTCTTTTAGGGACACTTTCTCTTTCTGGTATTCCACCTTTTGCTTGTTTTTGGTCCAAAGACCAAATTCTTAGTGATAGTAAGTTATATTCCCCCATTCTCGGGGGAATAACTTGGTTCACAGCAGTATTAACTGCCTTTTATATGTTTCGTATGTATTTGCTTACTTTTGAAGGGGACTTCCGTATAAATTTAGTTAATTCATATAACGACCATATTATGTTCTATTCCACTTCTATGTGGGGAGTGGGGGAATCCAGCGCATTCAGTAGAACTAGAATGGATTCTATATCGTCTCAATTTACAGGAACGAAGAACTGCTTCTCCAAAGAAGCATTGAAAATTTCAGATAAGATGGGACAATTCTCTAAAAAGAAGGGGAATTTGGTTGCCCCTTATCCTTTCTTCAATAAAGGATATTTTGCATACCCAAAAGAATCGGACAATACAATGCTATTCCCGTTAGTTGTATTAGGAATATTTACTCTGTTCGTTGGATTGATAGGAGTTCCTTTTTTTCGAGGAGAAATTAGTTATGATATATTAACTCAATGGTTGACTCCATCGGTGAACCATTTCTATAAGAACCATCCGGAGAATTGGTCCGAATCTTTCACAGATGCAATCCCCTCAGTTGGTATAGCATTTCCCGGTATATTGATGGCCTATGTTCTATATAGACCTATTCCTTTCTTACCACAGGATGTACAGGATAGAACACATCCTCAGATGAAGAGTATCTGGGACCAATCGCTCAATGTCATATATAATTGGTCATATCATCGAGCTTATATAGACATATATTATGACATAATCTTGACTAGAGGTATACGAGGATTAGCTGAACCAAGTAAATCATTTGATCAATGGGCAATTGATGGAATACCAAACGGAGTAGGTATTTTAGGTCTCTTTGTAGGCGAAGGAATGAGATATTTAGGGGGGGGACGTATATCTTCCTATATATTCGGGTCTTTATTCTGTGTATTAATATCTACATTAATCTATTATTTTCCATTCTAACAATGAAGATTTCCGTTCCATCCATATTAACTAATAAAAGAAAGGATATAAATATTTTTACTGATCCATTATCAGATTTGGTAATTTTGTGTTCATAACAAAGTCCCATCCTTTGTGTATCATTCCCTGGGATGATCAATTCTTTAAGAGAATTGATATTGTAAAGAAACAGATATTTGTGAATTAAGAGGATTCATTGATTTCATCAGTTCATTTACATGGAACTGATATAGAGAGAAAAATATTACAAAAAGGATTACTATTAATTGAAATCTTTGAAAAAGGAAAGACAAAAAAAATAGGGGTTGTCTTTCGGTTGAAGATACAACCGCTGATATGAGATTAATTCCCCTCACTTTGCCATTTTATACTACTTCATCTACCAAAGATACCGGGCAGATCGGATAAGATCCCACGTATCCTATCAACCAGCCCATGATCCGGAGGCTCTACGGCATGGAGCAGGTAGAGAGATGAAAGGACCAAGAACCTTCTCCTGTTTGAGAAGAAATGAATTTGATTATCAAATAGTAGTTCGAAGTGTTACGATGCCCGCTTTGTTTCACTCAATGAAGAGTTCGGAAAGACAGGTAAAGGAGGTTAATTGAGACTATCTAACCATTACCTGTTAGCTTTTAGCACAAGCAGTAGGCAAGCAGGGGTAGAGAGCTCCTTGTTGCCCTTCGGCAACAGGGAGCATACTTAGTGAACTGGCAGATTTGCAGCACCATATTGATTGATCAATATGTATCTCAGGGGGGGGGGCAGTGAAGAAGACCATGGTGGTGGTATACCACCCCTCCCTTTGTCTGGGGGCTTTCCGGGGAAGAGAAGGGGATTGCTAAAATGACCTTTTATATCTATAATATAACTATAGATATATAGTTTAAGGTGGGGTGTATGCAAAACTCTAAGAGTCTCGAAGAACCCTTAAGTTTCTCAATGGTTCATGCACTAGTCATAGGTCAGTTCAAAGAACAAAAGTCTTGAACGTATATGAAATATTATTCTCCATTGTTCCTCAGTAGCTCAGTGGTAGAGCGGTCGGCTGTTAACTGACTGGTCGTAGGTTCAAATCCTACTTGGGGAGATCCCTTTTCTTTAAGGGCCTCACTTTGAACGTGAGGAGTAGCTAACGCTCCATGTCTTTGTTTATTTTCTTCTTTTTTTTGATGAGAAATCGCCAAAAAATAAGATGGCAATTCACACTCAGTAGTCCGGAAAAGAGAGAACTTTTCAATCTGAAGTACTGAAAAGTTCGAATAAAAAAAAAAAGACATTGTCCTCCTTTTGGATGCAATTTCCAGAGCTCAATTGGGGTGCTGCCCCATATCTCGATATAGATTGATAGGATCATCGCCGAGGGCTTATTCCTCTTAATAAGCCAATTCCTTATTAATTGTTTCATAATGTACTAGCATCTTAAAGATGCGGTCATCGGTGCTATCGAAAGACCAAATATATGGTGAGCAAGTTTTTTAATGAATGAAGAGCAACCATATGTTGCTCTTCACACTCTGTCCAAACCTGGCGGCGACGAGTAAAAGTTACAGGAGGTCAAACACAGCATAAAGATGCTGGTTTGACCTCATCCCGCCCGGGCGGGACGGACCCGCACCTTCGTGTTGCGGAAGCGAAGTATCGGATATCCCACCAATATAATCTCCCTACTCCCAGAGGGAAAGGTTCTTTCCCTCTGGGCCGTTGAGCTGTATATATTTTTAGTTGTCTTGTTGGATAGCCATATCTATTGCTATCTGAAATAATAGATAGACTATTAGTCTCCTATAGTGGCCGGTTGTGGGCCAGGAGGGATTTGAACCCCCGACACCGTGGTTCGTAACCACGTGCTCTAATCCTCTGAGCTACAGGCCCCGTCTCCACTGGATCTGCTCCCAGTGGTCCCCTTCAAAAATCTTTTCTTTCTTCAGCCGGCTACGGAAGCCAGTATCTATAAGATAAGAATTGCGTTCCGAAGTGTGGAG